CTATGGTGTCCTGAATTAAACTTTGTTTAATTACTCTGATCATTTTAGATTATTTAAGGTGTAAGATACTCTTTTTTTTGCTAAATTGTGCAAATTTATATGACTCAATTTATTTACATTTAGTTATATTATTTTAAAATAAAATATATCTCTATAAATCTTTAATATAAAATCTGTAGTAAAATACTATCAAGGCTTGTTTTTTGTTGAAAGTCAATGCAATATATTATTATATATTTTTAATTATTATTGTATGATTAAGGACATTTATGATTAGTGATAGTCAAATCTTTATTGCACTCTTATTCTCTTTAGTTTCGGCTGTTTTAGCTATACAACTCGGAGCAGAATTATTTTCGTAGACAAAAAGATCAGTTTAATCAACTTTTAAATTAATTTGTAATCTATTAGTATTATTGACTTGAGCTTTATTAAAGCCTCAAGTCTCTTAGTGAGCTTAATTAAATACAACTGCTTATTACTTCTTTTGTTTCTTATCTAATAATTTATTTATATCTAGACGTATAAAATTTATTTCACTGTGAATACTATAAAAGATATTACCCGTCCTGTTTTTCCTTTTACGGCTATTGTAGGACAAGAAGAAATGAAGTTAGCATTAATATTGAATGTAATTGATCCTAAAATTGGCGGCGTGATGATTATGGGAGATCGTGGCACTGGAAAATCTACAACAATACGTGCTATTGCAGATTTGTTGCCTAAAATCAGAGTAGTGCTTGATGATCCTTTTAATTCTGATCCCCATGATTATGAGAACATAAGTGATCATGCCAAAAACTTTTCCAGTGAAAAACAATCTTTACAAACTACTTTAATTAATGTTCCTATGATTGATTTGCCTCTTGGAGCAACAGAAGATCGTGTTTGTGGTACTATTGACATAGAGAAAGCTTTAACTGAAGGTGTGAAAACTTTTGAACCAGGATTATTAGCTAAAGCTAATAGAGGGATTTTGTATGTAGATGAAGTGAATCTTTTAGATGATCATTTAGTTGATGTTTTATTAGATTCTTCTGCTTCTGGGTGGAATACGGTTGAAAGAGAAGGTATTTCTATTCGACATCCGGCCCGATTTGTTTTAGTAGGTTCCGGCAACCCTGAAGAAGGTGAGCTAAGACCACAACTCTTAGATCGATTTGGTATGCATGCAGAAATAAAAACTGTTAAAGATCCTTCGTTGAGGGTGCAAATAGTTGAACAAAGAAGCCAATTCGACCAAGATCCGTATTCTTGTATGCAAGAATATGCAAAGCAACAAGATTTATTAAAATTACAAATTATTGATGCTCAGCAATTATTGCCAGAAGTAATCATTGACTTTTCTCTTCGTATGAAAATTTCACAGATTTGTGCAAAGTTAGACGTAGATGGTTTACGTGGCGATATTGTTACTAACAGAGCAGCAAAAGCCTTTGCTGCTTACAACAGCAGGAAAAAGGTAGATGTAAGCGATATAAAAAAGGTGATTATTCTATGTTTAAGGCACCGATTGAGAAAAGATCCATTAGAATCAATTGATTCAGGTATGAGGGTTCAACAAATTACTAATGAAATATTTGGCGAATAACAGGCCCAGTAGGATTTGAACCTACATTAGAGACTTAGAAGGTCTCTGTCCTAATCCCTTAGACGATGGGCCCTTAATTTTAAGTTTTTACAATAAACTTAACTGGGCGGTACTGGACTTGAACCAGTGACCACCTGCTTGTAAGGCAGGCGCTCTACCACTGAGCTAACCGCCCTTATGAGATGATTCTAATCTATAATTTAAAATTATGCAATTGTTAAATCCTCTATTTTTTGTTAGTTTTCAATAAGTAAATAATTTTGATTCAAATGTCTAATTTGTTAGTTTTTTAAAATAATAGTCATGGAGATGAGGTAAAGAGTGGTTTTTTTACAAAATAGTTTAGAAATATGGCTTTTAAAGCTTGTAAGTACTTGCTTAATATTAAAGCGTCTCATTTTATGTCATAAAATAAGTCGTAATAATATTTTACAAATAAAAAACTATTTAGTATCTGTGGGTGTAGATTCTTTAGCTATAGTATTAATAACGGCCTGTTTTATTGGGATGGTATTTACTTTACAGATTGGAAAAGAATTTGTATCTTTAAATACTACTAGTATGTTAGGTCCAGTTCTAAGCATAACATATTTGAGAGAATTATGTCCTGTACTAACAGCAGTCATTACTACTGCACGTATAGGTTCTGCTTTCACAGCTGAAATAGCTTCTATGAAAGTAACGGACCAAATAGATATTTTTCTAATTTTAAAAATAGATCCAGTTAATTATCTAGTTCTTCCACGAATATATGCATGCATGTTAATTTTACCTCTATTAAATTTTGGTTCTTTTGTCACTAGTATTTTTAGTAGCTTATTTATTGCATCTATTTTGTATAATATATCTCCATCTATTTTTATTTATTCTATCTTTTCTTCTATTTCTTATCATGATATTTTTTATTCTTCATTGAAAGCACTAGTATTTGGCTTTATTATTTCTGTAATAAGTTGTAGCTGGGGTTTGAGTACTCAAGGTGGTGCAAAAAACGTGGGTATTTCAACTACGTCGTCTGTAGTTACCAGTTTATTATTAATCTTTATAATAGATTTTCTATTCTCTTATTTAATGTTTTATCAATTTCCAAGTCTTTTTAAAGTATAGTTAGGTATAGTTATTAATTTCTCTATTATTAGATTTTTAGTGTTGACGGTTATGCAAGTATTTCAACGTTTAGAAAAAGGACTGTATGGTATTAATTGTCAAACAATATTAATAGTATTTACTATAATGATAATTGCATTAATTATTAGTAGTATTACTTCTGTTGCTTTTGCAAATTTGCAACAAAATTTTATTAAGACTAATACTTGCTTTTGTGAAGATTTAAGTCTATCATTAATTTCTAAATTACTAATTCCTGTGAAGGAAAACAATGAATTAGATATTCATAAAGTTTTTGAAGAAATATACTTAGAATTATCGAGTATTCATTATTTAACTTTTTTAGATTATCGTAGTTTAGTTTATTACGATTTTCCAGAAAATTTATTTCACTCACAGTATTTAATGAAAAATAATCTAATTCTATTAAATTCTCAAGATATAAATTATTTATCTTATGTGTCTTCAATGCGTTATTTTTTTTTATTGAGTGATCAGATTCTAGATATCACTTTAAGAGATGGTAATGAATTAGGTTGTATGGAATTAGGTATGGTTATTAGTTCTAATGTTTTTTGTGGGTTTAAACTAATAGCATTTGTAATTATTATTATTTTTGCATTTATGCTAAGTACAGTTATTTTTTTTGTATTTTTTTATAGTATAGATACAATAAATTCTATTTATAAATTCCAAGTTACTGTCAAGGATATAATTAATAGAATTTTTTCTAAAAGGGTCCACTCGGTTACTCAAGAAAACTTAACAAATTTAATTGATAGTTTGAACACAACAAATAAACGTTTAGAGTTTCATGAAAGAAAGTATATAGAAAAATCTAAATTAGAAACTCTGATCTCTATCATTGCTGATGGTGCTATTTTACTGGATCAAGAATCACGTATAATTTTTATCAATCGAGCAGCTTTAAAAACTCTTGCAATTTGTAATCATAATATTGTTGGTACTTATATCTATGATCATTTACCAAGTCATATTAACGAACAGTTTTTACCTATTTTAAATAATATGATTTGTAAAAACTTTCATGGGCCATGTGGTACTGATATTCAGCACCTATTACTTAAATTTAATAATCAACATTCTAAAATACTACGTTTTGTATTCACTACTGCGTTTAATAAAGATAGATCAAGTCTAACAGGTATTGGTATGGTCATAGAAGATCTTACTAAAGAAATGAAATTAAATGAAGTAAAAGCTCAATTTATAAGCAACGTTTCTCATGAGTTAAGAACACCTTTGTTTAATATAAAATCATTTCTGGAAACTTTATATGAATATAATGATTCTTTAAGTGAAATAGAAAAAATGGATTTTTTAAATACAGCTAATCAAGAAACTCAAAGATTGACTTTATTAGTTAATGATATTTTAGATTTATCTCGTTTAGAATCAGATTTTCAATGTACGTATGATGCAATTATTTTATCTGAACTAATTCCTTCTATTATGCAAATTTCGCAATTAAGAGCAAAGAATAAACAAATAATCTTATTTCATCAAATATGTTCTAGAATTTTGAAAATAGAAGCTCATTATAATTTATTTATACAAGTATTATCAAATTTGTTAGATAATTCACTGAAATTTATTCAAAGAGGTGGTCGTATTGTTATTAAAGCATATCTTATTTCTTCATCTCCTGTAAGTAAAGCAAATATGTTACATAAGGTTCGTATTCAAGTAATTGATGAAGGAATAGGTATTAAGGTGTGTGACCAATCTAGAATTTTTGATCGTTTTGTTAGAGTCGAAAATAATATTCATACTTTAGAAGGAACAGGTTTAGGTTTATCGATTGTTAAAAATATTATTGAAAAACACAAAAGTACAATATTTGTATATAGTGAACTAAATGTTGGTAGTTGTTTTTGGTTTGATTTATTTTTACTTGAAAAGAAGAATTAAGTAAAGACGTTCCTTTGTGTGTAAAAGAGTATAATATAGGTATAGATATTATTTAATATTTTAATTGATCAATTTAAATACTTGATTAAGTTCTGATTAATATTTTTGTGATTTATTTGCTTTATGAATAGAAAATAAATATAAGTTATACCCTTAATATAATTAACCATTTTTTCACTGTTAACAATTGTACTATTATATAAGTAATTGAGTTGAAATCTAGAAAGATCAAATTATTTGAGTTATCATATAATGTTGGATTTATATATCGCGATTTTTTATTATTACATTTCCAGGAGGTAGATTCTATGTCAGGAGGATCCACGGGAGAACGTCCTTTTTCTGATATTATTACGAGTATACGTTATTGGGTTATTCACAGCATTACTATTCCTTCTTTGTTCATCGCAGGTTGGCTATTTATAAGTACTGGTTTAGCTTATGATGTTTTTGGGACTCCTCGTCCTAATGAATATTTTACTCAGGATCGTCAACAAGTTCCATTAGTAAATGATCGATTTAGTGCCAAGCAAGAACTTGAAGAATTAACAAAAGGAATCTAGGTAGGAGATATTATTATTATGACCAGAAAAAATACAAACCAGCCTATTGCTTATCCTATTTTTACTTTTAGATGGTTAGCTATACATGGCTTAGCTATTCCCACTATTTTTTTTCTAGGTGCTATTACATCGATGCAATTTATACAAAGATAGGAGGTAATTATGAGTGGTCCTAATCCCAATAAAGAACCTGTTGAATTAAACCGCACTTCATTATTTTGGGGCTTATTATTAATTTTTGTATTAGCTGTTTTATTTTCTAGCTATTTTTTTAATTAATACGTATATCCAGAGTAATCATTTCTGTAATTTTGGTTAGTTATTAGTTTTCTATCTTTAAATAGAAATAAAAATTGAATAATATTCGTTAAGTAAAATTTAGGAGAAAATAATTTATGGCAAGTACTGGAAGAGTTCCTTTGTGGTTAGTAGTAACAGCTGCTGGTATTGCAGCAATTACAGTATTGGGAATTTTTATTTACGGATCTTATTCCGGTGTAGGTTCGTCTTTATAAGATATTCAAATAAATTATGTTGATAACTAAATTATTTATTTTACAAGCCGCTTTTCGATATCTCTAAATATTTAAGAAATGTTAAAAAGTGGCTTCTGTATATTCTATTTGTTATGCTTTAGCTATAAGATACTTTCTTGTTCTATATAAATAAAAAGTAGAGCCATGCTGATACCAGGAAAAATAATTCCTACTAAAGGCACTAAAATTGAAGGTAAATAAGAAGCTGTCATAAATTTATTCACATTATATTAATTATGTATTTAAGATATATAAAATATATCCTCAACTACACTATAAAAAAAATTACAACAATATGTTGTAATTTTTGTAAAATTTAATACTTATTTCTTTCCTTTGAAAATTAAGTAGTTTATATATTATTTTCTTGAAGTAATAGTTTATTTCGTAAATTTGAATGAAACAACGAGACAATATAATGCAACCTACATTATCTAGTTTAGAAGCAATGAGAAAGTTTTCTGAAACTTATGCGAATCGTACAGGAACATTTTTTTGCATAGATTCTACTGTGACTTCTGTTGTTATTGAAGGTTTAGCTAAACATAAAGATGAATTAGGTTCTCCTCTTTGTCCCTGTCGTCATTATGAAGATAAAGCAATTGAAGCTCATGAAGCTTATTGGAATTGCCCTTGTGTACCAATGAGAGAAAGGAAAGAATGTCATTGTATGTTGTTTTTGATGCCAGATAATGAATTCTCTGGCAAGGATCAAAAGATATCATTGAATACAATATCTTCTGCAATTCAATAATTTTATATTCAACGATTATAGTTTTTTAATCATTGTGAAGAAAAGACATAAATCATATAACAGTGAGTATTGAATAGATTTATGTCTGTTTTTTGTTATTTATTTTTCAATAATAAAAATTAAGTATCGTATTATTTTTTATAAATTCCCACGTTTAAATGACAATAAAACTATTACTGCTGGTCCAACTAATACAATAATAGCTAAAGATAGAAGTTGACCAATTACTTGCCAGTTAATCATAATAGTGTATTCCTTATTTTTAAGTTTACTTGTATACTTATACTATGTAATATGATGAAACATAGTTGAGAGTTTATTATTTCTTGCAAAAATATTATATATAATACTCGTATTTTATCATTTTATTAAACTTTCTTAAATTTTTTAGCCGAGTTAACTTGTATAATTTTTATTATTAAATTTACGAGTTGTAGCATCTGAAAATTATATTCAGAGATATTAAATTCTATCAATAAATTAACTGTAATATAAGTTATTACGTCTAGTTCTTAAATCTAAACTTTTATTTTTTAATAACATATTTTTATTAATAATTGACATACGAAGAAGTACGTTTTTATTTGAAAAAAATCCATTTATTATAATAGTTAACTGTAATTCTATTAAAAAAAATAGAATATGTTTCATTTATGTTTGGTCTAGTTTTATCTGTCGATATTATTTTTTTTAATAGTTTCGGAGGTATTGGTTTATGGAAATTATGTAAAAAAAAGAGCTGCAAAACTCGAGTTTGTACTGCAAGATGTTGTGAAAATAAAATAGCTTGATTAAGCGCCAATAAATAGGGATGCCTACTTTTTTGATAAGCTTTAATTGTATTTTGTCTTAAGTATTCACAGTCAGTATATGTACTATCTAAAAACTGACCAATATGATCTTCTATGCGTCCTTGAAAATAATGTTGTAAATATGGTATAAGTTCATGACGAATACGATTACGTCGTGAGCAGTAATAAAAATTACTAAAATCTGACCAAATAGGTAATTGAAAATGTCTACAAAACCAAATAATCTCAGACCTTTTAAAATTTAGTAAAGGTCTTATTAATCTTATGTTAGAATTAATATTTCGACTCCATACAAGACTATTTATGCCGTCTAAACTGGTACCTCTTACTAAGTATTGTAGATAAGTTTCTACTTGGTCAGTACAACTATGTGCTGTCGCAATTATATTATAATTATACTTTATTGCTGTTTGAATTAAGATTTGATATCTTAGCTCTCGAGATTCAATTTCAGAGTAAATTTTAGGTTTGATTTGGTATAAATATGTTTGTATTTGATTATTTTTTATAATATTTATCAGATGTTTAGTAACATGAATTGTATCATGTCTCCATTGATGATCAATATAAATAATACCGATCTTGAAATTATCATGCTTATAAACATCTAAGCACAATTGTAATAAACATAAAGAATCTTGTCCTCCTGACACTGCCAATAAAAGTGCTGATGCTGTTTTGATTTTTAGTTTATCTTTTAAATTTAGCTCAAATTTTTTATGTAAGAAAGTTTTCATCTGTACCTAATTATATGAATCTTAAATAAAGTAATTGGAATTATCCTAGTAAGTCTTGATATTCTTGTTTGATTATGATAGGCTCATAGGCGTCACATAAAAGTACTTTTGGGTTGCTAACTCAATGGTAGAGTACTCGGCTTTTAACCGATTAGTTCCGGGTTCGAATCCCGGGCAACCCATGATTTATTTAATCATTTATTAATTTCTATTTTTATCATTATATTTAGTGTTATTATAATAGCAAAGTCTCACTTATTGATTTTTTTATGAAAAGTATTTCTAAAGCTCTAATTTCTTTGGGCAATCAATGCGCTTTAATTCCATTTATTACCGCAGGTGATCCTGATTTGTGTAGTACAGAACAAGTTCTAAAAATTTTAGATAGAGAAGGTGCTGACATTATTGAGATAGGAGTACCTTACTCAGATCCTTTAGCGGATGGCCCTATAATCCAAGAAGCATCTAGAAAAGCATTAGCGAGTGGTGTAACTATAGATAAGATTTTACAACTAGTAGCAAACATTAGCTCTGATTTACGAGCTCCTTTAATATTATTTACTTATTATAACCCTATACTTTCTCGAGGTATGGAAAGATTTTTAATTGATATTGCAAATGCTGGTATTAAAGGCTTAATAATTCCCGATTTACCTCTTGAAGAATCAGATTATATTATTGATTTATGTTCAGAGCTTTCTATCGAATTAATATTGTTAATTACTCCAACTAGCTCAAGTAATAGAATTTCATCTATTCTAAGTAAATCTTCAGATGTTATCTATGTTGTTAGTACAATTGGTGTAACTGGTATTCGTAAAGAAATACATAGCGAGATGAGAGAATTTATTAAAAAAATTAAATCTCAGACCAATAAACTTCTAATACTAGGTTTTGGAATTTCTACTGTTGAGCATGTCAATCAGGTATCTAAGTGGGATATTAATGGTATTGTCATTGGTTCAGCTTTTGTTAAACTTTTAGCAGGAAATAATATCAATAATCAATTTCAGCTTTTGAGAAATTTCTGTTTTTCTGTTAAAAAAGCGTTAGTTGACAACTAGTCATGATAATACCCCCAGGGGAATTCGAATCCCCGTTACCTCCGTGAAAGGGAGATGTCCTAGGCCTCTAGACGATGGGGGCATACACAATTACAATCAGGTAGCTATGCATTCTGCACCAATGGTATTATCGATTATAGCTAATTCTGTATTATATGTCAACTCTGTATATTATTTTCTCCTAAAATAAGTTTAGATCTCATAACTAGATATACTACTGTTTCCCTTATGTAAGTAATCATTTTAATGAATAATAAGAAAGCTTCATTTTTATATTCTACAAGAGGATCTTGTTGACCATAACTTCGCCATCCAATAGATTCTCTAAGTCCAGACATTTTTTCTAGATGTTCTTGCCATGCTTTATCAATTTGTTGTAATAAGTAATATTTTTCTAACTGTCTTATTAATCCAGGTTTTAGTTGTTCTAAGTACGCTTCTCTTAGATCGTAGGCTATTCTTAATTGTTCATAAAGTAATAATTTCATACTCACCATATTATATGACTTCAAATTATCCATAGTTAAATCTTTGGGTAAATTCAAGAACGAATGTATTTTATTTTCTATTGTTTTTGTAGAAATCAAATTATTTTTTTTATAATAAAGTATTAAAATTTCATCGATGGTAGTCTCTCCATATTCTATAATACAGTCTCTGACATAATTAGAGTGTAGAATACGATTTCTTTCAGCATAGATAGCTTGTCTTTGATGATTTAATACTTCATCATATTCAAATAGTTGCTTTCTAATATCATAATAATGTGTTTCTACTTTTTGTTGAGCATTGTCTAAGCTTTTACTCAATATTTTTGATTCAATAGGTATATTATTATTTATATTTAGACTTTCCATTAAGCTTGATATTTTATCTCCGCCGAAGATTCGCAGTAAATTATCTTCTAGGCTTAAAAAGAAGCGAGATGATCCAGGATCACCTTGTCTACCTGCTCTTCCTCTTAACTGGTCATCTATTCTTCTAGATTCATGTCTTTCTGTACCAATAACATGCAGCCCTCCTAAAGAGACAATATATTCTTTATCTTGCTCAAAAATTTTCTCATAATAATTTAAAATTTTTTGATAAGTATTATTAATTACACTAGCTGATAGTGCATGATTTTTTATTATCATGAAATCTTTTTCAAAATAACGTATCAATTCTTCAAGCTTGATATTTTGTATTTCTTTGTCATTATTCAGGGTGTTTTGTAGTTTTTTGAAAATTAGATTGAGTTCTATGTTGGTTTCTTCTTCTTGTGGAATTATTTTATGTTCTAAGTAGTATTTGATTTTTTCTAGTAAAATAGATTTTGCACTATACGAAGCATTTCCTCCTAAAATAATATCTGTACCTCGACCGGCCATATTAGTTGCTATTGTTAATGTTTGTTTTTTGCCTGCTTGTGCTATTATTTCAGCTTCTCTTTCTACATTTTCAGGCTTAGCATTTAGTAAATTATATGGTAGTTTGTATTCATCTAAAATTTTTGCAAGTAATTCTGATTTCTCAACATTAGTAGTACCAATCAATGTTGGTCTTCCGGTATGGTACATATCATAACATTCATTAGCTATAGCTATCCATTTGTCATATTCTTTTTTATATACTAGATCTGGGAAATCATTTCTAATGCATTTTTTATTTGTTGGTATTATTATTACAGGTATTTTATATATTTTTTCAAATTCTTTAATTTCAGTATGGGCTGTTCCAGTCATTCCAGATAATTTTTTATATAATAAAAAAAAATTTTGGTAAGTTATTGATGCTAGTGTTTGATTTTCATTCTGAATTTTTACATTTTCTTTAGCCTCTATAGCTTGATGTAATCCGTCGCTCCATCGTCTTCCAGGCATAATCCTTCCAGTAAATTCATCAACGATAATAATTTCATTATTTTTAATAATATAGTTTTGATTTACTTGAAATAATTCTTTAGCTTTTACTGCATTTAATAAATATTGTGCCCACGGATTACTTACTTGATAAATATTATCTATCTCTAAAAACTTTTCACAATTGATAATTCCTTGGTCAGTTAATACAATATTTTTATTTTTTTCATCTACTTCGTAATCTAAATTTTTTTCAAGAGAAGTACTTAGTCTATTGGCTATCATATATTTTTCTGTTGATACTTGTGCAGGTCCTGAAATTATTAAAGGTGTACGAGCTTCATCAATTAAGATAGAATCTACTTCATCGATAATGCAAAAATTAAAAATATTTTGTACTATATCTTTTTTATCAATAGCCATATTATCTCTTAAATAATCAAAGCCTAATTCACTATTTGTCACATATGTAATATCACAATGATAATTATTTTTTCTATTATAAGCATTCATATTTTGTTGTATTAACCCAACACTAAGTCCTAGAAATTTATGGATTTTACCAATCCATTCTGCATCTCTTTTAGCTAAATAGTCATTTACTGTTACAATATGTACACTTTCTTTTGTTAATGCATTTAGATAAGCAGGTAATGCTGCAACAATTGTTTTTCCTTCTCCGGTTTTCATCTCTGCAATTTGACCTTCGTGTAATACTATTCCACATAATATTTGAACATCAAATAAATTTATATTTAATACTCTTCTACATGCTTCTTTTACTGTACCAAAAGCTATAGGTAATAATTGATCAAGAGAACACCCCTCTTTAACTTTCTTTTTTAAATACTCTGTTTGCTGTTGTAATTCAGAATCAGACCATTTTTGCATCTTGCTGGCCAACTGATTAATTTGATCTATTTTACTTTGATATTTTCTTATTATATAAGTATTATGGTTTTGTAAAAAATTAAACATTATTTGGAGTTATCGTAATTATAAATTATAAATAAATACTATTTATTTGAATGCTATTTTTTGTTTCCTAAAGTAGGTGAAAAAAACTCATGAATTAGGATCATAATTTTATTATGATATAATATCTTATAAGATCTGCCCCAGAATGGACCTTCTGCATGGAATTTTTTTTCAAGTATTGTTGAATAACCATAATATATACTAGTAATTTCTCTATATATTTCTGTTTCAGATTCTATCAAATATAATCCTAAAGGTTTTTTGTGCTTTTTGGTATCTAAGTTAAAAATTTTTTTTTATAGTAGGATTTAGCAAACATCATAAAAATTTTTTTATTATTCACGAGCCATATTTCTCGACTTAAACTAAAGTTATACTTTTTCAATGTATTAAATTGGTTATTTATGAGTAATGTGGGCATAATTTGTTGTTCTTGTTTGACTAATTTAATGAATACTTCATAACCTTTAGTTATATTAAGGTTTCTAGTCAAAGATCCATCACTAGTTAAGAAAATTTTATATGCTAGAGGAATCAATGGATACACTCTTCTATAGCATTCTATATTTTTATTAATATTTAGGTTCCAAATTTTTATGAAAGTTGTACTTGTATTCATTTTTATAGAAAGAGAAATTATTTATATATAATAATGCATATTTTGTAGTAATCGTTATTCTATATTATAGTCAGAATTATGTAAACTGTTAATAGTATTTCTGATTTCATGCCTAGGAGTTTCTATTAATGTTTTACCAGTCATTTCTGCAGGTTGATTAATATTTAAAATATCTAAAATAGTAGGAGCAATATCTGCCAAGCACCCGTTCGTTCTTAAAATAATTTTACCTCCGTGACCTATTATTTGTTGTTTTTCACCTTCTATGAATATAAATGGTACAAGATTAGTAGTATGTGATTTGCATGGATTTTTTTGATTATCTAACATATATTCTGCATTACCGTGGTCAGCTGTTATTAATAAAGTACCATTGGCTTGATTAACTGCTTCGTATAATTTAGTAATAGATTTATCTATTGTTTCAATTGCTTGAATAGTAGCTGATAAATTACCAGTATGACCTATCATATCTGGATTAGCGTAATTAACTACAATTAGGGAATAAATATTTTTTTTTATTGCAGCAATAATACTATCTGTAATTTGTAGTGCAGACATATCTGGTGATTCATCATATGTTTTTACTTGCGGACTTAGAATTAATTCTCTATCTTCACCAGCGAATGGTTCTTCTACCCCACCATTAAAAAAATATGTAACATGAGCATATTTTTCCGTTTCTGCAATGCGTAATTGTTTTAAGTTATTTTGTGATATTATTTCTCCCAAAAAATTTGTTTTTTGTAGAGGTTCAAAGGCTGCTGGAATATCCAGTGTTTGATCATAATTAGTAAACGTAACGATTTGGAGATTCATTAATGACTTGCATGGAAATCCCTTAAATCCTTTTTTTGTAAACGCTTGCACTATTTGTCTCATTCTGTCTGGACGAAAATTGAAAAATAGTATACTGTCCTCATTATCTATTTTTCCCCGTTCTATTCTTGTCGGTATTATAAATTCATCAGAGATTCCTCTGCTATATATTTCATCTATTAACTTTAAGGGGTCTTTGATTGTATTTGTATGGTTTTCTGTTAAAATATTATAAAAAGTTTCTGTTCTTGACCATCTACAATCTCTGTCCATGGCATAATACCGGCCACTAATCGTACAAATTTTTCCCATTTCTATAGATTGTAAATAATCATTAATTTGGTTGATAAATATTTTAGCACAATTGGGTTTTGTATCTCTTCCATCTGTTATTAAATGTATGCAGACCTCAGTAATTAAATAGCTCTTGAGTAAATCTAATATAGCAATTAGATGATTAACATGTGAGTGTACGCCACCATTAGAACATAATCCAATAAGATGAATTTTTGTTTTATTTTTCGAAGTATATGAACAAATATTATTTAGAATTTGATTTCTAAAAAAACTTGTGTCATTTATAGAAGAACTAATTCTGGCAAGATCTTGTTGTAATACTCTACCGCCGCCAATTGTTGTATGACCAACTTCAGAGTTCCCAACTTGATCCTCTGGTAGACCTACATGAGTTCCTGAGGCATTTAGTAATATATTTGGATAAGCTTGCACTAAAATATCCATAGTAGGCGTTTGAGCTAGCTTAATTGCATTGCCATTTATTTGATTACTATGTCCCCAGCCATCGAGTATAGTTAAGACTATAGGATAAATAGTTTGTGTTTTCATTAAGATTTTCTAAATAACTAGTTAGTAAAAAGATTTGTTTTATCGTAATTATAGTTTTAATTTATAATATATAGAACAATATATTATTGAAATATTAGTGTTACTTCTATTATTAATTGTCTACATTAAACTATAAAAAAATCGTGAAATATTTTTTATAAAAAATATTGTTTCACGATAGATATTTATATCATAAATATAGAAAATCAAACTTATATTTTAACTTAAAGTATTAATTGCATAATCTAGATATGTATTAGCTTCATTTGCTACTTGTCCAGATAATCCATGGCTATTTTTAATATATTGTAAAGCTTCAATATACCAGCTTGGAGATAATTCAAAGCTACGGTTAATTTCTTCCAAACCTGCAACTAGATATTCATCGATAGGACCAGTGGCACCTACAACTAAGCAATAAGTGGTCATTCTTAAATAGTATCCTATGTCTCTAGCACATTTTGCTTTTCCAATAGAACTAGACGCATAAGCAGGTCCTGGCATCTGTGTAACAAAAGGAAATTTATTGTAAACAGCTTGTGCTGCACCCGTAATTAATCTTTGAGAGCTATTGGTCAAAGATTTTGCAGCCGCAAGGCTAGCATTAGCTCTTTCATATCTACCATTAATAGCTTGTAATTCTCCATTACTTAAAAAGCGGCCTTGATTATCTGCAGATGCAATAGCTTCAGTTATTGGGGTTTTCATAGAAATTTTTTATTCCTTCTCAATTATTATTTATAAATATTATAAATTATCTTTATGATTTTTATGCCTGGTTATTACGATTTCTTATACTATTGCAATTGCAGCGCGGTCAAAGTAACTACCTAGTTCTGCAGTTAGTGCACTGCAGTCACCTAATGTAATGCCATTTGAATCATTTGCTACTGCGATAGAAGCTTCTTTCATTTTTTGAATAGATACGGCAACAGAAGTACCTGGAGTACCTAAAGCCTGATAAGTTTCTTTTAAGCCATTTAGGCATCTATCATCTAAAACACTTGAATCTCCAGCCATCATAGCATAACTTACATATCTTAAGATAATTTCCATATCTCTTAGGCAAGCAGCCATTCTTCTGTTAGTATAAGCATTGCCTCCCGGTTGTATTAGTTGTGGTTGTTCTGCAAATAATGCTCTTGCAGAATTAGTAACTATTGCTGAAGCATTCGAATTAATTTTATTCACAACATCTAAACGTTTGCTACCTTCGTTTACTATTACAGATAGAGCATCTAATTGAGTATTACTTAAAAATTCTCCTCGAGCGTCAGCTTGGGCAACAACTTTTGCAAATGCATCTAGCATATTATATTTCTCCTATTTTTTTATTGATATTCAATAAAATAGCATTATTTACTTATCTTGCTCTAATATGTTATTAGTATTAGATGTTTTAACATTCTAACATATTCCAGCTTACTAGATTATATATCCCACTTATGAATTTTTTATATTTAAGAATTATTTAGATATTACTGTTCTGTGTATTTTAATCTTCAATTATTTCTGGCTGTGTAATTTCATCGGCCATCTCAAGAATCGCTCTTATAATTGGTTTCATGTTTGGATCTTCAATAATGTCTATATCTTCATATTTTCTTCGTTTTGCTCTGTTTGCAATTTGCACAGTTATTTTATATCTGTTTTTTGCTGTATTTAATAGTTCTTCTGTCTTATAAATAATTTCATTATATGCTAAAAGAGAATCTTTTAATACTTTACTATCAAGATTTATCATACTAATATTAAAAATTTTATTGGTTGTATATTTTTATATATCTAAGATATTTTAAATAAATTTTATAGAGAGTAAAACTTCAATAATTTTTTATTGAATTTTAATACATAAAAAAGTATAAAATTATAAGTTGTTTATAAATTTATGTAATAATGCTTTATAAGTTTCCTTGTAACTAATTGGGTTATCATCCTAACTAGTTAACTATTAATTATTAATAACGATTCACAAGCAATGGTTAAGTTTCTATTTCTTAAAAGTAGATTCTAGTTATTTTATGTAGTATTTAGTATATTTTGGTACTTCTTATGATGAAATAATTATTTTAAACATAAGTCTTAATTTCTTCTATTAAATTAATAGGTAATACAAAATTATAATATATAATTTACTTTTCATCTTTATTACAATAAAAATATATGCTAGCTTCAAAATATTACACTTCTCAATTAGATAATTATTGGAGTCAACCTTCTATTTTAGAAGAAAGAGATGCATGCGGTGTAGGTTTTTTAGTAGATTTGTATAACCCTCCTACCCATCGTCTTATCATACGTGCTTTACAATGCTTAACTTGTATGGAACATCGTGGTGCTTGTAGTGCAGATCGTGATACAGGCGATGGTGCAGGATTAACAACACAGATCCCTTGGAAATTATTTGAAAATATTTTTCCAGATCAGGTAATTGGTCCAGAACAAGGTATTGGAGTTGCTATGCTTTTCCTTCCAAGGACAAATTTTCAAGATATCCAAGGCATATTCCAGTGGATTTTTGAAGATGAAAAATTAATCATTTTAGGTTGGCGCAATGTACCAGTAATTAATGAAGTTTTAGGTAGTCAAGCTAAAATAAATAAGCCTCTCATTGTGCAATGTTTTGTTAAATCATTACATTTAAGAGGAGACACTTTAGAATGTGCTTTATTTATTGTGCGTAAAAAAATAGAAAAAATAATAGCTCAATCTTATGAAATTTTTAATCATAATTTTTATATTTGTTCTTTCTCTAGTCGTACTATTATTTATAAAGGTATGCTAAGGTCAGCAGTATTAGGCCAATTCTATCAAGATTTATGTAATCCTAGATATCAAAGTACTTTTGCTATTTATCATAGACGTTTTAGTACTAATACTATGCCTAAGTGGCCACTAGCTCAGCCAATGCGTTTGATTTCTCATAATGGAGAAATTAACACACTGTTGGGGAATTTAAATTGGATGAGATCGAGAGAGTCATTATTGGTTCATGACTATTTTGCATCTTCGATTAATGATATAAAGCCATTTACTAATTCTGAAAATAGTGATTCAGCTAATTTAGATGCAGTAATTGAATTATTAGTAATGTCTGGTATTTCTCCAGAAGAGGCTTTAATGATCTTAATTCCTGAAGCTTATCAAAATCAACCATTATTGAATAAATTTCCCCGGATAACAGATTTTTATGAGTATTATAGCCATTTACAGGAACCCTGGGATGGTCCTGCTTTGGTTATTTTTACTGATGGTAAATCATTAGGTGCAACCTTGGATCGTAATGGATTAAGGCCTGCACGTTATTGTATTACCAATGATGGTCTTATTATTGTTTCTTCGGAAAGTGGAGTTCCTGAAATTAATATTGAAAATATTCAAGAAAAAGGTCGTCTAGGACCAGGTCAGATGCTTTCTATTAACATGGAAACACGAGAATTTTCAGATAATTGGATGATCAAAAATAAAATTATAAAAAAATGGCCATATACCGAATGGTTACGATTATATAAAAAAGAATTACCTTCACAACCTTATCTTACTCTAAATGATGAAAATATAATTAAAGTCATGCGTTTGCAAACAGCATTTGGCTATACAAATGAAGACATAGAATTAGTAATTGAACATATGGCCAGTTGTGCAAAAGAGCCTACTTTTTGTATGGGCGATGATATACCTTTAGCTATTTTATCTTCTAAACCACATGTAATTTACGATTATTTTAAACAAAGATTTGCTCAAGTTACTAATCCAGCTATAGATCCTTTGAGAGAGAATTTAGTAATGTCACTAAATGTACATCTAGGTGCTAAAGGAAACTTTTTGAATCCAACTGCGGAGATGGCTAAATGTATTCAATTAAAATCACCTGTTATCAATGAGAAAGAATTAGATTATTTAACACAGATGAGTTCACGCAGTTTAAAAATCAATACTTTTTTTATAGATACAAAAGAAAAAGGTTTATTCTATAAAAAGATTATAGAGCTTTGTCAATCTTCTCTTGAAGCCGTGCAAAATGGTATAGAAATTTTAATTTTAACGGATCTAATAGAAGAAGTGGTAGAAGGATCTTGTTTTATTCCACCTTTAATTAGTATTGGAGCTGTGCACCACTATTTGATTTTACATCATTTAAGGCATAAAGTTTCTATTATTATAGAAACAGCACAATGCTGGAATACTCATCATTTTGCATGCTTAATTGGATATGGAGCTAGTGCTGTATGTCCTTATTTAGCTTTTAAAACAGCAAGGCAATGGTGGTACCAGAATAGAACACAAAAACTTATGGCTAACGGTAAATTAGAAAAGCTTACTGTTGAACAGGCTCAAGATAACTATCGTATTGCAATTCAAGCTGGTTTATTAAAAATCTTATCAAAAATGGGTATTTCTCTTGTGTCAAGTTATCATGGAGCTCAAATTTTTGAAATTTTAGGTTTATCAGCAGATATTGTTGATACTGCATTCGTGGGAACTACATCAAGAGTAGAAGGAATGAATTTTGATGAATTATTTGAAGAAGTTACAAACATTTATAATTCTTCTTTGCAAAATGAATTTTTAAAAAAATTACCAAACCTAGGATATGTACAGTATAGGCCAGGAGCAGAATATCATGTAAATAATCCTGAAATGTCAAAAACTTTGCATAAAGCGGTTAGAACAAAAAATAAGAATTTATATGTAGAGTATCAAAAATTATTAGTTGATAGGCCGTTGACGAATTTAAGAGATTTATTAGATTACTCTAGCTTACGAGATCCAATAAATATTGAAATGGTTGAGAATATAGAATTAATTTTAGAAAGATTTTGCACAGGAGGTATGTCACTAGGAGCATTGTCTCGTGAAACTCATGAGACTCTTGCTATAGCAATGAATCGTATAGGAGGTAAATCTAACTCTGGTGAAGGAGGTGAGGATCCCAAACGTTTTGTCAATATTGATAATGTAAATAGCTTAGGGATAGCTGAAAGTTTTTCTCATCTCAAAGGATTGAAAAAGAATGATTCTGCTAGTTCAGCTATAAAGCAAATTGCATCAGGTAGATTTGGTGTTACTCCTGAGTATTTGATGAGTGCAAAGCAATTAGAAATTAAAATTGCTCAAGGAGCTAAACCAGGTGAAGGAGGACAGCTACCGGGTCAGAAAGTAAGTCCATATATTGCTGAATTGCGTAATTGTAAGCCAGGTGTTACGTTGATTTCTCCTCCACCTCATCATGATATTTATTCTATAGAAGATCTATCTCAATTAATATTTGATTTACATCAAATTAATCCATTGGCAAAAGTATCAGTTAAGTTAGTATCTGAAATTGGAATTGGTACTGTTGCTGCAGGTGTTGTTAAAGGTAATGCAGATATTATTCAAATTTCGGGTCATGATGGTGGAACAGGTGCATCGCCTTTAAGTTCTATTAAGCATGCGGGTGCACCCTGGGAATTAGGTTTAACAGAAGTACATAAATTATTATCTAAAAATAAGTTACGGAATAGAGTTGTTCTTCGTGTTGATGGAGGTTTGCGGACAGGAAGAGATATTATTTTAGCTGCGATTATGGGAGCTGAAGAATTTGGTTTTGGTACCATTGCTATGATTGCGACGGGATGCGTAATGGCACGAATTTGTCATACTAATAATTGTCCTGTTGGCGTAGCAACACAAAGACAAGATTTACGTAATCGTTATCCTGGTATTCCTTCTGATTTAGTTAATTTTTTCATATTTTTAGCTGAAGAAGTAAGAACTATTTTAGCTTCTCTAGGATATAAAAGTTTACAAGAGATTATAGGAAACTATAATTTATTAAAAACAAAAGAAAACTTAAAAATACATAAAACAAAATTTTTAAAAATTAATACTTTATTTGTTGATTTTAATGAATTTCAACAATTATTACCCCTGAATAAGACTCTTCCTCATACTAATGGACCTGTTCTAGATGATGAAATACTTGCCGATCCGAATATATTAGATGCCATTAATAATCAAAGTCATGTATTTAAAAAAATAAAAATAGTTAATACTAATCGTGCAGTAGGTACAAGAATAGCTGGTAGAATAGTTCAACTGTATGGTAATAAAGGATTTACTGGAAATATTCATTTAAGTTTTCAAGGTTCTGCTGGACAAAGCTATGGAGCTTTTATTTGTCAAGGAATAAATTTTTATTTACACGGTGAAGCTAATGATTATGTTGGTAAAGGCATGAATGGTGGAGAAATTGTAATTATGCCTCCACCTGGTTATAATTATGATCCTGCAAACCAAGTAATTTTAGGTAATACTTGTTTATACGGTGCTACTGGAGGTTCTTTATTTGCAAATGGTCAGGCAGGAGAAAGATTTGCCGTAAGGAACTCATTAGCACAAGCTGTTGTTGAGGGTGTGGGTGATCATGCTTGTGAATACATGACCGGCGGTACTATTGTAGTTTTAGGAAATGCGGGTAGAAATATAGCAGCAGGAATGACTGGCGGTATTTCTTACTTTTTGGACGAAAATAATGATTTATTCTCAAAAGTAAATCAGGAAATTGTTAAAATACAAAGAATTATAACTGTTGAAGGAGAAAACCAGTTGAAAAGTTTATTACAATTACATCTACTAAAGACAAGAAGTAAGAAAGCTAAGAAGATTTTAGATGACTGGTTATATTTTTTACCAAGATTTTGGCAATTAGTTCCGCCATCAGAAATTAATAGCTCCTTAACAAATGTAACATATTCTAACAATCGTTCGCTGATTGAATAAGTTATGTATTTTTTGCATTAATTAACTTTTTATGAAGTTTTGCCAGCTCATAATATATATAATATTATTATTAGAAAGCAATTGATTTATATTTATGTTAATTTAAATTTATACTATGTTATTTATATAAAAAGTGAGTTTATTCCCTTATGGCACATAATGTAAAAGTGTATGATACATGTATTGGTTGTACTCAATGTGTACGTGCTTGCCCATGTGATGTCTTAGAAATGGTTGAGTGGCCAGGATGTAAAGCTGGACAAATTGCTTCGGCTCCAAGAACTGAAGATTGCATAGGATGTAAAAGATGTGAGACAGCATGTCCTACAGATTTTCTAAGCATTAGAGTGTACTTAGGAGCGGAGACAACTAGAAGTATGGGCTTAGCTTATTAGTATAAGTATTAGTCTCTTTGTAGATAATATCAATAATTTATCATTGGTATTATCTAGAGTTAGTAATAGCTTGCTTTAGATATCTATTAATTTAGATATATCTTTACTGTTGATATATAATTTATTATGATATTAAATAAAAATTTAGAAAGTGCTTTAAATAGACATGAAGTTGTAAAAATTATTATTGGCCTTAGTAATTTTAATCTTAGGAATATTATTTTTCAAGCTAAAGCTGCTGAAATAGGTGGAGCTACTTATATAGATATTGCTTCTAATATTAATATTATAAACGAATTAAAACAAATTTCTACTTTACCTTTATGTGTATCGTCAATTGATCCAGATGAACTGTTTGCATGTTTTAAAGCTGGAGTAGATATCTTAGAAGTAGGTAATTTTGATGTTTTTTATCGGCAAGGTATTATGCTGTCTGCAAATAATGTTTTAGATATTGCAAAAGATATTATGTGCCAAGCTCCATTAGCTTGTATTTCTGTTACTATTCCTCATACATTATGTTTATGGGATCAAATTTATCTTGCTAAGCAACTAGAATTTTTAGGAGTGGATATTATCCAAACGGAAGGTTTTAATAGCAAATTTAAAACAGATTCCTATGCTGTTAACTCTCTCCGTAAATCTTCGAGTGCTTTGTCAGCAACATATGTTCTTTTGAAAAATATTAAAATACCTATTATTAGCGCATCAGGAATCAATCCATTATCTGCTGCAATTGCAATATCTTATGGAGCATCAGGAATTGGTATAGGTTCATTTCTGTTAGAATTTAATGACTCAATTGATAGATCTATAATCATAAAATCTATTATTCAGTCAATGCACCAAAATCTTACCATGGACACAAAGACTAAAAATTTAAACATCTATTCAGTTTTTGACCATTCAAATATTTCTAGTATGAATGCATAATTATTAAACTTCCTCAATTCTACCTGTCTCTTAGGTATTTATTTAAATATTGTTTTAAATGAAAATTAATTTACAAAATTTTTCTCTAAGAAGCAAAAAAAATTTTTTGCTACTTCTTACAATATTAGGTATTATTACTATGTCTTTTATTGTAAATAAAAAATTTTTGAACAAAAGTTATTCAATTTTTATTGAATTTGAGAATGCACATGGCATAAGGCCTGGTACGATATTACGTTTACGGGGTTTAAGTATAGGACGTATAGTTAGTATTAAACTTCATGTAAATACTATTGTAGTACTTGCAAAAATTAATTCATCTTTAAATCCCATTCCTCGAAACGTATTAATTGAAACTAATCAAACAGGTTTATTAAATGAAGCTGTTATTGATATATTTCCTTTAGAAAATATTGAAATATTAAATAAACAATTTATTGACCCATTATCATCAAAATGTTTAAATTCAAAAATCATATGTAACCTATCACATTTAAAAGGAAATAGAGGGTTAAATTATGATGATCTAGTCCGTGCAACAACAAGAATTTCTCAACGTTTTGATGATCCTCGATTTTTTAATTTATTTTATATATTTTTACATAATGGTATAGAGTTATCAGATAATATTGTATATCTTTCTTTGCAATTATTAGATTTATTATATAAGTTACAAAAAAAAATTTAGTGCAGATAAATTGTATTATTATCAATAATACATGAATTATTTTTAACTATACGTAGTGTTTATGACTTTAAATTATAAAAAAGGATTAATGTTAGATTTTTTAAAACCAGTTACAGAGATAGAAAATCAAATTACATATTTGTATGATTTGATGAATTATAGTAACTATGATATAAGTCAAGAATTGGATATTTTGCAAGAAGAACTAGTCTTGTTAAAAAAAGAAATCTTTCAATGTCTAACTCCTTTGCAGCGTTTACATTTAGTTAGGCAGGCAGAGAGGCCAACCACTTTAGATTATATTCAATATTTTCTAGATGATTGGATAGAATTACATGGCGATAGGGGAGGAGCAGATGATCCAGCATTAGTGGGTGGTATTGGGAGATTAAATAATCATGTTGTTCTATTTTTAGGACATCAAAGAGGTAAAGACACGAAAGATAATGTAGCAAGAAATTTTGGAATGCCTTCGCCAGGAGGTTATCGAAAAGCTTTAAGATTAATGCAATATGCAGATCGTTTTGGCTTGCCTATTCTAACTTTTATTGATACTCCAGGTGCTTGGGCTGGAATAGAAGCTGAGCGACTTGGACAAGGAGAAGCAATAGCTATGAATTTAAGGGAAATGTTTTCTTTTACGGTTCCTATTCTTTGTACTGTAATTGGTGAAGGAGGATCAGGAGGAGCTTTAGGTATAGGAATAGGCGATTGTTTATTAATGTTAGAATATGCTGTTTATACAGTAGCTACTCCAGAAGCCTGTGCTGCTATTTTATGGAAAAATAGTCAACAGTCTCCAGAAGCAGCAGAGGCCTTAAAAATTACATCTTCGGATCTCCAAATATTAGGTATTATAGATAAAATTGTTCCTGAACCTGTAGGAGGATCACAAGCCAGTCCTCAAAAAGCAGCATCAACTTTAAAATCTATTTTGGTTCAAGAGCTAGAATCATTACTTTTATTAACTAGAGATGAAAGGAAGCAGTTAAGGTATAAAAAGTTCCGCAAAATGGGAACTTTCTATGAATACCAAATTTAAACTTTTAATTAATTAAATCTATACTTTTTAATCCTAGTATAGTGCCTGCCCCAAGTACATGTCCCAGACTAGTTGTTGCTAAGAGTTCTGTTAAGCTAAAATCTGTAAAACCAGATATTGGGATAGCTATTCCTGCATTTTTTACTTGAATAGCATAACGTCCAATAATAATTGCAGTTATATTACAAATAATCATTATTAATGCTACTTGCATTGACCATGTTGTGCTTATATTTGTACTAGCTAATACGTTATCAATGTTCATATAAATTATTAAGTAAGAATTATCCAACAATAATGTATTTTATTTATCTTAATACTATAAGCTATAATATAATTTACTTCAACATGAAAACAATAACAATTAACATATAATTATCTTAAGAGTTGACAATTATGGAATCCATCCATAACTATGCAGCCCTTTACCTAAAAAATTTACTCCTAAATAGCATATCCATACTACTACAAATCCTATAGAAGCTAAAATAGCAGCTTTTTTCCCTTGCCATGCTTGACTGAATCTAGCATGTAGATAAGAAGCGAAAATTAACCATGTAATTAAAGCCCAAGTTTCTTTTGGATCCCAACTCCAATAAGAACCCCATGCTTCGTTAGCCCATACAGCTCCTGAAATAATTCCTACTGTCAATAGTGGAAAACCTAAACCAATAATTCGATAACTAAGATTATCAAGATTTTCTAGTAAATTCATTCTTTTAGATTTTTTATTTAAAGATACTATTCCATTAATTGATTCATTGTATTGATTATTATTAAGTATATATCCTAGTGCATTTCCCTTTAGGATAATGGATTCTTTTTCTTCAATAACTAAAAAAAGTATTGATAGTAAAGAACCTATAAGTAGACATGCATAGCTTAATATAATAACTGTAACATGCATCATTAGCCAATTAGATTGTAATGCTGGAACTAGTGGACTAGACTGTTGCATTTCATTAGGTAATGCCAGATTTGCAAAAGAAATAATAAATAGTTCTATCGGTGAACTAATTGCACCTATGATTTGACTATTAGTTCTCTGTTCTACAATTATTTGTATAAAGGTAAGACACCATATTAAGAATAGTAGTGATTCATATAAATTGCTTAATGGAAAATATCCCATAATTATCCATCGTGTACTTAAGATTATACTTATTAGAATATTTGTTGTAAAAGTTATAATTTTACATATTTTCTTTAGAATTATAACTTTTGGGAATGCTATCGAGCACCAATAAATTAGTAAAGAAAACAACAGTAGGAAAAAAGATATGTTGGCGCAATAACTTTGAACTATACTCAAATTCATGATGAGCTCCAGTATTTATTAATTAGGAATATATTGATAAATCTTATTATTTATTTTACCCCCTAATTAAAAATAATAATTATATATGTTGAAGAAGAAATAATATTTATATAACTTAAAACAAATAAACAATAGAATAAGTATGATAATGAAAATTACTTGTTCTATTGTTTATTTGTTTTAAAAAAGGCTTGTTTAAATCTTTAACTTAAAGAATTAATAATGTAGTCTAATGCACCAGAATATTCTACACCTGCTTGAGCAGACATATCACGTGGTACACATAATCGATCACGTGAGAATGTGAATGCGGCAATGTAAGCAGAAGCTGGTAAACTTAGTGCTCTATATACCTCACGTGCACCAGCAATACCCCACTCATCTAGAGGTCCAGTCCCACCTACTACTAGAGAATAGTTTACAAGGCGCATGTAATGGTCAATATCTCTGTAGCATTTATTTATTTTTTCTTGACTATCACCAGCTTCGCCAGTGTTTTTTAAATAAGAGTATTTAGCAAAACATGCATCACCAGCTTCTTTAACTACTGCTTCATGATTGCTAGCAAGTTTTTCAGCTGCTTCTAATCTAGCAGCAGCACGTTGAATGTTACCTTGTACAGATTCAAGATCTGAACTAGAAGGAAAACGACCTGCAGCATCTGCTGCACTAATCGTTGTAGTCATAACTGATTTCATATTTATCTCCTTAATTGATAAAGTAATTAATTTAAATATGTATGATATATTTAAACGCGTTTTTAATTAGTTTATTAGAATTAACTAATAGCAGAGGCAACTCTATCACAGTAGCTAGCTACTTCTGAAGCTAAAGCTGAACAGTCACCATCTGCACAAGCCATTTTGCGTTGAGAAGCGGTATTAGTAATAAATGCAACAGCAGCAGCTTTCATGATACTGACTGCTCTTACAGAAGAATTAGTTGGTACCCCTAAGGCAATATAAGTTTCTTTCAATCCGTTAAGACAACGATCTTCTAGTACAGAAGCATCTCCAGCTAAAAGAGCATAAGATACATAGCGCAAGATGATTTCTCCGTCACGCAAACAAGCAGCCATACGACGATTAGTATAACAATTACCACCAGGAGCAATTAATCCAGGATTTTCACAAATCATACCAGAAACAGCATCAGAAACGATACAGCTAGCATTAGATACGATAAAGTTAACGGCATCTAAACGAGTATTTCCGTCTGCGATAAATTTTTTAAGAGCTTGTAGATCACTGCCTCCAACATAAGCAGCTTTAGCGTCTGAATTTACTACGACTCTAGAAAATGCGTCAAGCATATAGCTCTCCTTATTATAAGTTTAAAGGACTCAGCTTTTCAGCTATTAATAACTTTGATCTGCTGATGTATTAGTATCGGAACTACAATATAGAACGTATTGATCTGAATCTTTATAACAAAGTAATAAACTGTAACATTTATTATGATTAGAATATAAAGATTTAGCACTATTAAGATAATTAGAATTCTTTATGCTTAATAAGAAATTTAATGATATTATCTTTTATTAGCATGTATCGTAAAATTGTTTCTAAATATTGTTTACTGTTTGGTTTAGTTAGAAGACTAAGTTTTTTGCGATACAGTATTAATTGAAACTGTTGTTCTAAGCTTAAATTATTGGCTGGACTCATTATTTTTGGTTATTAAAAATTACTAATTTTATATAATGTCTTACTGGAGTTATCATAGTGTGGTACTTGAATAATATTGAAATCTAATTTTCTTAAAGAAAATTAATAATGATCAATCTTTAATTAGATTAAATTCTACCATTAGTAAGTAAATAAAGATTATTTATCTTTTGTTTTTATAGTATAATCTATTTGCATAGTTATTATTCTGTATTTGAAAAAAATCATTATGGGTTTCTAATACAAAGTTTTCCTGATAGAATGCTATGCAAATATTATTAAATCTATATAATATATTATTTAAGATAGAATTCATAATTCCGGAGATTCAATATGACTATTCCAATACTAAACTATACTTTTTCAACTCAAAACCAGCGTGTTGATGGGTTTGAGATTTGTCCTGGAGATGAACAACCGAAAATATATACCACCAACAATTTGCCTACTGCAACAGAAATGGACGAAATTATTTGGGCTGTATACCGTCAAATTTTTAGTGAACATCAAATACTAACAAACACTGTCGATCCATTTTTAGAATCACAATTAAGATTTAATCAAATTAAAGTTAAAGATTTTATTAAAGGATTATTATTGTCAAGTTCATTTCGTCAACTTAATTTCGATGGTAATAATAATTATCGTTTTGTAGAGCTTTGTGTACAAAGAATACTTGGACGTGATGTATATAATGAAAGGGAAAAATATGCATTTTCTATTGTCGTAGCATCTGAAGGACTAGAAAAATTTATTGATTTTCTTTTAGAAAGTCAAGAGTATATTGAAAATTTTGGAGAATCTACTGTGCCATATCAACGTCGCCGTATTATTCCTCAACGTATCAAAGGAGAAATGCCGTTTAATTTAAAAACTCCACGTACAGCTCGAGGGTTTTTAAATAAAGGCAATATGTCTCAATTACATTGGTCTGGAATAATTAGGCAATTTCGTCCTCAAGAAAAAGCTCCCAAAGCTGGTGATCCAGCATTATTCTTAACTATGGCGAATGAAATCTTTTAAATTTCATATATATTTAAGATTATAGATGTAAATTTACTGGTAAGGTCAAAGTAATTGAATCTTTGACCTTCTTATGAAGGTTAAACTCTTTATATTAAAGTTCTAACTGCCTAGTTTAAATGCATCTACAAATAAGCCATAAATAACACCTATTTTGATATTATTTGTGTGCGTCATTAATACATTGTATGAATTAAATAAATTTTCATAAATAATGAAACTCAAAATTTCATAAAATGTTACAATTATAGCAGCACTGATAACTCCCCAGTCCCCGGTCTGGCCTGGAATTGTAGCTAAAGCTGTGGAAAAAAAAAACCTAGTAACATATTCAAAATATTTATAGTTAATTGATTTAGTTTTTTGTCGAATACATGCTGACTGTACATATTTAATAATTTATTAAGCATATTCAATTGTGTTTTGACCATTGTAAAAGTACTCTTCTTGTAGATTTTTATTATTATGAATAGTACATATCTTAGAAATCTGCATTTTTAAACATTATGATAAGACACAATTATTTTAATAATTAATATCTCTTATGATTTAATTTTATATGAAATAGTAATGGCTAAATATATTTTTTATTTCATCATCGAGTACCGATTTTATATTAAAATCTATGCAAAATTTAACTTTTAATTCTAAAATGAATGATTACTATTTATTGAAAAAAATAAATAGTAACAATTATATTAGTGAAATAAATCTGTTGAACGTGACTTCTCATTGCATAATTAAAGTATTAAGTAATCAAACGATACAGTTATCCTATTATATAGCTTTACCCATGAGAGATACATGCATTAAGAATAGATATGTTCCAATAATTTTTACTGCAAATAATGCAAAAAGTATCTGCGATCTGATGCAATATCATCAAAATATATTTATTACTCTTTCTTCTGGTCACGCGTTATACTTAGGAAGAGAATTAATTAAAGCAGAATTGGCATTAATTATGAACCAGCAATATGTTCAAGCTTAATAAACTTTTTTTGATCAGAGTAGTTATTTCTTGTAATATTATATACATCATTGATAGTCGTACAATTAATTTTTTTTAATAAGTTTGTAAAAAAAATTTGTAATTCACGCTGATTTTTTACTGGCTTATACTTAATATATAATCTAGCTATTGTGAATATATCTTCAGTTGTAAAATCGGATAAACTTAACAAATAGATAAAAATATTTTTATCTAAGTACCAAGATGGTTTATAGTACATTTCTTTATTTAAGGCTTCAATATTTATTGAATGAAAGTTCATTTTAATATAATGGGCATGTAACTCAGGGGATAGAGTGCCAGATTCCGATTCTGGAAGTCGAAGGTTCAATTCCTTCCTTGCTCGGTATGCTCAATATAATTGAGTATCTTGACTTGTTTAGTATTATATACTATATTTCACAGAGATGTATTCTGCAGTTAGTTGGGACTGTCTGGTTTCGACATGTTAATTGTACTTTATAGAGTAAATACAGATACAATATGTGCTTTGACTTTAATGTCATAGCTCTTAAAAATAAATGCAAAAAATCATATAATTCCTTTATCTCAAAATTTAGTATATGCTTAATTAAATTTTGAGTATCAGATAATAAATCTGCATACATATCTGATTATCATACACTGCAGTACTCCTAATCTATTGTTTTATATATTTCTTAAATTTAGGTAAAGTCTAAAAAATATTAAGTATGTCTATTTTTATATAACTCTCTAAGACATTAATTAACATGGACGTGGGTTCGAGTCCCACCAGTTCCAAGTAGTTGATACATAGAATATCGTGTTTTTATTGTATGAATAGTTTTTATTACAATTGAATTACTTATTATAAGTAAATATTTTAAGTAATAAAATTCATCTTTGACAATTTAGCATTTATGTTATTATTTTTTCATTTTTATCTTAGTAATGTAATTGTTATTTAGCTTGTAAGACAATTCTAATTAATAAGAACATATTTCTTTAGTCATCTAGTAGTAGTAGTATTTTATTAAATTTTTTTTGTAACAGTAACAATTTATGAGCTTATTCAATTGTATTTCTTTAGTATCATTCTCTCAATTTTTCTCAACAAATGTAAAATTGGAAGAACCTAATATGTATTGTTCTTATTTATCAACTACTAAAAATTCTATAATAAATATTAAATTCTTGCGTATAAAAAGTAATTTTTATAAAAAAAATAATAATTATCAATTATTATTAGCGGCTGAATCCGCTTACCGTTTTACCAAAATTAGTGTTCATGAGCATAATTTATTTCAGAAATTAATAAATAAGTATTGGCAGCAAACTATATTTCTTTCAAATTCTACTTCTTTATCTAAAAAATATTTAAATAGTTTAGCTCAAAAAGATACTTTAACGATAAAAAAACAAAATAAAAAAAATTTGATTAATTTTAGTAAAGCTTTAATGAGTAGTCGTATTAATACTCAAGCATTTTTTGATTTTGACAATAACTTGTCTCCTTATATTCAATATATTTGGAGAAAAGGATATAATATTCAACTATCTAGATTCTGGAATAAATGGTGCTGCAATAATAAAGCAAATAATTTGTTTTATAAAAAACAGATTAATCTCATAAATATACTTAAATATAATAGCTTTCCTCTTTTTGTTATTACTAACAATTTTAATCAAATGGTAATTGCTGAACCTGGTGACGAACTGGTAATACATTCTAATTTAATTGATACTATATTCCAGTGGTACTATGATTATAGTACACATAGGTATATTAATAAAATTTATGAAGGGTGGTTTTTTGTGAATCCTCATGATGCTATTGAGTACAAAAATTATATTGCAAGTCAATATATTCGTTCATCAAAGCAGCATGGATTAAAGATGATTGCTACAGGTATCGATTTGTATTATAAACTAAGTAGGCAAACGAATTCACGGATACATTTTCGTTTACTCCCGGACCTAGTAGAAATAAGTAAATTAGTAAAAAACAAAGCATACCGAAAAAATTTAATTTTTCATCCTAATCAAAAACATGGCAAATCTTATTTTCAGGGCCAACCAATTTATTTGATTCAAGCCAAAAATAATTTGGCAATTAAAAAAAACAGTGCAGAAGTAATAGATTATTTTTATAGTATGCCAAATAATTCTTTGTCTAGACAATATAGCCCTGTTTTTTTTAGTAAAGAAGTTGCTTTATTAGCTTGGTCTAACTTTCGTAAACAAATGCCACTACTTAAGCTACCTCAAAGACCTATTTTAATCGTTTATAATTTAGAAGATTTTTTGAAAGATCATGAAAATAATATAAATACCCGATTTTCCAATAAACACTTATTATTAGTTCCGGGTCAAGAAGGATATAAAGAAATCAATAAGAATAGTACAGTATTGAGTAATCAAAATATGTTACAACATGTATATTCTTATTTCCATGCTTATTTATTAAAAGGACATTTATGGACTCAAAGAGTGATTTGGTCTTTGACCAGTAAACAACCACCTAGCTAATAGTACTATTTTTGTTATAGTATCAGGATATATACAAAATTACGAAAGAAAGTACTACTTTCTTGAATAATATTCGACTACTAATAGTTCATTTAATTGAAGTGCTACCCATTCACGTTCTATTATTCCATTAACTTTTCCTGTAAAATTAGAAGAATCTAGCTCTAAATGACTAGGTACATTAGCTAGACCTGGAAAACTTAAATATTTTTTAATTAAATTTTTAGAATTTATTTGATTTTTTATAGTAATAAAATCTCCTGGTCTACATTGATAGCTAGCTATTGATACTGCTATATTATTAACTAATATATGCCCATGATTAACTAGTTGTCGAGCTGCTGGGATTGTAGGTGCCATTCCTAGTCTGAATATTGTGTTATCTAAGCGCATTTCAAGTAATTGTAATAGTACTTGTCCTGTTGAGCCTTGTACTTTTTTTGCTATTTTTATATATCCTAATAATTGTTTTTCATTAATACCGTAATTAAATCTTAATTTTTGCTTTTCTTCTAATCGTAAAGCGTATTCTGAAGGCTTACGAAGCTTTGTTCCATGTTCTCCTGGTGGAGCTTGTTTTTTAGAATTTTTTCGACTTAGACCAGGTAATTCTCCTAATCTACGACATATACGTAACCTAGGTCCTCTATATCTTGCCATGTTTTAGCCTTTATTTTATGTTTATTAGTGAAATTTTACTTAATACAAATATATTATAATACATAGTTTATGTATCTTTATTTCTTGAATTATTTTTTGGAATAAGTATCATTACCATATTTTTGCCATCACGTGAAGGTAATTGTTGTATGTCTGCAAAGTTTTCTAAGTCGTTAGCCATTTTTTGCAATAACTCAATAGCTAAATTAATATGCTGTATTTCTCTTCCCCTAAAAGTTACTGTTGCTTTAACTTTATCATTTGCTTGTAAAAAACGTAAAGCTTGATTAATCCGTACTTGATAATCATGTTCTTCAATTTTATATCGCATTTTTACTTCTTTTAAAGAAGAATTATGTTGTTTTTTTCTCGCTTCTTTAGCTTTTTTCTCTTGTGAAAATTTGTATTTTCCGTAATCTACAATACGACAAACAGGTGGATTTGATTTATCACTTATTAAAACTAAATCCAAATTCTCCTTACCTGCTATTTGCAAAGCTTCTTTTATATTTAAGACTCCTAACTGAATGCCATTAAAATCAATTAGCCGAACTGTAGGAAATGTAATTCGTTCATTAATAATAGGCATATCATGATTCGTCTTTTTAAAATTTTTATATTTTTCTAACACTAGCCCCAAACAATTTGAATTATTTTAATTATGAAAAAATATTGTGAAATATCTAAAAATTATTATAACATTACATAGAAGATAATAACATGAGGATAAATAGTTAAGTAAAATATTTGTTTTATTTATTTATAAAAAAACTAACAAAATACAGGCTGTAAACCAATATATTAATTTATTTATTTATGAAATATACATTATCTGTTCTTGTAGAAGATGAGTCGGGAGTATTATCAAGAATAGCAGGTCTTTTTGCGCGTAGAGGATTTAATATTGAGAGTTTAGCCGTGGGGCCAGCTGAGAAACCAGGTATTTCTCGTATTACGATGGTAGTTCCTGGTGATAATAGAACAGTTCAACAATTAACAAAGCAATTATATAAACTTATTAATGTTTTAAGAGTACAAGATGTAACTAATATTCCCTCTGTTGAGAGAGAATTAATGTTACTAAAAATACACGCGTCTAAGAAATATCGTGCAGATATTTTGGATATAGCACATATTTTTAGAGCTCGTATAGTAGATATATCTAGTAATTGTCTTATTTTAGAAGTAACAGGGGATCCAGGAAAAATAGTTGCTATTGAACAGCTTCTTTCTCCTTATGGGATAATTGAGATATCTAGGACAGGCAAAGTTTCTTTAATCCGTGCTTCAAATGTGAGTACAGAGTTATTAAGAGATACTAACAGATTTAAAAAAGCTTTATCCTATTAAATCAACTTAGTACTAGTACTAAAACTTATATATTTGGTGATAATTGTTTAATACAGATACTGGGGGTGGAGGGACTTGAACCCTCACGACCAATAAGATCAACAGATTTTAAATCTGTTGTGTCTACCATTCCACCACACCCCCTAATTATAGATACTTTCTAGGCGGTACCCAGATTCGAACTGGGGGGTAAAGGATTTGCAATCCTCTGCCTTACCGCTTGGCTATACCGCCTGAAGTTCATTCTATGATTATATCATAAATCTATTAATATTAAGTGTCATTATTTATTTCAAATAATCTGCTTTTTAGGATATCTTCTGGTTTTATAGTTACGAGGTCAGCTTTAGTCAATATTTTATTTCCACTCGCAAAAATACGGTTAGCTTGTCTCATTCTTGCTCTATCAATAGCATTTCTAATACTTCGTGCATTAGCAAAATGAGGTTGCTGCATTCGACGCTTAGTATAATCAAGTAAAACATTATCTGCATCTGATGCAAATCTATATTGTTGTTCTTCCAACATGAGTTTAGCAATCTGTAATAATTCTTGCTCTGAGTAATCAGGGAAATCAACATGATTGGTTACTCTTGATGACAGTCCAGGATTAGATTCATAAAATTTGTCCATTCTATCTTTGTATCCTGCAAAAATAACTACAATGTCATCTCTTTGGTTCTCCATGACTTGCAGTAATATTTCTATTGCTTCAGCTCCATAATCTCTCTCGTTATCAGCTTTATATAGGTAATAAGCTTCGTCTATAAATAAGACTCCACCCATGGCTTGTTTTAGTACTTCTTTGGTTTTAGGTGCTGTGTGTCCAATATATTGTCCAACTAAATCATCTCTAGTCACTGTCATTAAATGACCTTTGCGAATATATTCTAATCGGTTTAAAATATCAGCCATTTTCATTGCAACAGTAGTTTTTCCTGTTCCAGGACTCCCAGTAAATGACATGTGCAAGCCAGGGTTTCCTGCAGATAAATTCAAATTTTTTCTTAGCCGATCAATAAGTAGTAAGGCTGCTATTTCTTTAATTCTCGTTTTTACTGGAACTAATCCTATGAGTTCTTGGTCAAGTTCATCAAGTACTTCTTGAATTTGTGTCTGGTCATATTCTTCTTGTAAATTCACAAGAGTATCATCGATAAGATTTGGTGTCATATTTTGTTTTTTGTTAGGTGTTCGTGGCTGGGTATTATTTATATCTTTTATAGAGAGAAATATAGTACTTCTCTCTATAAACTATATTTTAATAACGACTACCTTCTGGTCGCTCTGTTGCATAACTATGTATACTATATTTTTGATTTCGTCCAATATCTTCAGTTCGTAGTAGACTGAAGCCAGGTTCAGAAGAAGGTCTATCAATAATGAAAGACAGTGAACAACTTTCAATTCCCCGTGTATTATCGAAAGCATTTACTTTAATATACATACCACTATGCGCTTTACGGCAGCTTGCGATTTCATACATAACAGCAGCCGGATCTTGAATATCAAATAATGGCAGACCCCATAGTTCCCAATAAGAATTTCTAGGGTGTGGATCATCAGTATATTCGATATTTATAGACCAGTTCTTAGAAATAGCATACTTAATCTGTTGAGATATTTGTTCATCGGTTAAATCTGGAAGAAAGGAAAAAGCTCCTTGTGTTAGTCTCACTATTTTGTACTCCTTGTAATCGTTAAGCAAATTTGATTTTTAAAATTTTGATCTTTTTTTATTGATCAAATGAATACCGTATTATTTATACATTTGCTGTTGGAGTCTCTACAAAATCAGCTGTATCCGTAGAAGTATAATTAAAAGAAATATCTTTCCATAAATCTAAAGCTGTTTGTAAAGGACCACATGTTTTTGCTGCATCTCTTAAAATTTGAGGACCTTCATTTACATAGTCACGGCCTTCATTTCTTGCCATAACCATGCTTTCAAGTGCTACACGGTTCGCAGTTGCACCAGCTTGAATTCCATCAGGATGACCAATTGTACCACCGCCAAATTGAAGCACTACATCATCTCCAAGATAGTCAAGAAGTTGGTGCATTTGTCCGCAATGTATACCACCAGAAGCTACAGGAGTAACTTTTCTTAGTGAAGCCCAATTTTGTTCAAAGAAGATTCCGTGAGGTAAATTAATATCTAAATGGCTTAATAGTAGTGTGTCATAGAAACCTTTTATCATCAGAGGATCACCCTCTAGTTTTCCTACTACAGTTCCAGCATGGATATGGTCTACCCCAGCCATTCGCATCCATTTGCAAATAACACGGAAATTCATACCATGAATTTTTTGACGTGAGTATGTTGAATTACCAGCACGATGTAAATGGAGAATCATATCTGTTTTACGTGCCCAAATTGCCATACTTTGTATTGCAGTATAGCCTATGACTAAGTCAATCATACAAATTATACTGCCAAGCTCTTTAGCAAATTCAGCTCTTTCATACATATCTTCCATTGTAGCAGCTGTAACATTTAGATAATGCCCTTTGATTTCCCCTGCAGCAGCTTGTGCACGATTGACACCTTCAATAGAAAATAAGTATCTTTCTCTCCAACGCATGAATGGTTGAGAGTTAATATTTTCATCATCTTTTAAGAAATCAAGACCACCTTTTAAACCTTCATAAACTACTCGACCATAGTTTTTACCAGATAGGCCAAGTTTTGGTTTTACTGTTGCACCTAGAAAAGGCCGACCGAATTTGTCCATCCGTTCACGTTCAACAATAGTTCCAGTAGCTGGACCTTGAAAAGTTTTTAGATAAGCAACTGGTAAACGCATATCTTCAAGACGTAATGCTTTAACTGCCTTAAAACCGAAAACGTTACCAATAATTGAAGCTGTTAAATTTGCAATAGAACCTTCTTCAAATAAATCTATATCGTAAGCTATATAAGCAAAATACTGGTCTGAAGTGTTAGGAACAGCATCTACTTTGTATGCCTTAGCACGATAGAGATCGCAGGCTGTTAAGAGATCTGTCCATACCACGGTCCAAGTTGCAGTAGAAGATTCACCTGCAATAGCAGCAGAAGCTTCAATAGGATCGACTCCTGGTTGAGGTGTTACTCTGAATAATGTTAAAACATCTGTCTCTTTTATTACATAGTCTGGATCCCAATAACCCATTTTTGCATAAGGTATTACACCAGATTCATAACGTTCGTTTTTAATCCTTGTCCGTTCTTCTACGGATTGAGACATGTATTCCTCCTTGAGTTTAAGGCTGTTTCATTGAAAATTCATGTGGCTAATTAACTGATTTAATAAAATATTGATACTATTAAAGTACTTTGATTATATTAAAAGAATACTGTTTTTTTAGCCTCACTATTAGTGTAGCATTTTTACAGTATCAACTATTCATCACTTTATTTATATTAATAATAATTTTTACTAATGTCAAAGCAAAAAGAAGTTATTAAAAATAATAATATTTATTTTATAGTATGATAAAATTAATCTAGCAAGGGAATATGTATATGAGGATAAAAATCTTGTTAGTTTCTAAAGTTATAGATTCTACTTTTCAAGAAGAGGTTTTAAGTCATAAGCAACCTGTTTTAGTAGATTTTTGGGCTCCCTGGTGTGGTCCTTGTCGGATGGTAGCCCCTGTGATAGATGAAATTGCTAATGAGTATCAGGGAAGTATAAAAGTAGTAAAAGTCAATACAGATGAAAATCCTAGTACTGCAACGGAGTATGGTATACGTAGTATTCCTACTTTAATGATTTTTAAAAATGGATATAGAGTTGATACAGTAATTGGTGCTGTACCAAAATCGACTTTATCTAGTACGTTAAATAAATATTTAGAAAAAGACAAGGAATTTTAATTACTTTATGACAAAAAAATGTACTATTACAGGTAAAAAACGAAATAATGGTTACAGTATTTCCCATTCTCACGTTCGTACGAAAAAAATACAACAAATAAATTTACAAAATAAAAAAATCTGGTCTCTAACTTATAAAAAGTGGATAACCATGAAAATATCGACTAAAGCTATTAAGAATTTAACCAATAACATTAAATTTTAATTAGAATAAAGTCTTAAAAAAAGTGATTTCAGTATGACAAATTAGCAATAGTATGCTATAATTATTTCAGCATTAACTTAGACTTGAAAAGTCCTTATGGCTTTTTGACTTAATTACGAGAGTTTTGGGAGAAATACAAGATGGAAGAGATAAATTTTTCTGGAAATTTTATTGAAACTGATCAACTGGATAGTTTGGAAAAAGAGACGCTAATTGGTTGGTCTACCGCTTGTTTAGATGAAGCAATTTCGTTTTATATAGACTGTAATTGTACAAGTATTATTACTGAAGGACTATCTGAAATAAAAGAGCAAACATAATTTACTTATGGTTTTGTGTATTAACATCATGCAATATACAAAACCATGATGATATGAAGATGCTTGATATTGTAACATCTTCTTGTCGACTGAATTAAAATCGATAATAAGCTAGTGTAGCTCAATTGGTAGAGCAGCTGATTTGTAATCAGCAGGTTATGGGTTCAAGTCCCTTTACTAGCTATTATATATTACTTATAAAATACACATCCTGGAGGATCCTTAAATTATGTTATATAAATAAACTCATGCCTAATGTTTGTAAGATAGGTACATTTGCGAGACAAAGGTATGCAAATCCAGACCCACCTACGGCCCCAACTAAGAAACCTGCTGTAAACTGTCCCCATCCCTCAGAAGTCTGCAATAATTCTTTGGAATCATCTTTATCAAATGAAACATTTCCATAAATTAATAAGCATACTGTCAAAATAATAATGAGGCCCACTGTCGATAGAAATCCAGATAATAATGCTACTTCTGTATTCCTAAGAGGGCCTAATTTATCAAATGGTCCCACTAAAAAATAGCCGTGTGCCATTCCTATCTCTAAGCCTCGCATTAAAGGTGTTACTCCTCTTCTATAAGCAGGTAAATTACTTAATAAAGTCCTAGTAAACGTTGAAGTACTAATTGGTGTAGATAAATTACCTACAAAAGGATCTTCATTGTATGGTTGAATAAAGTCAGTCATTGTTTTCTGATCTCCAGATGTTTTTATATTTTAAAGATAATGATTACTATATACATAGTAAGTCAATAATATATTATCAAGACTTTTTTTTAAAAAAAATTAATTTTTTTAGAGATTTAATAACTTATTGACATATAAATTAATTTATATGATTAAAATGTTATAGTAATTAAAAAGTATAACGATAAGGAGTATTCAGATGTCTATTTTAATTAGTTATGGTGTATTCTTATTATTATTTATGAGTTTAGCTATTGCTCTTTTTATTAGTTTACAGTCTATTAAACTTATTTAGTATAATTTACCTACAATTAAATATAAAATTAATTATCTATAATGTTATAGTATACTTAAAAAATAATTAAGTTCCATAGTATGATCACAAAATTATAAATAATATGCTGAATAAAAGTAATATAAAGACTGACTACGTTACTGGATCACGACGTTTTAGTAATTATTGGTGGGCTACTGTTATATTAGTTGGTGGATTAGGATTTTTTGTAGCTGGAGTGTCTAGTTATCTAAAAATTAATCTATTGCCATTTGTAAATTCTTTTGAAGTTTTATTTATTCCTCAGGGTATAATTATGACTTTTTACGGAACAGTAGCTGTATTCATTAGTATGTTTCTGTGGTTAACAATTTTATTGAATATTGGTGCTGGCTACAATAAATTCGATTTGGAAAAAAGTTTGATTACTATTTTTCGTGTAGGTTTTCCAGGAAAAAACCGTAACGTATATTTAAGATATTCTTTAAAAGAGATAAAAGCAATTAAGATAAAGATACAAGATGGCTTAAACCCAAAAAGAGAAATTTATTTAAAGACGAAAGATAAGAGGGAAATACCTCTAACTCGAGTGGGAGAACCTCTTCTACTATCCGAAATTGAAGAAAGAGCTACTGAGTTAGCACAATTTTTAGGAGTTATTGTTGAAGGCAAATTATAATTAACTGTTCTATTTTGTATTACTATGTTATCCTGGTCAAGAGCACTTTTTGAGCGGGTATAGTTTAGTGGTAAAACCTTAGCCTTCCAAGCTAATGATGCGGGTTCGATTCCCGCTACCCGCTTACTTGTATATTCATATATTAAACCATAGGGAATCATCAAATTTCTAGTTGTAAATACTGCATCTGGCTGGATTCGAACCAGCGTTGTCCTTCACAGGATGGCGGATTATTAGAGTCGATTCTGTGAAAAATCTCTCCTTCAGAACCGTACGTGAGACTTTCACCTCATACGGCTCCTACCTATTGTAGTTTAAATAAACGGCTTTATAGACATAGCTTGATGTATGGATATTCAAAAGTTAGTTATATTTATTTACTTTTTAATTGAATGAGATGTATTCGATGAGCTTTATACTTTTTTTTAGCCCATTTATAAATTATTTCATCTACAACTAAAGTAATCTTGAACAAATACGATGGAGATACTAGGACAGAGAAATGTTTGTACCATTTCAGAACTAAGATATTTATTTTAAAAATAGTTTTTTTAAGTAATAAATTAGTTTTTGCCCTTATTTTTCCAAATTTGTTTTTACTATACAATATACTTTTTATTAACCACATCAACTTTTTTATAGCTTGTTGACTAGGTGTAGGTTCTAATCTTATTCTAGATTTATATAAAAAACAGTGAAAGTTAAAATTGTCTATATCTACCGAATAATTAATAGTATTAATTTTTGTAAAATGATAACATACTCCTAAATTATATAAAAATTTAGTCACTGTTAATTTAATTAACTTTAATATATTAATGTTTTGCGATAGATAAATTATATTTATTGATGTTGTTATTAATTGTAAATATAAATTATAACTGTATGAATAAGCTTTAATTTGTCTTATTATAATCCATTGAAAACCTATACAAAGAATATTATGTAGTAATACTAACAGTGTGCATTTATTGGTATCAATAGTATTTCTATTAAGACGATAACAATAGTTAATACAATATTCTGTCTGTAATAACAATGATACTTGTGTATTTGTCCATGAAAATGATTGCAATTTTGCAAGTAAATATTGTTTATGGATAAATTTAGATATGATAATGGTTTGATATACTAAGCATGAAATTTGATACTTGTATTGTGCTTCATATAATAACTTAATTTTTTGTAAAAAATTTTGATTTTTTAATAAGCTAGATTCAACTCTTGGTTTCCATTCTGAATCTAGTGACCAATATAAGATTTGTTTATTAATTTCTTGATCAATTTTTTTACAAAATGTTTTTTTTGTTTTTATATATGTATTATTTTGTACAATAGTTTTATTTATTATATGCTTAGCCAAGAACTTAATAGACTGTAAGGATAATAAGAGTTTTTGCAACCCGTGAACAAGCGATAAATTACACTGTCTAGAAGCATTATATATTTTCTTTTGAAGCTTGAAAAGTAAATAAAAATTATTTGAGTAATTATGTAGATTTATTATTTTATTTGATAAATCTATATCATGTATTAAAATATTTATCATTTACTTTCCTCGTTCTAATTGATTAATACAATTTAAATAGGCGTAATACGTCAGCGTATCTTTACGGTTAAGTAAAGTTTTTGCTTTTTATTACTTCTTACCATTTGCAAAGTATTCATTACCTTTATTTACTTTAATCTTATATAGATTAAAGAACTTCAAAATGGTTACCCCGTTCCATATTTTCTATACTATAATTGACTTAGACTCCTCTCTATATACTTATTCTCTCTAGGCGAAATCAATTCTAGCATAACTCATAATAGCTAGAGCTTGGAGAAATTATTATTTTTGATAAAATAATAGTTTATTGTAAGTACTTTTTACAAGGGTTCGCATAGCTAGTCGTATCAATTTTCCTGATAATCGGCTTATTCTTGATTGAAATTAGGTTAAAACAAACAAAATCAATTACCAGAGTTTATCTTTGATTTTTAGATAGTTAGAAATTTCTAACAAAGAAAATATAGTTATCTTACCTCTAATTTATTAAGGTAGTTTTTGATTAATTAAAGTTAATAACCTTTAACATTCAAAAAACGGGTCGCACATGAGTCCGCTGCCTTCGGCCTCTCGGCCACAGATGCAATCTAAAACATTATATCACTAAAAAATGTTTTTTATTCATTCATACTGTGATAAGTAGCAACAGCTGATGGAGAAACACGATTTAAATATCTAAAAATCCAATATTTAAATATTGTATCTAATATAACAGGGAAAGTCGAAATAAATAAAAAAATAAAATCTCTGCTTTCAGGCAAACCAAAATGGCGTAAGATAGTTTCGATTATTACTTCCCATCCATGAGGCGAATGAAACCCTACAAAAATATCAGTAAATAAAATAATTAAAAAACCCTTAGCAGTATCACTTAATCCGTAAATTAGTTCATTTATAAATGACTGAAGAATAGATAACTCTCTGCGGCCAGTTAGTATTATACACACTAGTACAAATATGGAAAATATATCAGCTAAAATATTTTTAACAGCATTAGCACTTTCGCTCGAGTATTTTCTAGCGATAACTAATGCTTGCTCTTGTATTTTATAATTTAATAAATCTGTGGATAGTTCAGGAAATTTACCTATTAAAATTTCAAAGTTTAATTTTTCTTCAAATCTTTGTAACTCTATATATGCTCTCTCTTCTTGGGATTCATTTAAAAATATACCTGGTTGTTTTTCATTCCAGAGATAGTCTACAGTTGGTCCAAAAATAAAATGTTTAGACAATTGATTTATAATCACAGGGCTAACAATTATAATCAATAAATATTTTACAGAAGCAACAGTTTGATACCTTGAGATTCGAAATTCTTCTAATGCTTCTGATTCAGCATTAGGATTTAGTTCTTGCTTGAATTTGGTAAAAGTAGATGTCAAAGACCGAGGTAAGGGACCAACTTTATCGAAAGTATATCTATGTATTTTTTTTAAATTCCAATATTTCATACTTGATTGTAGATAAATAATTTACGCTTTAATCCAATTAAAAGATTAATTATAATAATGATAATTTCAAAGTATAGGTTTTTGTTTACATGTTCACAATTCATAAATGGCGAATTATAAGTTGGATAATCATTAATATATTATTAAAATTTTTTATTCAAGAAATTCCACTATTAAAACTATTTAAAGTAAATCAATTAATAGAAATAACTGATATCTCTATTAATAGATATCAAGCATTTAATTCTTTATTAGTTAAACAAACTGATGTCTCAAGCGAAATAATTATAAGTGGCTTAAATAATAATATTGTTAAAAAAAAAATAATAGATTTATTTGAAGTAATTGTAAATTCCCATACTTATATGAGTAGACAACAAATTCAATATTTAATTAATAAATTGAAATTATCAGGTTTTTTTGTATATGTTGATTTTAATATTTATTATTTATATACGCATCAAGTAGTTATCATTGATGTAATTTCCAATCCAATTCTGGATAAAGTTTATGTATTAAATTATCAAGATAAATTGATTCCTTCATCTTACATATTATTTTTGTTTCGCTTACAACTAGGATATCCAAAAAGTTTTATTCAAATTCATGATTCAATTAATCAAATGATACAATGGTATCATTTAAGAGGCTATTATCAAGTCAACATTGAATTAGAAGATAATCATGTGAGCAATAATGTTCTTGTATTAAGTATTCATGAAAGTAAAATTAATAAAATCGAAATTATAACCTACATAAAACATAGCAATCAAAAAATTAGTAATAATAAGACTCTCTCGCCTAATTTAGTAATCAAAACTTTAAATATAAAATTAAATCAAGCTTTAAATATAAAGCATTTAGATTATGGTATTTCTAAACTTAAGTTACAAAAAATTATTGTACAATGTACTTATCAGATGAGGTCTAATTATGAGAGAACTAATGGTTTTATTCTTCAATTAAGAATAGAAGTATGCGATAATAGATCTACATATATCTTTGCAAATAAGATCATAATTCCTTCTAACCTATTACAGTTATTAGAACCATTAATTCTGTATACGCTAGATTATTGTTTGCTTAATAATTTATTTGCTTCTAATTTATTTAACCATACGCTAGGCTTGTTTATTAATAATGTTATTGTACCTAGTATATATTCCTGTAACTCATTAATATATACATACATGGCTAGTCATGACAATAGACCTTATAAATTATTACATAGAAAACAAATATATTCTGTCCCAGAAATATATGAATGGTATCTTACTCCTCTTGTGTTCATTGCAGGTAATAATTTTGGATTTAGACACTATATTGGTAATATAAACTTTAAGAACAAGAGATATATTGTGGATTTGCAGTTTCCTGAAACAGGTCTTTACTTTAATCTTAGATATGAAAATTTATTCATTAATTTATTCGGACTAACCCTAAATTTACTAACTTGTTCTATGTTTCAACAAACATATATGTATACTCAAAATAATATTCCTGTACTTTTAGATCAGATCAATAGTAAATCTTTTTCTTCTCAAGATTCAATTTTCCATCAGGCAGGTATTCAAATAAAAATCATAAATGAAATCAATAAACATTTTTCTCTTAAAGAAGAATTCTTTTTTAAAAAGATTTCAAAAAAATATCTTACATTATATAATAATATATCTTGGAATAATATAGATTTTATAACAGATCCATATCTTATCAATAATTTATATTCTAGTTTTAAGCAAATTTGGTTGTCTAATACTCAAAATTTTTTATGCTTTCAGATTCGCTTGATTTATGACAACATCTTAGGTATCAATTATCCATGGAAAAATATACAATTAATGTTAAAATCTATACACTTTATGCCAGTAATGATAAAAAAGAATAATCAATATTTGAATTATAGTAATAATCTTAAATTTAAAATTATTTATAATCAAAATATTTATTTATCATTTAATGGTATTAAAAAGCAAATTTTGATTGCTAAATTAGAACTTGTTACATCATTAGGATCAAATTATCATTTTCCTTTCTCGGAAATATTTTTTTTGTTAGGTCCCGATAAAATTCGTGGCTATAAAGAACAAGTATTTTACTTGCCGAATTTAAAGTTTCTAGTAATGAATCTGGAATATCATTTGTTTTGTATTCAGAGTAATAGTTTCTTTGTATTTATAGATTATGTTTATAATATAAGTTATACTAAAAATTACAATAGCATTGGAATATTATACAATTTAGACCAATTCAATTATAGATTAGCTTATGGATTAGGATTACAAATTCAAACCCCTATTAAGCAAATTCCACCGTTACGACTAGAATATGGTTTTAATATTAATAATAATTATTCTTTTCACTTAAGAATTAACAAATATTATCGATAACAGTATGAATGATTTGAATTTTTTTACTCTCAATAAAGGAAAATGGATTACTCAACGAACAATATATAATATTCAGACGAATGCAATTTATACTCATAAATCGGATATTACTATTTACCCTGAAATGGATATGGCTAATATTAAAAAAATAGATTTACTATCATTAGATAAACAATTTAATTTATATATAGATGATAACTTTGATAAGAATATTTGTTCTATTACAATACAAAATGCTAAGCAAAATTGTAGTATAAGTAAAATAAAAAAAGTTGTTAACAATATGGAACATTATTATTGGATATATATTAATAGTGTTAATTATATATCTTTGGCCCATAAAATAGGGCAACTAAAAATTTTTGAAACAGTCTGGTTTGTCAATTCAAATTTACGTCTTTCGGTGAGCCTAATTCAAAAAAATAACAAGTGTATCTTAACTTCTTTTAATTCAGATATAAAAATTAATTCTTGATTGAATTATTATTGGTGATAATTTCTAAGCTAATACACTTTTACGCTTTAATATCCAGCATTTTATTAAATCAATTGCTGGATATTACTTTATTTTTTATTCTAAATCTTTACGATTAGGATTACGTGATGGATCGTTTGATAAAAAACCAAAAAAGAATAAAGATACAAAAAATATTACGGTAGTATATACAAAGATCTTTAAGGTAAACATGATTTTGTCCTGAAAATTATGATCAATTATTATAATTAATTATAATACTATGCTACTTGTTAGTGTATATGAAAATAACAATACCTGCATGCATTAACTTAAATTTGCAATATTTCCTTATAAAGAACTGAAATATATTATTCTATATCTGTAAATTCATCGGAAAATCTTTAATAATACTAACTTCTAAATATTTACTTTTAAAATCATGAAGCTTAAATGTATTCAATTTTAAACTTCCTTCTAGTATTAAATAATCTCCTTTTTGGTACCAATCAAATACTTGTTTTTTCCATTTATTTTGCGCATGACATTTAATATAGTAAAAAGATTTTCCTTTTTTAGGATTTGGAATACGAAGATATAATTTGATAATTTCTTTTCCTGTATGCAACATATATTTTTTAGGCCATGTCGCAATTTGGACTGTAAATATACTTATATTCATACAGATATTTTATTTTAAAAGGTGACATTTTTATTTAAAGAATTTACTGGCAGATTTAGTACTTTTAGTTTTTTCATAACCCGCTCAAAATATTCTTGTAAATATTCTTCCAAAGTGATCATTTCTTCTTTCGGTATTTGAAAAATTCGGTACGTATCTTCCATAGATTGGTTAAAGTTATTACTTCTAGTTAAAACTTCAGTAAATGCTAGTCTTTCTGAAATATTCCATGTCCATTCAAATAATTTAGTTATATTACGAAGTATAGTTAATAGCTGAATAGAAATTTGAGCTATTTTAGCTCTCTGTCCCGATAATTTTTCACATAATTTGATTATTTCTAATGAATTCCAAGCTTTGGGTCCTACTAGAGGGAGTATTGTATTTTCTAGTGCCGGAATAGATAAACTTCGTATTGCAAACTTTGCTATATCTTGAGTATCTATATACGCAATAGTTGTTGACTCGCCTGTTATCCAAATAGACTGTTTATCTAATATAGGCACAGCATATTGATTAATTATTCCTTGAAAAAAACCACTAATTCTAAAAATAGTATAGGATATATTTGATTTCTGGAGCCTCTCTTCAACTTTTACTTTCAATTTCATTAAGGGAATTTCTTTGTACTGTTCTGAATCAACAATAGAAAAGAAGATAAATCTTTTTATTGAAGCTTCTTCAGCGGCTATAATCAAAGCAAGCTTGCCATCTAAATCTGTTAAATAATTATAATCTTCATCAAATGGCCGGGCTGTAGAAGCATCAATTATAGCGCTAACTCCAGAAAGAGTAGGCGGTATGGTATCAGGTAGTTTAAGATCGCCATATACTAATTCGGCTCCCCATTCTTTAAGAAAAGTTGCTTTTTTAAAGTTTCTAACTAAGCACTTCACAGAAAAACCTTCATCTAAAGCTTTTTTAACTATTTGTCTTCCTAAAGTTCCTGTTGAACCAATAATTAGTAAACTCATATTTTATTTTTCTTTATATAATCTTAATCTATAATAGATTTATTGTTTTTATTTTATAAAATGGGTAGAGAGGGAATCGAACCCTCAAAACCGAGGTTGTCACATTTTGAATGTAATGCGTATACCAATTTCGCCATCTACCCATACAATAAGACCGATTATTGCATAGATCTAATATAAAAAGCAATATTGCATATTAATTTAGTTGATTAATCTTTTTAACTCAATAATATATCTTCGAATATTCTTTTTTCAAAATTAAAAATTTAGTAATTACTTATAGTAAAAATACAATTTTATTATATCAATATTAGCAATATAAAATAATGAATTTATTTGAGTTGAGTTCTTTTCAACAATATTTATATAATCCTCGTTGTTGGCTTCATGAAATAACAAGCAATATTAAATTTTCTATTATACTTCTATATCTATTGTTATTATTTTATTCATCAGTTAACTTATTAATTTTGATTAACTGTTATCTAATAATAATACCTTTTACATTGTCTATTTCTAGAGAGTTTATTTATCGTTTTTATAGTCAACTTTTAATATCTTATTTTGTAGTTTTTGTTATACTTATAGGTATAGATAATGGGCATGATAGTAACATAATAAAAAATGATTGCACTCTGTTGTCAGCTAACTTTTATTTTAAATATTTAATTAATAAGAATACATTGCTATGTATAAAAAATTATCAAATAGTTATTAAGATACATATTTTAGTTTCACTATACATAATACGACTTCTTTTAATAAGTGTATTTTCTTTTACTTTATATAAACTATTACTTCTTACAACATATAGTAAAGATATTTTATCTTATTATGGAAGGTATATTGTCTATAGCTTTTCAACTACATGGAATAACATTTTATTTGTACTTATTCTTTCTTCTGAATGGATTTATTTTTTTGAAAGAAAAATAAAAAATTTTTTCATAACTTATCAATTAAGGAGTATGAAATTTATATTTTTATATGATTATATAATTATACTGAAAATTTTTGGCATAGGAATAAATACAGTTATTCAGCTTATATCTATAGATACTAAGTGCATTATTCATAGTATGTATGCAAGAGAAATTTTTTCTGAAAAACAAACAATATGGATTGTGAATAAATAAGTTTGACTTTTATTCTATGAAAAGATATATGTTTACAAAAACTTAATGCCAATAGTCAAAAATGTAATTTGAAATACAAAAAAGCGGAGATACAAGATTTTATGAGTGAGGATCTTAAAGTACTACATAAATCACCAAGTTTAGAATATTTTGTTAATCAACCTTACAAGTATGGTTTTACAACAAATATTGATTCAGAAATTTTTCCAAAAGGGTTAGATCATAAAATAATTCACTTATTATCAGAAACTAAAAAAGAACCTAATACATTACTGCAATTTAGGCTAAGAGCTTATAAGAAATGGAAGAAAATGAAGAGTCCAAACTGGGCTTATCTAACTTATCCTAAACTGGATTATGAAAATATTATCTATTATTCTGCACCTAAGGTTAAAAAAGAATTAAAAAGTTTGAATGAAGTAGATCCTGAATTGCTAGATACTTTTAATAAACTAGGAATTTCGTTAAATGAACAAAAAAGATTATCAAATGTTGCCGTAGATGCTATATTTGACAGTGTATCCGTAGCAACTACTTTTAAAAAAGAACTCAATGAAGCAGGTGTTATTTTTTGTTCTATGTCTGAAGCAGTTCAAAAATATCCAAAACTAATTCAAAAGTATTTGGGATCTGTTGTTCCAACAGGCGACAACTATTTTGCTGCTCTTAATTCTGCTGTTTTTAGCGATGGATCTTTTTGTTATATTCCACCTAATACGCGTTGTCCTTTAGAATTATCTACTTATTTCAGAATTAACAATAAAGAATCAGGTCAATTTGAAAGAACATTAATTATTGCTGATGAAAATAGCTACGTAAGTTATTTAGAAGGATGTACCGCACCACAATACGATAATAATCAATTACATGCTGCAGTTGTTGAACTAATAGCATTTAAAAATGCAGAAATTAAATATTCTACTGTACAAAATTGGTATGCAGGTAGTAAAGAAGGAAAAGGAGGTATTTATAATTTTGTTACTAAACGTGGCTTATGTATAGGAGAAAATTCTAAAATTACATGGACACAGGTAGAAACAGGATCAGCTATTACATGGAAATATCCTAGTTGTATTTTAGTAGGAAACAATACTACAGGGGAATTTGCATCTGTTGCCTTGACTAATAATTATCAACAAGCAGATACTGGAAGTAAAATGGTTCATGTTGGAAATTATACAAAAAGTCGAATTATTTCAAAAGGAATATCTGCTGGCTATTCTACTAATAGTTATAGAGGGTTAGTTAAAGTAGGACCAAAAGCTTATTATTGCCGTAACTATTCTCAATGTGATTCTTTATTACTAGGAAATGAATGCAAGGCTAATACATTTCCTTATTTACAAATTCAAAACCCATCGGCTAAAATTGAACATGAAGCATCTACTTCTAAAATAGGTGAAGAACAAATCTTTTATTTTTTACAACGAGGAATTTCTTTAGAGAATGCTATTTCTTTGATGATTAGTGGATTTTGTAAAGAAGTTTTCAATGAATTACCTATGGAATTTGCAGCTGAAGCAGATCGTTTACTTAATTTAAAACTAGAAGGTACAGTAGGATAATATAATATGACAAAAAAACTTTTACAAATTTGTAATTTACATGCCGAGATTAATGGAATCAAAATAATAAAAGGATTTAATTTAACCATTAATGAAGGTGAAATACATGCAATAATGGGCCCTAATGGCTCTGGCAAAAGTACATTAGCTAAAATTATAGCTGGACATCCGTCTTACGTTATTACTCAAGGTGAAATTATTTTTAACAATAAAAATATTATTTCAGTTGCCCCTGAAATAAGATCCCATTTAGGTATCTTTCTAGCATTTCAATATCCATTAGAAATATCAGGAGTCAGTAATATAGATTTTTTACGTTTAGCATACAATGAAAAACGAAAATATAACAATCAGCTGGAATTAGATCCATTAAATTTTTTTGATTTTATTAGTAAAAAACTAAATTCAATTGATATGGATTCAAAATTTTTAACTCGTAATGTTAATGAAGGTTTTTCAGGTGGTGAAAAAAAACGGAATGAAATTTTACAAATGGCACTTCTGGACAGTAAAATTAAAATTTTAGATGAAATTGATTCAGGCCTAGATATTGATGCGTTAAAAATTATAGCTAATGGAATTAATCAACTCAATAAACCTACAAATAGCATGATACTGATTACACATTATCAAAGATTATTAGATTACATCTTACCAGATTTTGTACATATTATGCAGGATGGAAAAATTCAATATACTGGCAATGCTGAACTAGCACGAGAATTAGAAACTCAGGGTTATAATTTATTACACACCAGAAATAGTAAATAAATCCTTGCAATATAAAGCAAAGATTCTAAATAGAATCTTTGCTTTATTTATTTTTATATTTAATTATTATCTCGAGAATGTTTCTTTAACATCCGCAATAGACTGTTGTAATAATTTTTCAGAATCATCGTCTAATTTGAGAGTTGTACGAATATTATCTGCAAATTTAGGTTTCGAATTTCTTAAATCTTCTCGTAGAGCTTCAATGAATGGTTTAATCTGATTTAAATCAATATCATCAAGATATCCATTTATTCCAGTGTAAATAATCGCTGTTTGTTCTTCTACAGGAATAGGAGAATTTTGAGCTTGTTTCAAAATTTCTCTAAGCCGTTGCCCTCTAGCTAATTGGTTTTGTGTAGTTTTATCTAAATCTGAGGCAAATTGAGAAAAAGCCTCTAATTCAGCAAATTGTGCTAATTCCAATTTTAATTTACCAGCTACTTGTTTCATTGCTTTAATTTGAGCTGCTGAACCTACTCTAGATACTGATATTCCTACATTAATAGCTGGTCTAATACCCGAATTAAATAAATCGCCTGATAAGAAGATTTGACCATCCGTAATAGAAATAACATTTGTAGGAATATATGCAGATACATCTCCTGCCTGAGTTTCAATGATTGGTAAAGCAGTCATACTACCATTACCTAAATCATTATTTAATTTTGCAGCTCTTTCTAACAAGCGAGAATGCAAATAAAATACGTCGCCAGGATATGCTTCTCTTCCTGGTGGTCTGCGTAATAATAATGACATTTGTCTATAAGCTTGAGCTTGTTTGGTTAAATCATCATAGATAACTAAAGTAGCTTTGCCTTTATACATGAAATATTCTGCTAATGCAGCACCTGTATAAGGTGCAATATATTGCAATGTAGCTGGATCATCAGCATTAGCGGCAACAATAATTGTATAGTCTAAGGCACCTTTATCATCTAAAGCAGAAACAACTTGGGCTACAGATGAAGCTTTTTGTCCAATAGCAACGTACACACATATTACATCTTGGCCTTTTTGATTAATAATTGTATCTAATGCAACAGCTGTTTTACCTGTTTGCCTATCTCCAATAATTAATTCACGTTGACCACGTCCGATAGGAATCATCGAGTCAATAGCAGTAATTCCCGTTTGCAATGGCTCACAAACTGACTGTCTACCGATAATTCCTGGTGCAGAAGATTCTATTAGTCGAGTAGAATTACTTTGAATATCTCCTTTTCCATCTATTGGTTGACCCAAAGGATCAACTACTCTTCCTAAAAATCTTTCTCCTACAGGAATTTGTGCAATTTTTCCTGTGGCTTTTACTTTTCCACCTTCTAAAATATCTCTTCCATCTCCCATTAATACGACACCTACATTATCACTTTCTAAGTTTAAAGCGATACCTATAGTTTTATCTTCAAATTCTAAAAGTTCACCAGCCATTACTTCATCAAGGCCATAAACTCTTGCTATGCCATCGCCAACCTGTAAAACAGTTCCTATATTAGTAATTTGTACTGTCTGATCATATTTTTCAATTTGCTGGCGAATAATATTGCTGATTTCATCAGGTCTTATATTTAACATAATACTTCTTGTTTATAATTAATGGTTAATAGAACTTTTATCAAAAAATAAAAATTATTATATCTTGATAATTCAACTTTTTTGCAACATTTATACTTGTAGGAAATAAGCCATTTGCGCTATTTGATTTTTCAAGCTTGTATCAATGACCTTTGACCCAATTCGTATCTTCAAACCAGCAATAAGATCTGAATCGATAATAATGTTAAGATTAACTTGGTTACTATCTGTCATAATTTCTAGTTTTTTTATTAATTTATTCTTTTGTTTATCTGTTAATTGTATTGCTGTTATAACTTCAGCAGTGGTAATAGATTGAATTTTATTTTCTAATTCAAAATATTTTAAGAGAATATTTTGAATCATAGAAATTCTTTTTCTATCCACAAGTACTAAAAGAAAACTTAGGATAACATCACTAATTTGCCCTGAAAATAATTGTTTAATAATATCTTTTTTGGATGATGACTTTATCAAAGGATTAGCAAAAAGAATATTTAAATGGTTAGATTCAAGTAAAGCTTGATTAAGTATAAGTATATCTTGATTAGCTTTTTCTAAAATTTGATATTGTTGTACCAGCTCCAATAGAGCTTCTGCATAAGGTAAAGCTATTTTTCCGATTAATGTTTGTTTGCTCATAATTTATATTTCAGCTGCATTATATTATTATCAACAATGTTGGTCTGCATATTAGGTTTGATTTTATCTTTTAATTGTGAAGTAACTCTTTGGATTACAAGAGTTGCAATTTGTTTTTGTATTTGTTTTTTTATTTGTTGTTCTGCATTTGCAATACTATTTTTACCCGCAACAGTCAGTTTCTCTATATCTGATTTCCCTTGTGCAAGAATAGCTTCTCTAACTTTTTGAGCTGTTATTTGTGCATCATGTAATATTTTAGTAACAATTATTTGGGTTTGCGCTAATTGCTTTTCTGCTTCTTCTAAACGTATATTAGCTTCATTTAATCTTTGTTCCGACTCTTGAATAGCAGTTAAAACTTTTTGTTGTCTAATAATTAACGTAGAACCCAAAAAATTTTTCAGAATATAAATTAATCCTAGTAGAAGCAATATAATATTAATTACATTTGCTTCTAAAAAATCTGTATTCAAGCCTAATGTTTGAACTTCTGCTTCATGATGATCTGCGAGAATATATAATATATTGGCCAAATTATCCATATAATAAAAATTTTTGAATATTAAATAAAGGTAACAGTGTAGTGTAAAGTATATAACTGATATTATGTAATAACTATATTAATGATTGATTATTAAGAAGCTTAGATTGTATTTGATCACTTAATATTTCTACTTGATTTTCTAGCGTTTTCAGTGCTTGTTCTTTTTGAGTGACCAATTGTTGAGAGGCCTCATTTACTAAATGTTCTGCATTATCTTGTGCTTCTCTAATTTTTTGTAAAACAACTTGTTGTGCCTCTGCTTGAGATAAACGAATTAGTTCTTGAGCTTCTTTTCGTGCATTAGATAATTCTTGTTCGTATTGTAGAGTTAACTTGTCTGCTTTATTTAAAGCAGCAGATGCAGTAGTTAAACTATTACGTATATATTCATCCCTATTATTTAAAATTTCAGTGACTGGTTTGTAAAAAATAATATTGAGAAGCAACATAAATACTAAAAAATGCAAAGCCACTAAGGGTAATGTTGCATTAAAATCAAAAAGACCTCCTTGGCTTTCTGTATTTATCTTTTCTGTAGCTAAAAATAGTGTTAAATTAATCATTTTTAATATAAAAAGCAATAAAATATCGTACAATTAGGTTTTTTATTGATTCAAGAAAACGCTTAGTCTATATACTATGACTTTCATAGTGTACAGGCTAAGCGCATAAAGTTAATTTATCCTGTATAAGGATTCGCAAATAATAAAGATAAAGCAACTACTAGTCCATAAATTGTTAAAGACTCCATGAATGCTAAACTTAATAGTAAAGTACCACGAATTTTTCCTTCAACTTCTGGTTGTCTAGCAATACCTTCTACAGCATTTGCAGCAGCACTACCTTGTCCAATTCCCGGGCCAATGGCAGCTAAACCAACGGCTAAACCAGCAGCTATAACAGAAGCAGCAGAAACGATAGGATCCATAATAAAAATTCTCACTTAAACAAATATATAGAAAATTAACAGATTTCATTGATTACAATATTAAGTCTTAAATTAATCAGATTATGATTTTCATGAAGTAGTAGCTAGTGTTCTCCATGACCTTCTATAGCTTCTCCAATATATGCAGCCGATAATGTAGAAAAAATCAGCGCTTGTATGGAACTAGCAAATAATCCTAAAATCATTACTGGCAAAGGAATTAAAATAGGAACCAGAAGGGTAAATACTGATACCACTAATTCATCTGCTAGAACATTACCAAATAATCGAAAACTTAAAGATAAAGGCTTAGTAAAATCTTCTAGTATATTGATAGGTAACAATATTGGTGTGGGCTGAATATAACGCGAAAAATAACTAATTCCATTTTTACGTAATCCAGCATAAAAATAAGCCATTGAAGTTAATAATGCTAAAGCAACTGTTGTGTTTATATCATTAGTAGGAGCTGCTAATTCTCCTTCTGGTAATTTAATCAACTTCCAAGGTATTAAAGCACCAGCCCAATTACTGCCTAATATAAAAAGAAAAATTGTAGCAATATAAGGAACCCAAGCTCTATATTCGTGTTCTCCTATTTGATTTTTAGCAATATCTTGTAAAAATTCTAAAATAAACTCCATGAAATTTTGGAAATTTTTTGGTATACGGCTTAAATTTTTAGTTCCCATTAAAGAAGTACTTAATAAAATAGCCATTACTAGCCAGATTACAATAAAAACTTGTCCATGTATTCTATATGCGCCAATTGTCCAGTATAAGTGTTTACCGACTTCAACTGCAGATATCTCAAGATAAGAAGATAGTTCTGCGAAGTTATTGTAGTAATTTGGATATATAGTGAGCATCATAGTTATTCTCTAACAATAATTTTAAAAACATATAAAAAAAACTATTATTATAAATAATATTTGATTCAGAGTAAACTTTTATTAAAAAATAAAAAGTTTAATAGAAAAGCTATTTATTAATAATTTTCGGATGTATTATAGTTCCTAATCTTTTTCAATTAAAATACTATCATCTATTTTTATTATATATGTATATAAAAATTATTTAACATTATTTAGAGAATAAATTTAAAGATATGTAACAACTAATTGGTTGTATCTGAAATAGTATTTTTAACTTCTTGAGCAAAATTATCAAATCTTTTATCTAGTCCATCTCCTAGTATAAATCTACAAAATCTTCTAACTTTAATATTTTCTCCTAGAAGAGCAATATTTTTATTAATTAAATCTTGGACACTTATGTCCGTATCTCGAATAAACAATTGGTTCATAAGAGATAATTCTTCTAATCTTTTTTGAATTCGGCCTTCAATAATTTTACTACGTATACCTAAAGGTTTATTGATAAGATCTTTTTTACCTTCTTCAATTCTTTTTTCTTTATCAATTACTTCAACAGGAATATCTTCAATTGTTATATATTCTATAGATGGACAAGCAGCTATTTGCATCGCAATATTTTTAGATAATTCATGAAATTCAATTCTTCTAGCTACAAAATCGGTTTCACAGTTCATTTCAATCATAACACCTATTTTTGACCCGGCATGAATATAGCTATTGATCAACCCTTCTGTTGTTGTACGATGCGCCTTCTTATTAGCTAAAGATAAACCTTTTTTCCTTAAGTTTTCTATAGCTATTTGTATATTTCCATCAGATTCTTCTAAAGCTTTTTTACAATCCATCATACCGGCCCCAGTTTTCAATCTTAATTCTTTTACCTCTTGAGCAGATATTTTAATTGGCATAATTGATCTCCTTGCTATAACCTAAATATTATTCACTAAAATTTGCTATTGATCATTTTTACCTTCAACTATAGCATCGGCGATCCGACTAATAATTAATTTTATTGATCGAATTGCATCATCATTAGCAGGGATAGGTATATCTACTATTTCTGGATTACAATTTGTATCTAGTATACAAATAGTTGGGATGCCTAGCTTTATACATTCTTGAATAGCTGTTGTTTCTCTTTTTTGATCAACAACTATAACTATATCAGGTAGTTTTTTCATATCTTTTATACCATTCAAATGTTTTCTTAACTTTTCTAATTCTCTTCGAGTAACCGATGCTTCTTTTTTTGGCAATGTATTAATTATACCTGTTTCATCTTTTAGTTCAAGTTCTTTTAATCTATTTACTCGAGATTTTATAGTTACCCAGTTAGTTAACATACCACCTAGCCAACGCTGATTAATATAGTAAGACTCAGATCTTATTGCTTCTTGGGCAATTATCTCAGCTGCTTGTCTTTTAGTACCTAAAAATAAAAATTTTTTACCTTCAGAAGAGCAAGATTTAACAAAATCATAAGCTTCGGATAATAGTTGTGCTGTTTGTACTAAATCAATAATATGAATTCCATTTCTTTCAGTATATATATATGGAAACATTTTAGGATTCCATCTTTTTGCTTGGTGTCCAAAATGTACACCTGATTCTAATAGTTCTGATAATGTCACAATAGCCATATAAACTCCTGGATATTTAAGTATAACGATATAAATCTTTGTACTTTCTAGTTTTAAGTTTTTTAGATTATCAAATTTTCATCGGTAGTTTTTATTTCTTTTTCTGAAAAGTGATATCTCCTAGCGCTTCTATCATCTAAAATGATATCATCTATAAGGTTATTGAAATTATTATTTTTATTATGTGATCTATTTATTGTATCAATATTATCACTTGAATAGTTTTTATCATTTGTATTATAAGCATTGAAACCTGTACCAGCAGGAATTAATCGACCAATAATCACATTTTCTTTTAATCCTTTTAGCCAATCTAATTTGCCAGAAATAGCAGCTTCAGTTAATACTTTGGTTGTTTCTTGAAAACTCGCAGCTGAAATAAAGCTATCTGTATTAAGTGAAGCTTTAGTAATACCTAAAAGAATAGGATAATAGATAGCAGGATTTTTTCGTAAAATTAACATTGTTTTATTGACAGAATGAATTTTTTGAAGTTCGACAATTTCGCCTGGAAGATAATCTGTACTACCCCCAGTTTCTATTTTAACTTTTGAAGTCATTTGCCTGACAATCACTTCTATATGTTTATCAGCAATATCAACTCCTTGAGATTGATAAACTAATTGTACTTCTTGAACTAACAATAATTGTATCTCTTGCATACTTAAAATTGCTGCATCATATAAATCTAAGCCTAAATTTATATATGCACGAAAAGTTGATTCTAGTAAGACATGTGGGTTAAAATTAGTATCAGATTTTTTTCTTGCTTCTAATATTTCTTCGATTCTTGGTAGCCCTTGTACAATATCTCCTGTCTTTGCTCTCTCAAATATTAAAGTGGCTAAAGTTTCACCTCTTTGTACTAGACTAGAATTATTAACATGTAAAATAGCTCCATTAGATACTAAATACGGCCTGCCTAATCTTAATATAATTCTTTTATTATTTATAGCAATGATTTTACCTGAATCTAAAGAAAAAATATTTTCACTAATTTCATCTCCCGCATAAATCCAATCATCTATTTTTACTTTAATTTCATTAATATTATCTATACTTAATATTTTTTGATCTAACTCAGTCATCACTAGTAATCTGCGATTATATGAGTTATCAGAATCAATATCTTCAATAATACCTCGAGTTGTTGAAAGAAATTCAGTTTCAGCTAATATCGTATTAGATGATATTATTTGATTATTTTGAACTAAAAGTTTAGTTGAACTTGCAACATGACCTTCATCATATAATTGACCTGTTTTTAATAACAATGTTTCTGCAATTACTAAATGCAATGTATAGTTATTAGGTGAGTTTTCTTTAAATTCTACATGACAATTCAGAGGCTCTATATTTTGACTAATTTTTACAACTAAATGGGTTTTTATGAGATTAATACCTTTGACAGATTTTACTCTCTCTCCATCTTTAAATGAAGTCCTTTTTACTACGATTAATTCTATAGGATTATTATCTTGCTTATTATCACCCAAAGAATATTGCTTATTTGGTATAGAATAAACAATAACAGGACGAATTAAGATATAACTACGTTGCTTTGTTTGAATATATTCCCAATAAACTAGTTTATTGGTTGTAAGATCACCAATAATCGTTTCACCAGGCCTTAAAAATCCTCTACGCTTAGAAGGAATAGAACTCATTTCTATCCAAGTATCTTGGACCACATAAATTTCACCTGGTTTAATAATAACTTCACGTACTATACCATCTTTCTGAACCACTTCTATAATTCCAGCATTTTGAGCAAAGATATTTTTAATAATTTCTGTTCCTGCTTCAACAAAATCTCCATTATTGACTAGTAATAAAGATATATCCTTATTTATTTCATGTGTTTCTTCTGAAATCCAAAGAATGTAACCAGCGCCTAAAATATCATACGATTCTTGCAACTCACTATTCTTTTTTTTAGATACAGGTAAATCTAAATATTTAACAATACCGCCTGTTTGAGTGATATAAGTGTCTGAAATTAATTCGGCTATGATTTGCTGATGAATAATTATTTCATCAGCAGATATTTGTAGTAAAAATTTATCATTACTTGAAGTTTCTAGAATATAAGAACCATTAGATACACTATGATCAAAATATACTTTAGCATAATTTAAAATTTTAGAAGCAGTAATAATTTTAATTTGTTGACTAACAAGAACAGAGTTTTTAGAATTATAAGCTAATAGTCTGATTTGTCCACTATTTTGACTAAGTAACTGTGTTTTTGCCAGAATAGTACCTAGTTGAATGACATCATTTTTTTTAATAACCAAGTGAGCATTATCAGGTATTCTATACGTTTTACCTGATAAAATCCAAACTAAACCGCCTTTCTGAGCAATACGAATAGTATTTTGTTTATTTTGAATTTCTTCAACTGTTAAATTGGTAAATTGTATTTTACCTGAAAAATCAGCAAGAATAGATTTTTGAACTCTTTCAGTTGCTAAACGATTACTTAATGGATATTCAGCTATAACTTGATTCTTTTCAATTTTTTGATTATTTTTCGCCAATAATAAAGTACCTTTATTTAGGCTAATAGATATATTTTCATCTTCTGTACTTTTTAATAGAACTTTGCAATCTAATTCTACTAACATTGCACTATCTCCATGAGAAGTTCTAGTCATTCTTAAACAATCTTCAGAAGGGTAACTTAATATACCTACTGATGGAGCATAAATTTTCTGAGCGAGTTCTCCTGTAAATACACCACCTGTATGAAAAGTTCTCATTGTTAATTGTGTACCTGGTTCTCCTATTGATTGAGCTGCAATAATACCAACAGCTTCTCCTAAATCTACAATTCTTCCATGAGCTAGATTCCATCCATAACATAATTGACATACAGAACCAATAGAATTACATGTAATAGGAGATCTGACTAATACCTTAGATATATTAGCATTAATAATCTTATTTGCTAAAGATGGACCAATTTCTTGATTTGCTTTTGCTATTATGATATTAATCGTAGGATCATAAATATCTTCAGCTAAGATTCTTCCTAATAATGCTTGAGCTAAAGAAATTAATAATCGTTGATTATCTATCATATCTTCTAATATGATTCCACGATTTGTTTTACAGTCTATTTCACGAATAATTACATCTTGTGCTACATCTACTAACCGACGTGTTAAATAACCAGAATCTGCAGTACGTAAGGCAATGTCTACTAGCCCTTTTCGAGCTCCATAAGATGAAATAAAATAATCTGTAACAGTCAATCCTTCTCTGAAATTACTAGAAATAGGTAAATCAATGATTTGACCTTGAGGATCAGACATTAGACCTCTCATCCCCACCAATTGCCTTACCTGTGAAATATTTCCACGGGCTCCAGAAAAAGCCATCATATATATAGAATTTAAAGGATCTGTTGTTTTAAAATATTTAACTACTTCTTTTTTTAAAGATTCACTTGCATGATTCCATGTATCTATTGCTTTTTGAAATCTTTCGACGGCTGTAATTTCACCTCTTTGATATTGGTGATCTGTCGTAGAAATTGTTTTCATTGTTTTTCGTAATAGTTCCTTTTTTATGGGTGGTATTTTTAGATCTTCTAGACTTAATGAAATACCAGCTTTTGTAGCATAATAAAAACCTAAGTCTTTTAGCTTGTCGGCCATATTGGCAGCACGTGCTATACCATAATTCCTAAAAGCCCATACAATTAATTTTTTTAATTGATTTTTATCAATAACTTCATTCGAAAAACTTGGCTGTGATAAAATAATTTTTTCTGGCACTATGGACAATCTCCTAAATAAGTATTTTAATAGTTTAATAAATTAAAGATTCTTGTATTACTTTATTAAAAAGAATACGACCAGGTGTGGTACGAATATACTGGACTGTAGAGTATTTGTCTGGGTATTCTTTTATAATTTTATTTTTAAAAAACTTAGTACAGTAATCATTATTCTTTTGAATAAAAAGTATTTTTGGTTCTTCTGAACTATCTACAACACCATCAAATCGTACCCAAATATATGCATGTAAATCAATTTTTTTCTGTTGATAAGATATGAGTACATCCTCTAAATTAGAAAAATACTGTCCAGCTCCTTTTTGACTTGCTGGATTATTTGCAGTTAAATAATAACAGCCCAAAACCATATCTTGACTTGGCATTAGAATAGGTTGTCCAGTAGCAGGAGATAAGAAATTATGAGGAGCTAGCATAAGAAGACGTGCTTCTGCTTGAGCTTCTAATGATAAAGGAATATGAACTGCCATTTGATCACCATCAAAATCTGCATTGAAAGCAGGACATACTAAAGGATGCAATTTAATTGCTCTTCCCTCAACCAATAAAGGCTCAAAAGCCTGAATACCTAATCTATGTAAAGTAGGCGCTCTATTTAATAGAACAGGATGTCCATAAATTACTTCTTCTAAAACATTCCAAATACATGATTCATTTTTCTGAATAAGTTTTTTAGCTGCTTTAATATTATTAACTAGTCCCTGTAAAATCAAACGATGAATAACAAATGGCTGAAATAATTCGATTGCCATTTCTCTTGGTAAGCCACATTGATGTAGTTTTAAATTGGGGCCCACAACGATAACTGACCGACCAGAATAATCAACTCGCTTGCCAAGTAAATTTTGGCGGAAACGTCCTTGTTTTCCTTCTATAATATCTGATAGTGACTTTAAAGGACGATTATTAGCACCTACTACTGTTCTTCCTCGTCGCCCGTTATCCATTAAAGAATCAACAGCTTCCTGTAACATGCGTTTTTCATTTCGAATAATAATTTCAGGAGCTAGAATAGATTTTAATCTTGATAAACGATTATTTCTATTTATTATTCTACGGTAAAATTCATTTAAATCTGCAGTCGCAAAACGTCCTCCATCTAACTGAACCATAGGACGCAAATCTGGAGGAATAACTGGAATAACTGAAAAAACCATCCATGATGGGTTAGCTCCTGTAGAAGCAAAATGATCTAATAATCGTAATCTTTTCATTTTCTTATTAAATTTAGGAGAAGGATTGTGTGAAGTTTTAGGCGGTATGAGAGCTTCTTCTCGTAACACTTCAGTTATATGATTAATATCTAAGTTATTTAATAACTTTTGAATTGCTTCAGCTCCTATGCTAACTTCAATTCCGAAAATATTAGAAGATTGTGGGTATAATTGTTCTTCTAGTGCTCTCCATTCATATCCTTCTAATAGTTGCTTATAATCTAATTTATCATATTTTCCTGGATTGGTAACAACGTATGAATGAAAATATACTATTTTTTCAACTTCTTTGATTGTAAAATCAAGAGCTAATGCAATGTAACTTGTACTACCTTTTAAATACCAGACATGAGTAACAGGAGAAGCGAGCTCGATATAGCCCATTCGATGACGTCTTACTTTAGATTCTGTAACTTCAACTCCGCATCTTTCACAGACAACTCCCTTGTATCGAAAACGTTTATATTTTCCACAATGACACTCCCAGTCTTTAACGGGTCCAAAAATACGTTCACAAAATAACCCATCCATTTCTGGCTTTAATGTTCTATAATTAATAGTTTCTGGCTTGGTTACTTCTCCTACGATTTGACCATTAGGTAATATTCTTTCACCCCAATGTCTAATTTTATCAGGTGATGCTAAACTGATTTTAATGTAATCAAAATATTGTTCAAATTTTGCCATAAAAAAGTATATTATTCTTTGTAAATTGAGCTATCTATTTGTAGTGAATGATAATTTTATAAAGTTTCAGTCGTAAAATCTAGATCATGTAATATATCTTTTGCTTCAAAAATAAAGTCTTTATGTATTTCATTATTGCTAATATTCGGATTGGAAAAAGCTTGTTTATCATTTGACATTAAATCAACTTCAATACTATGGTTTTGTCCATTGTCTAATAACTCTAGTTTATGCGCAGCAATATCTAAACCTAAGGATTGTAATTCCCTCATTAAAACTTTAAATGATTCCGGAGTTCCAGGTCGAGGAATAGGCTTTCCTTTAACTATAGCATTCAATGCTTCATTTCTGCCTTGCATATCATCTGATTTAACAGTTAATAATTCTTGTAAGGTATAAGCTGCTCCAAATGCTTCTAGTGCCCATACTTCCATTTCTCCTAAACGTTGTCCTCCGTGTTGTGCTCTCCCTCCTAATGGTTGTTGAGTAACTAATGAATAAGGACCGGTTGATCTTGCATGAATTTTGTCATCAACAAGATGTACAAGCTTTAACATGTAAGCTTTTCCTACTGTTATTGGATTATCAAAAATTTCACCTGTTCTACCATCACGTAAATAAATTTTCCCTGGATGATTGATATTGAAAAGCCAAGGATTCTGTGTCATAATACTTGCTTCTTGTAATTTATGATTAACTAAAGACCTAGATGCTTCAACGCCATACATCTCATCAAAAGGAATAATTTTAAATCTTTTACATAAATATTCTCCAGCCAAACCAAGTAAACATTCGAATAGCTGACCAACATTCATTCTTGAAGGTACTCCTAAAGGATTTAGAACAATATCTATAGGAGTACCATCGGGAAGATAGGGCATATCTTGTCTCGGTAAAATTCGTGAAATAATTCCTTTATTACCATGACGTCCAGCCATCTTATCACCAACTTGAATTTTACGTTTTTGAGCTACATAAACTCGAATAATAGCATTTGTTCCAGGAGGTAATTCATCTCCTTTTCTTCTTGTAAAAACTCTAATATTAACAATTCTTCCTTTAGCTGCATTAGGTAATCTTAAAGAACTATCTCTTACATCTCTTGTTTTTTCCCCAAAAATTGCACGTAAGAGTTTTCCTTCGGGCAATTGGTCTGATTCTCCTTTAGGAGTAATTTTTCCAACTAAAATATCACCTGACTCTACCCAAGATCCGATTACAATAATACCATTACGATCTAATTGACTAATTGAAGATTCATTTACATTAGGAATATCACGCGTAATTTCTTCTGGACCTAGCTTTGTGTGACGACATTCAATTTCGTATCTTTCAATGTGAATAGAAGTATAAATATCTTGGTAAACTAATCTTTCGCTAATAAGAAACGCGTCCTCATAATTATATCCTTCCCATGGCATATAAGCTACAAAAATATTTTGTCCTAAAGCAATTTCTCCAGCATCAGTAGATGCTCCGTCTGCAATAGCTTGTCCTATCAAGATTATTTCTCCTGGCCAAACAATCGGGCGCTGATTGATGCATGTATCTTGATTGGATCGATAGTATTTTTTTAATCGATAATGAATAGTTCTTGAGCATGTATCTTGAATACCTATTTTTGTAGCAGATACATAAGTAACTATTCCAGCTGTTCGGCTTAAAATAATCATCCCTGAATCTCGAGCTACTTTAGACTCTAGACCTGTTCCTACTATGGGTTTTTCTGGATATAACAATGGCACAGCTTGTCGTTGCATATTAGAACCCATTAAAGCTCTATTAGCATCATCATGTTCTAAAAAAGGAATTAATGAAGTTGCTGCAGAAATAACTTGTATAGGTGATACAGCTATATAATCAACTTCTATAGAATTAGTTGTTAAAAATTCTTGGCGGTATCTAATTGGAATAATATCACCTGCAATGTAACCTGCATCACTAATAATAATATCAGCCGGTGCTATTCTTAAGTTATCTTCTTCATCCGCCGTCATGAATACAGGTGGTATATGACTCATTACTTTTCCTTTTTCTACCTTAAAGTAAGGAGACTCTATAAAACCATACTTATTAATTCTAGCGTATATACTAAGTGATCCAATCAAGCCTGCATTGGGACCTTCTGGAGTTTCAATAGGACAAATACGTCCATAATGACTTGGGTGTAAATCGCGTACAGCAAATCCTGCTCGATCTTTATTTAATCCACCTGGTCCCAAAGAACTAATTCTTCTTTTATGAGTTAATTCAGCTAAGGGATTAGTTTGATCCATAAATTGAGATAATTGACTAGAACCAAAAAATTCGCGAATAGAAGCTATAAAAGGTTTTGGATTCACTAAATTAGATAGACTAAGAGAATCCAAATCACAAATAATCATTCTTTCACGTATGATACGTTCTAGTCGGTTTAATCCTATTCTCATTTGGTTTTGTAAAAGTTCGCCAACCGATCGTACTCGCCGATTGCCTAGATGATCAATATCATCTAACACGCCAAGATTTTGTTCTTTTAAGTTAATTAGATAATCAATAGCAATAATAATGTCTTGTGGAGATAAAACACGAAAAGAAGTCGGTAAATTTAGATTTAATTTTTTATTGATTTTATGTCGTCCAACCTCTCCCAAATCATAACGTTTAGGATCAAAAAAACGAGAATAAAGCATTTGTTGAGCAACGGATATAGTTGCTGGTTCGTTGGGTCTTAATTTACTGTAAACAATTAGCAGAGCTTCTTCTTCCGTAATATTTTCTACAGAAGATTTTCCTATTTCTTTTTCTAATTCTTTTTTTTCATATATGGTAGAAGCATTAAGTAAAAAACTATATTTTGATAAAGTTTTTTTTATTTCGTTTTGTGTCAAACCAATAGCGCGGAGAAATACATATGCATTCACTTTGTGTGTTTTATCTATTCTAACCCAAATTTGAGCCTTTGCATCAATCTCAAATTTTAGCCATGATCCTCTATTAGAAATTAAACTTGCACTAAATATATATTTATCATTTTTATCTAATTCTTTCTTGTAATAAATTCCTGGGCTACGAACTATTTGATTAATAATGACTCTTTCTATTCCAGAAATAATAAAAGTACCCCTATTTGTCATTAATGGTAAATCGCCAATAAATACAGGTCTTTTTTTATATTTCTTATTTTGATAATTTTTTTCTGGATAAGAAATAATTGTATGATCACTAAAATCTTGATTTTGATTAAATAATTCGACATCTTTTCTCGTTAATTTTGATGGAACATATATTTGAGCACTATATGTTCGATCGCGACTTTTGGCTTTTCTTACACTATATCTAGGAAATTTAAGCTTGTACTCTTTTCCGAAAAATTGTAACTCTAACTTTCCAGTAGGATCTGAAATAAGAGGAAAAAATTCTAATATCTCAGCTAAACCTTCATTCAAAAACCAGCGAAAACTATTTATTTGAATACCTGCTAAATCCGGAAAAGTAGAATAGATAGATGTTTTTTGAGTTCGCTGCATAGGTTATTAATTCCTTAACTTAAAGATTATTCGGCTACATAATATATTACACACTAAAGTTAAAATACTTTAGTTGTTACTATAAATATTGATGAGAAATTAAAAAGTTGAGCAACAGATCTTGGTAAGACAAATAAATAAGGTAATATTACTGAGATAAAAATAGTAGAATATAAATCATTAATGTTTTTAGTTAACCATTAAATTTTATATTCGAAAATTAAATAATCACTATTGTATATTATACAAAAAACAATCAAGCTTATTTTTATAATTTAAAAATTTATTACCCAATAGTTAAATCGCAGTCTTTATGAAATTACCTGATTTCAATGCTTTAAACAGAGAAGCTTTTTTTCTGGATCCATTATTTGGATGGAATACACCCCTTTTGACAGCTTTATCTATTTTGCTATATAAATTGGATAAAGCTATCTGTAGATACTTCAAATCTATATCATTTTTGGTCACACTAATAGATATTAAATATTTTTTCGTTAATGTTTTAATCATAGATTTATATATTTTATTTCTTTTATAGTTTCTTTCAGATATTGCGATACGTTTAATTACTGATATTTTTTTAGGCATATTAAATATTAATGAAAAACAAAGAAATATTAAGACTTACACAAAGTATAACACTAAGTATTATTAATCTACAACTATCAGATATCAGTTAAAAGTTTTCATAAATACTTGATAGTTTATATCAAAACATGAGATAATATAACGATAGTTGTTATTTTCACTAAATATAAATAATGGGAAAAAATAAAGGTGCAAGAATCACAATTACATTAGAATGTTGTTGTGATTTACCTAATTCAGAAAAACGTAAGCCAGGTATTTTTCGTTATACAAGTTCTAAAAACAGAAGAAATACTCCTAATAGAATTGAACTGAAAAAATTCTGTAGAAATTGTAATAAACATACCAATTTTAAAGAAATTAAATAATTATTTACATCTATTTACTTATGGCTTTACAAAACAAAAAAGCTTCTCCTGTTAAAGGAACGGAATTGCTAGACTACAAAGATATTGATCTATTACGTAGATTTATTACTGAACAAGGTAAAATTTTACCTCGTCGTTCTACTGGTTTGACTTCAAAACAACAAAAAAAATTAACCAAAGCTATTAAACAAGCTAGAATTTTGGCACTATTACCTTTTTTAAATAAAGATTAATAAGTATTGTAAGTTAAGCATTATTATTAATTTGTTTAACTTACATTATGAAAAAATTATTTTCAGTATAATGTTTTTTCTTTTGGAATTAACTCATAAGATTCTACTTCGTCTTTTTTTTGCCACTGACTAAAATTAGATATTAAAATACCACATTCATTACCTGATTTCACTTCTTCAACATCTTCTTTAACTCTCTTTAAAGAACTTAATTTGCCATCGTAAATTACTGCTTTATTCCTTTTAATTCTAATACAGGAATTATATTTTAATTGACCTGATTTGACAATACAACCAGCAACATGTCCTTTACTTACGACAAACACTGTTTCTACTATTGCTAATCCAATGATTTTTTCTTCATATTCTAAATTGACTAATTGCAACATCTGTTCTTCAATATAGTTTATTAAATCATAAATAATATTAAAATTACGCATAAGAACATTAGCTTTTTCAGCATTTATTTTAATGTTATTATCTGCTGCTATATTAAAACTGATAATAATTGATTTACTTATCATAGCTAGCTGAAGATCATTTTCTGTTATTTTACCTACTGTAACGGAAAGAATATTTAACTGTACTTTATTTTGAGGTATTTTATTAAAAGCTTTAATAAGAGCATCTATTGAGCCATGAGTATCAGTTTTCAGAATTAAATTAATTTGTTTATCTAAGAAGTTATTTTTAGCTAATGGATTTAATCGAATACGATTATTTAAGTTTCTATTATTGTATGGGATGAAATCTTGCGAATCATTTATCTTGATCAGTATTTTTTTTGCTTGTTTTTCATCTAATACAGCTTCAAATATACTTCCAGATATTGGAAGCTTGGATAATCCCCAAATTTGTACTACAGAAGATGGTCCAGCAGCATCTAATTTTGATTGCTTACTACCAATAATAGCGCGTATCTTAGAAATAAAATTATCTACTACAAGAAAATTACCTACTTTTAATATACCATTTTTAATTAAAATTGTTGCTACAGGCCCTTTAGTTTTATCAAGATAAGAATCTAAAATATTGCCAATCGCATTATTGTTCATATTAGCTTTTAATTCTTGAAATTCAGCTAGACTAATAACTCTATTTAATAGATTATCAATATTTTTATTAGTTAATGCACTTAATTCAATTATTGGAATAGTCCCCCCTGATTTTTCACTTATAATATTATGTTTTGCCAAATCTTCTTTTACTTTTAGAATATCACTATTTAATTTATCAATTTTATTTATCGCAACAATTAGGGGAAGATTATTTTTTTGAATATAGTGAATAGCTTCTATACTTTGTGGTTGTAAACTATCATCAGCTGCTACTACTAAAATACAAAGATCTGTGATTCGTACACATCTTAGACGCATATCAGAGAATGCTTCATGTCCCGGTGTATCTAAAAATATAATTCGTTTTTTTTGAGCTTTATATTTTATTTCTATATCATGAGCAGCTATGGTCTGAGTAATTCCTCCAACTTCAAAACTTACATTATTAGTTCTACAAATTGTGTCCAGTAAAGTTGTTTTACCATGGTCTACATGACCTAATATAGTTACAATTGGTGCTCTAGATTCTAATAATTCGTTGGTATGACCTAATAAATTAGATGAGAATTGTTTTACATTAGAACTATTGTTATGCTCATTTTTATTTTCTACAATAAAGCCATAATGCTTAGCTATTGATTGAGCAGTAGAAGTATCTATTATTTGATTAATAGTGACTGGTATTCCTTGTAAAAATAACCATTTAATTATATCTGCTTCTGGAATTGATAAGATAGATGATAACTCTTGGATACTCAAAGAATAATGTAGAGAAATTTTTTTATCTACATTTCGTTCTATTGATGGAATTAATTCTTTCTTGGTATTTCCGAGAGTATTTTTTTTACTTATTGTATTATCATGTATAGAAGTTGCATTAACAGATATCTTTTTTTTCAATGGTTTGCTAGGTCTTACTAGAGATAATTGCAGATTTTTATGATTACTAATGTTATTAGAATCAATTAAATTATTATTTAAATTATCTTCTTCTTCACTTATATGAATTTTAGCACGTATCTTTTTCTTTAGTTTACCTTTATTTTTTTGAGGATCTAAAACATTAATTGTTTTATTTTGATACTTATTTTTTTTTTCTATGCGTTGAAATAAACTATTTTCTCTACTATCTTTAAGAATCGGCTCTAATTGTTTAATAGGATCTATAGTAGATTTAACAGTATTACTACCATCTTTATTTTTATTAATATATATAGTCTTGGGATTTTTTAATTTTAACCAATTGGGATTTACAGGTTTGCTCATGGATAACGGCGGATAAAAAATAGTATAATTCAATGTTGTGGTATTTTTAATTTTTTAAGGTTTATAATATATATTTTATAGTCAACTATAAATATAATAAAAGTATAAATTTCATTAATTTATTTGTTTATAAAAATTTTGTCAATTGAGGAGTTTACATAATATTTGAATAAAAGTATCATATAACTAATAGTATGAGAATTTATAATTATACTAAAATATGAATCTTCTAACTTATATAAGATATTAAGGATAAATATGTCACGTTCTCAAAAAAATGATAACTTTATAGATAAAACTTTTACTGTATTAGCTGATATTGTACTTAAGGTTCTGCCAACAAGTAAAGAAGAAAAAGAAGCATTTTGCTATTATAGAGATGGTATGTCAGCTCAATCAGAAGGTGAATATGCCGAAGCCCTAGAAAACTATTATGAAGCATTAAGTTTAGAAGAAGATCCATTTGATAGAAGTTACATTTTGTATAATATTGGTTTAATATATGCAAGTAATGGAGAACATATTAAGGCATTAGAGTATTACCATCAAGCTTTAGAATTGAATTCTAAACTTCCTCAAGCATTAAATAATATAGCTGTAATATATCACTATCAAGGAGTAAAAGCTGCAGAAGATAATAAGACAGACATATGCAAATATATGTTTGATAAAGCCGCTAATTATTGGCAACAAGCAATATATTTAGCGCCCAATAATTATATTGAAGCACAGAATTGGCTTAAGACAACTGGTAGAGATAAAAATAATATAGTTATATAGTCTAGTCTGTTCTAGTCTGTCTTTGAATTCTTATATAAAAAAGATATTTTGCGCTACAATGTAATAGGAAATAATTATATCATAGTTTTTTAAAAAACAGAGATATAGAATTAAATATAAGAAATATAATTGATTGACTTTAATAAAAAAAATGAAATGATGGTTACTACTAACAATCTTGGCTCTGTAACACAAATTATTGGACCTGTTTTAGATATTGAATTTCCAAGCGGAAAACTTCCGAGAGTATTTAATGCTTTAAAACTAGAAGGACCCAATGGGACTATAACATGTGAGGTACAGCAGTTATTGGGTGATAACAGAGTAAGAGCGGTAGCAATGAGTTCAACTGATGGATTAAAACGTAAAGTAAAAGTTATTGATACAGGATCTCCAATTACTGTCCCTGTAGGATTAGCTACTTTAGGACGCATATTTAATGTATTAGGTGAACCAGTAGATAATTTGGGGACTGTTAATTCTGATATTACATTACCAATTCATAGATCTGCACCAGCATTTACGCAACTAGAAACCAAGCCATCTATTTTTGAAACAGGCATTAAAGTAGTCGATTTACTAGCTCCATATAGAAGAGGTGGGAAAATTGGTTTATTTGGTGGTGCAGGGGTGGGTAAAACCGTATTGATCATGGAATTAATTAATAATATAGCAAAAGCACATGGTGGAGTTTCTGTGTTTGGAGGAGTAGGTGAAAGAACTAGAGAAGGTAATGATCTTTATCAAGAAATGAAAGAATCTAAAGTTATAGATGAAGAAAATTTAATAGACTCTAAGGTTGCATTAGTATATGGTCAAATGAATGAACCTCCTGGAGCTCGTATGCGTGTAGGTTTAACTGCTTTAACTATGGCAGAATATTTTCGAGATATTAACAAGCAAGATGTTTTACTTTTTATTGATAATATTTTTAGATTTGTACAAGCAGGTTCAGAAGTATCTGCTCTATTAGGAAGGATGCCTTCTGCTGTTGGATACCAGCCTACTTTAGCTACAGAAATGGGAGCTTTACAAGAAAGAATTACATCAACAAAAGAAGGATCTATTACCTCAATACAAGCGGTATATGTACCAGCAGATGACCTAACAGATCCAGCACCAGCAACTACATTTGCTCACTTAGATGCTACAACAGTTCTCTCTAGGGGTTTGGCAGCTAAAGGTATATATCCTGCTGTCGATCCTCTAGATTCTACTTCTACAATGTTACAACCAGGAATTGTAGGTGAAGAACATTACAGTACTGCACAACAAATAAAATCTACTCTACAAAGGTATAAAGAATTACAAGATATTATTGCTATCTTAGGGTTAGATGAACTTTCCGAAGAAGATAGATTGATTGTTGCTCGAGCTAGAAAGATAGAACGCTTTTTATCTCAACCATTTTTTGTAGCAGAAGTATTTACAGGGTCTCCTGGAAAGTATGTATCTCTTGAAAATGCAATAAAAGGATTTCAAATGATATTCAAAGGAGAACTAGATGATTTACCAGAACAAGCATTTTATTTAGTTGGAGATATTAACGAAGTTATTAGTAAAGCTGAAAAATTAAAAGGATAAATATATTATAGTATGACATTAAATATTAGAGTAATAGCTCCAGATAGAACAGTATGGGATGCTAATGCAGAAGAAGTAATCCTGCCTAGCAGTACAGGACAACTAGGAATTTTAACTGGACATATACCTCTACTAACAGCTTTAGATATAGGAGTAATGAGAGTAAGAATTGATAAAGATTGGATTCCCATTGTACTTATGGGAGGATTTGCTGAAATAGATAATAATAAAATCACAATATTGGTTAATGGTGCGGAAGAAACGATAGATATTGATATTAATCTTGCACAAAAAAATTTAGAAGAAGCAACTGCAAAATTAACTCAAGCTATTAGCACTAAAGATAAGATAGAGGCAACACAAAATATAAGGAAAGCAAGAGCAAGATTACAAGCTGTTATTACTGTTAATTAATATTAATAGAATTAACATTAATAGATAGAGTAAAAGATAAATATCTTTTACTCTATAATATATTTAAATTATGTTTAGCTTAGACCAGAACAAATATAATCAAAATATAGTCCCATTTCTTTTCCTGCATCTGAACCTACTAAACTCACAGTCACTTCTTTCATTGCTTGAACAGCTTGAATTGTTGCACCAATCGGCACACCAAGAGAATTATAAGTTTCTTTTAAGCCATTTAATACTCTTTCATCTAGAATTGAAGGATCTCCTGCTAACATACCATAAGTAGCATATCTTAGGTAATAGTCTAAGTCTCTGATACAAGCAGCATATCTTCTAGTGGTGTACATATTTCCACCAGGTCTAGTAATATCTGAATACAATAATGATTTTGCTACTGACTCTTTAATAATACTAGCAGCGTTTGCTGCTATAGTAGCAGCTGCACGAACTCGCAATTCTCCTGTTTGAAAATATCCTCTTAATTTTTCTACAGAACTATCATCTAAATATTTTCCTTGAACATCAGCAGCATTTATTACAGATGTAATTGCGTCTTGCATAATATAAAATATTCCTAAAAATTCGAATTAACAGTATAAGTTAAATTATCAATAATTATGATTGTATTAAAAAGCTAATTTATTGCATTGCGCCCAGAGTATAATCAAAATAGAATCCTGCTTCTGTAGAATCTTCACCAGAGAGTAAAGAACATGAAATACTTTTCAAAGCACGCAAGCCTTCTGCAACACCAGCTATAGGAGTACCCAAAGAATTATACATTTCTTTTACACCGACTAGGCCTATTTCTTCAATTGGTGTAACATCTCCAGCAACAATGCCATATGTGACTAAGCGTAAATAATAATCTAAATCACGTAAACATGTCGCTGTCATTTCTTCACCATAGGCATTTCCACCTGGAGATACAACATCTGGACGTTGTTGAAATAATTGCTGGCCACCCTGTTTAACAATACGCTCACGATTTTCTGTTAAAATTTGGGCTATACGTAACCTACGCTGTCCAGATAAAACAAAACTTTTTATTCTATCTAACTCTCCAGGACTTAAATATCGTGCTTCAGCATCTGCGTTAACAATAGATTTCGTAACTATACTCATGAATTAAACTCCTCTTATGCTTTATACTAACAAAGCTATAATAACAATATTTGCTGTATCTATATGCATGATACTTTTTTATGCCAATATTATTAATAGCAATAGATATAACTAGAATCAACTTTAAGCTTATAATACTAGTATATTAATGGTTTTGCTTGCAAAGTACTAAAGCAAGATAGTTGCTGTACTTAAGTATTAACTTGATTATCTAGCTAAATATTATTGATTCGTACTAGAAGGTTTAAAGCTCGGTACAATAATTTCACTATTTTGCTTTGTTAACTTACTGTATAATTTTTCTGTATTAGGAAAATTTGCAGCCGGTAGTGTAGGAAAACGACGATAAGGTAGAGTATTTTCCCCAAATACAGATTTGTATTCTTCGCTATTAACTAATATACTAATGAACTCTATTAATCCTTGAGATGCTAAAATTTGATTATAATATCTAATTTCTGCTTGATTATTAGGAGCTCGTCCTAAAAAATGTTTTGTTCCTAATTCTATTACTTTTGTATTAGGATAAGGTTGATAAAATTCTTTTATATATAGCGAAGAAGAACCTAGCTGCTCTACGAGTTGTTTTATTGTTAATTCTTCTAAAAGAAATGCTTTTTCGATATGCAGCAACTCATATCCTACTGTACAAGAATTAATATCTCTTTCAAAAACTTGCCTATAAGCTGCTCTCAGAATTTTTTCTAAATTAATTTTATTAGTTTGACTTTGTTTCTGAAAAATTATTCTTTGATCTCTTTTTGAAGAAACACCTTGCTGAATTCTTTTTTTAATGTTATCACTGCTACGATATTCTACAACTTGACCTAATTTTATAAAATAATTTGATTTTTGAGGATTAATTTGTAAAGATTGTGTTGATGATATATTGTTAGGTAAAGTTCTTGTTGTTAGACTAGCCGATGTTATATACCTTTCATAAGGTACAGTATTTTCTCCAAAAGTTTCAAAGTATTCTTGGCTATCTAACATAGAATCTATTACACTATAGTAGTTTTGTTTGTATGCAATGTTAAAATATTTATTGATTTCTTGACGACCATATGTAGGTCGTCCCAACAAACGATAATGAATATATTCAATTGCTTTGCAAATGTATAAAGGTTCCCAGTATAATGATCTAAATATAGAAGATTTTGCTAAACATCTAATAAATTCACGAATAGAGATATTACCTTCTCTCACTTGATGTTCAAACTCTTTAAATCCTAATAATTCTTCTTGATAAACTTGCCGACCAAATATTCTTAAATAAGCTCCATTAATAACAGAATCTAAAGAATTAATTATTGATTGGTTAGTATTTAACGAAGGAGGACCAGATAATTGAAAAATTACTGTACCAAGTGATCCAATCTTATTGAAATCTTTCTTAGGATTACTAATTTGATTATAAATACCCGGGCCTTTATGTACTAGAAGTCTTCTAGTATCTTTACCAAAAGGAGCAGGATGACTATTATTATTAATAGTTTCTTTAGGAAAGATAGCTCCGAATTGAATTAATAGTGGATCATTGCCTCTACCATATGGATGCTGGTCAGGTAATTTTTGTTTATAATCTCCAAATAATGATAAAAATTGAGGTTTTTTTCTGAAAGGTGCACTATACTTAAATAAATTAATTTGAGGTCCCCAATTTCTACATTCTTGGGCTTCTTCTCCTAAACCTCTAAAATAAGGCACAGTTTCTTCGCCAAAGTAATCAGAATATTCTTGTAGATTTAATAATCCATCTACTAAACCGGCTAAACCCCTATTAGATAAAATAGAAAAAAATTTTTGAAATTCAGTTAAAGAACTAGGTCCTCTACCTAAAAAATGTCTAAATGCTAATTCTAAAGCACGACTATTTACAAAAGGTTCAAAGAATTGCCTTCTATAGGTGTCAGATTTTCCTAGACTACGAATAAATTCTTTAATTGAAAGTTGACCATTTTTCACTTGTGACTCCAATACAGAAAAAGACAAACCATAAGCTTTACGGATATCTCTTTCAAAAACTTGTCTATAGCAAGCTTGAATAACTATGTTTTTCTCATCAGAAGATAAGCTAGTCTTCATAACAAATTTAGGTAATGTACTTCCTGCTTGAACATAGACTTGTGGCAATCTCAAACCCTGAGTATCACTAAATTCTCTTTTTCTTAATTTATCAGTCAGTCCTGGAGCTTCAAATTCAGATATAACTATATTAAAATATTCTAAGACTAATGACTTAGCTTCTTGATCATTTTCAAATATAGTAAGAGCAACTTGACGCATTGTTCTTAATGCAACACTAGCGGCTGCACTTGAACAAGCATTATCAATTAATTCGCGTAAACCACGAATATTAACAGATAAAATATTAGGGTCACCAGCAACAATAGCATAAGTTAAATACCGTAAAAACCAATCTAAATCTCTTAGTGACTTTTTCATGCGTTCTGAGCCATAACGAGTTATATTAATTGGCTTAAAACCAGGAGGAGTAGATTCTCCTCCACGAAATAGAGATGTTAAATTATTGAATATATTAACTTGATTATCACCTGTCAATTGTTGATCAGTAGAATTAGTTTTTATTCCAGAACTAACTAATGAAGCTTGAGGCTTTTCTAGATAAGAAATAGCTGCTCCTCCTATAAAAATTCTATCTGCAGCTTTAGCAACTAGTATATTGGCGTTTTTTGTTAAAGCATCTGCTATTTCTAATCTTTTATTCCCCGAATTTAAAAAGATAATTAATTGATTTAATTCTCCTAATTGCAAAAATCTATCTTGCTGTTCTGCTTGCATAATAGTTGAGATTGATGCTGTCCGGTAAAGCTGTGGTTGTGCTACCGGGCTTCCACCACTTGCATTAACACTCATTGATAATATCTCCTGAACTTTAGTATGAATTTTACTTAGTATTATATATATTATGTTATTTATTTAAACATAATAAATGTTGTCTTATACAAATATATATCTTAATTACAATATCTTATTGTATCTTATTTCTTGTGTAATATTAATATATATTTAATAGATCATATTTTACAAAGAGATATGAAAACTAGCTTGAATAAATATATCTTTTGTAATACTTAAAATTAGGAAATTTTCTATTTTTTAATTAAATACTTAAGTTTTTATAAGTAAGTATTAATGTATTCTCTTATAATAATTAATTATATGACTATTTTTCGATAAAACTATTATTTTATATGATTCAAAAAAAAGCTATTCAGTATAAAGACAAATTTTTTAGTCCCAATGATATAGAAATGTCAATTGCTGAACATTTAGATGAATTAAGACAAAGATTATTGTTCCTTACTTTTATATTTATTTTAACTACAGGAACTAGCTTAATTAATTTAAAAAAGTTGACTTTAATATTACAAGAGCCAGCTATGGGAATAAAATTTTTACAATTAGCACCTGGCGAATATTTTTTTGTCTCTATTAAAATCGCACTCTATAGTGGTATTATATTTAGTTGTCCATTTGTGATTTATCAACTTATTATGTTTATTTTACCAGGTTTAACAAGTTCAGAAGTAAAAATTATTATTCCCTCATTATTAGGATCTATTTTCTTATTTTTTCTTGGGATTGGATTTGGATATAATATTTTAATACCAGCTGCACTTCAGTTTTTTATTCAATACGGAGCAGAAATAGTAGAGCCTATATGGTCTTTTGAACAGTACTTTGATTTTATTATTTTATTGCTTTTTAGTACAGGTTTAGCTTTTCAAATTCCTATAGTACAAATTATTATTGGTATGTTAAATATAGTTTCTTCGCGACAAATGTTAAATGCTTGGAAATATATTGTGCTAAGTTCTACAATTATAGGTGCTGTTCTTACACCATCTACAGATCCTTTTACTCAAATTCTTATGTCAGCAGCAATTTTTATACTATATTTAACAGGAACCATTATTTTAATAGCGTTACAAAAATAAGATTTTTAACTTTACTCTCGCTATATTCATGTATAATAAACAGATAAAGTGGTATATTTATAATTTATTAGTTGAAATTTTATTATTAATAATTTCACGCTATCTTAAGTTTATAATAAAATCCCATTGCTATATCATTAATTAATTGCTTCTTAAAATCTATAACTCATGAATATGAAATTGAATGACCTCCATAACTTTAGTTATCAAGCTAGGCTAATAACTTGTATGATCTTTGAAATATGTATTGTTTCTATTAACTTATCAACAAAATTACAAGCATTTCCAATATATGCTCAACAAACATATGAAAATCCTCGAGAAGCAACGGGAAGAATTGTTTGTGCTAATTGTCACTTAGCACAAAAACCTGTCGAGATAGAAACTCCTCAAGCAATATTGCCTAATACTGTTTTTGAAGCTACAGTAAAAATTCCTTATAATAATCAACTCAAACAAGTATTAGGAAATGGTAGTAAAGGTAATTTAAATGTAGGTGCAATAGTTATTTTACCTAAAGGTTTTAAATTAGCTCCACCAAATATGCTATCTAATACTATAAAAGAAAAGATAAAAGGAATTTATATTCAACCTTATGCTACTCTGCAAGATAATATATTGGTTGTTGGCCCTATTCCGGGAGATAAAAATCAAGCAATTGTTTTTCCTATTTTATCTCCAGACCCTTCCAAAGATAAGAATGTTCACTTCTTTAAATATCCCATTTTCGTAGGTGGGAATAGAGGAAGAGGCCAAATATATCCTACTGGAGAAAAATCTAATAATAATATTATTACTTCTTCATATAGCGGAACTATTACAGATATAAAACAGTTAAATAAAGGTAGTTACGAAATTGAAATTCAACGAATGAATGATACAGTTACACAAGTGATTCCACCAGGATTAGAATTACAAATAAAACAAGGCGATAAAATTGTTTTAGATCAAGCCTTAACAAAAGATCCTAACGTTGGAGGATTTGGCCAAAATGAAACAGAGATAGTATTACAAAGTCCGCAAAGAGTTCAAGCTATGATAATATTTTTTATTATAGTTACGCTTGCTCAAATTTTCTTTGTTTTAAAGAAAAAACAATGGGAAAAAGTACAAGCAGCTGAAATCAACTTTTAAAGCTAGTATTATTAATACTACTTTATAACTTATATAAGCTGTAAAGTAGTATTGATAATCTATTAAATTAAATGGACCTTTTCAACATCTTTTCTACTTCTTGTACTATTTGATATGGATGAATAATAGTAGCTTGTTCTAATTTACCATTATATGGAGTGGGCAAATCTTGAGAAGAAAGTCTAACGACTGGGGAATCTAAATAATCAAATAAATTTTCATTAATTTGTGCTATTAACTCAGCTCCAATTCCAGCTGTTTTCATACATTCTTCTACAATTAAAACGTTATGAGTTTTTTTTATAGACTTGCTAATAGTTGACAAATCTAATGGTTTTAGAGATATTAAGTCAATGATTTCTGGATCATATCCTTGTTTAACTAGAGTGGTTACTGCTTCGCTTACATGATGGCGCATCCGTGAATACGTTAAAATAGTAATATCTTGACCAGACTTTACTATTTCTGCTTTGTCTAGAGGTAAAATATATTCTTGATTAGGTATATTTTCTTGCAAGTTATAAAGTAAAACATGTTCAAAAAAAATAACAGGATTTTCATCTCGAATAGCTGATTTTAGTAAACCTTTAGCATTATAAGGAGTAGAGCAAGCAACTATTTTTAAGCCAGGAATAGCTTGAAAGTATGCTTCTAAACGCTGTGAATGTTCTGCTCCCAATTGTCTACCTACACCTCCAGGACCGCGAATAACAATGGGAATTTTAAAATTACCGCCTGAAGTATATCGTAACATACCTGCATTATTAGATATTTGATTAAATGCTAATAAAAGAAAACTCATATTCATACCTTCAACAATAGGTTTTAGGCCAGTCATAGCTGCTCCTATAGCCATTCCAGTGAAACTATTTTCTGCTATTGGAGTATCTAAAACTCGTAAATCACCATATTTAGCGTGCAATCCTTTAGTTACTTTGTAAGATCCTCCATAGTGGCCGACATCTTCTCCAAGAATAAAAACTTTTTTATCTCTTGCCATTTCTTCATCAGTAGCTTGCTTTAAAGCATCGAACATAAATGTTTTAATCATAATTCATGTAGAATAAAATTATATATCAAGATTGCTATCTGTGAAAAGATAACGTTTTAAATCTTTTAAATCCGGTTCAGGGCTAGACAGTGCAAAATTTATTGAAGCATTTATTTCTAATTTAATTTCATCTTCTATAGACTCTAGTACTTTACTTTCCACTATATTATTTGAGAGAAGATAATTACGTAGCTGGTTAATAGGATCACGTATAATCCATGCTTGTTTTTCATCAGATGAACGAAGTTCATCAGGATCAGCTAAAGAATGACCTCTAAATCTATATGTTAAAGCTTCAATTAGTGTTGGACCTTCTCCCTGTCTAGCACGATTAATTGCTTCTTTAGCTACTTTTCTTATAGCTAAAACATTCATACCATCAACTTCGATACCTGGTAAACCAAAAGCAAAAGCTTTTTTATGAATTTCTGGAGTAGATGAAGAACGATGATGAGCCATTCCTATTGCCCATTGATTATTTTCGATAACAAAAATAATAGGTAATTTCCATAAAACAGCCATATTTAAGCATTCAAAAAATTGTCCATTATTTGTAGTTCCATCACCAAAAAAACATGCGGTTACGGCAATATCCCCTGGGTGTTGAAGTACTTGATTTTTATAAATGCTTTGAAAAGCTGCTCCTGTAGCTATAGGTATTCCTTCACCAATAAATGCAAAACCACCTAAAAAATTATATTTAGAAGAAAAAATGTGCATCGAGCCACCTCTGCCTCTACTACATCCTGTTTCTTTGCCAAATAATTCAGCCATTATTTCATTAGCCGGTACGCCTTTACTTAAAGCATGTACATGATCTCTGTAAGTACTACATACATAATCATCAATACTTAAAGATTTAATAATACCTGTGGAGATTGCTTCTTGTCCATTATATAAATGAACAAATCCAAACATTTTTCCTCTGTAATACATTTGTGCACACATATCTTCGAAACTACGACCTAATACCATATCACGATATAGCATCAATGCTTCAGCTGCATCGATTGTGTTTTCTTGATAGGAAAACAATGGAATACTATTTTCTTCTTTCATAAATTATATAAAATTCTCCATACAAATAAATGGCTGTAATAGACTTAATATTTAATTAAATTTAATTTAAAATAACAATTTTCAATATCAAGCTAATTCGATCTCATATAGAAATGATACAATATTACAAAATTTTAATAAATATTTACTACTAGTAGATTACCTTATTACTAAGATGAAATATCTTTTGATAGGTTAAGACTCTTATTTTAAAAAGATCGGTATAGTTACTATACCAATATATAACTTATTTAGTATGGTTAGTAAATTAACTTAGTTTATCTCTAATTTAAAGTTTATGTTATACTAAATCTCAATATAAGATTTCTATCATATACAAGTTACTAAGATTCATTCAGTAAAAAATTATACATCAAGAATATAATAATGCCATCGGAATTTTTTTTTTCAACCATTAATGAAGATTTAAATAGTTTAAATTATAATTTACAAAATATGGTAGGAGCAAAGCATCCTATTCTACATGCTTCTTCTGAACATTTATTCTCCGCAGGAGGTAAACGAATTCGACCAGCTATTATTCTTTTAGTATCTCAAGCTACGCTTAATAACTATATTATTCATACTGAGCATAAAAGATTAGCTGAGATTACAGAAATCATACATACGGCAAGTTTAGTACATGACGATATAATAGATGAAGGCTTAACCCGGCGTGGAGTAACAACTGTTCATAGTATTTTTAGTACAAAAATAGCAGTTCTAGCTGGTGATTTTCTTTTTGCTCAATCTTCATGGTATTTAGCCAATTTACATAATTTAGAAGTCGTTAAAACTATTTCTAAAGTTATTATCGATTTTGCTGAAGGAGAAATAAGGCAAGGACTGATTATTTTTGATAGTACTATGTCAATGAACCAATATGTAGAAAAATCGTTCTATAAAACAGCATCGCTAATTGCTGCAAGTTGTAAAAGTGCATCAATTTTAAGCCAAGTAATATTAGAACAACAGAATGCATGTTACTTATATGGTAAACATCTAGGCTTAGCTTTTCAGATTATTGATGATATATTAGATATTATAGGATCTATTAAATCTCTAGGAAAACCAAGTAGCTCAGATTTAAAAAATGGCAATTTAACAGCACCTATTTTATTTGCTTTGACAGAATCTCAAGAATTACAAAATCTTATAAATAAAGAATTTGAAGATAAAGAAGATATAAAATGTGCCATTTTATTAATATACAATAGTAAAGGCTTACAAAAGGCAAAAGATTTAGCTGAAGAACATATTCAAATAGCTATCAACTCTATGCAATTTGCTGCCGATTACAAAATTTATAAAAATTTAGTTTTGATGGGTCAATATATATTAGAAAGATTATATTAAGGTAACTACTTCAATGTTAATTATTGTTAGATCTTTCTATCTTGCATAAAATATAAATAATACGTTTTCTATTAAAAGTTTTTAAAGAATATTCTATTATGTGAGGTTAGAAATTCTTATAACAATTCTTTTAAAGCATGTAGGATCTAGTATAGCTATTTGAGATAGCATTTTTCTATTTAAACTAATTGAAGATTTCTTCAATAAATTTATAAACTGACTGTAATTTAAATTATTAATTCGGGAAGCCGCATTAATACGGCAAATCCATAATTTCCTGAATAATCTTTTCTTTGTTTTGCGACCAATATAAGAATATTTTAACGCTTTTAAAACTTGTTGCTTACTAGTACGAAATAATTTAGAGTGTGCCCCTCTAAATCCGCTGGCAGATTTTAAAACTCTTTTTCTTCTTTTTCTAGCAACATTGCCTCTTTTTACACGAGTCATAACTATTTATTTATCTCCCTGTTAATTAAATCATTATAAAAGTCACATTCTATATTTAAATATATAATTTAACTTTTAATCTATAAAGATCAGATTTATTGATTTGATATGTTTTAGTTAACTTTTTTTTTCTTATCTGAGACTTTTTTTGTAGTAAATGACTACGACATGCTTGATGTCTTAAAATTTTACCGGTTGAGGAAATTTTGAACCTCTTTTTAATAGATTTAGATGTTTTTAATTTAGGCATAATCTGTTTTATTGATGCTAGATATTATTGTTAAATTATAGAATTAAACTAGTTGATATATTATAAGCAAAGTATCTATTAAAATTAATAATTGATACTTTAACAATAGCGAGATTATGAAATAATAATCAAGCAAATTATATCCTTATAAAATAAGTATTAAATAATCAAGACATAGGATAATTAATTTTGATTAATACGAAATTTGTTAATAGCATTAATAAAAAACTGTAACATAATTTTTATCAAATTGGAATTTAACTCTTCAAATATTTTCATATTTAATGTAAATGCTACATTTGCTTCAGATATTATATTAGATATTTGACTTTGGGTCAAAGGTAATGCATTCAACTGATTTTTATACAATTTTTTAAATTTATTATCATCTTGGATTTCAAGAAAATTATAAAAAGCGACTCCTTGTCCATCCGATAAATTCATTGCATTCTCAGCAATTCTTTTCAAGATTTGACCTCCAGATAAATCGCCCATATACCGAGTATATGCATGTGCAATAAGAAGTTCTGTTTGATTTAGGCTAATTTGATTAATACGGTGAATATAATTTTTTGTAGCTTCAGATGGCTTAATAAGATTTTGCCAGTCAGATCCATAATAGTATAATAGATCTTGCTCTAAACTTGCTTTTCTATTTAACTCTAAAAAATAAATAGGTTTAATAACTGGGTGATTACAATGAAGTAGCATATGTTCTTCTAAATTAGAATAGACAAAATATAAATTTGCTACCAATTGTCTATATGATTTTTTATCTACTACACCTCCTAAAAAAGATTTCACAAATCTCACATTTTCTGCCATGCTGTGAGATTTAGTTGTTCCTTCACGTAGTTGTGTAGCTAAATTTAATGACATTATAAATTCCTTCTAAAAATATCAAAAAAGTCAAATAACTTTATGTTTTTATTTATAATTTACTATACTAATACATCTATATTGCTGTAAAATACTCTTTCGACTTTGTTGGATCAGGAATAAGTGTACGATCACCAGGATTCCAATTTGCTGGACAAACTTCATCGGGATGAGACTGTACATGTTGAATAGCTTGTAACACTCTAAAAGTTTCATCTATACTTCTACCAAATGCTAAATTATTAATTACCGAGTATTGAATTATTCCTTCTTTGTCAATGATAAATAATCCCCTTAAAGCTACAGAATCATTTATTAAGACATTATAGTTACGACTGATTTCTTTTTTTAAATCTGATACTAAAGGAAATTTCAAATCACCTAATCCTCCATTTTTACGTTCTGTTTGTAACCAAGCAAGATGCGAGTACTCACTATCTACAGATATTCCTAAAATTTCGGTATTAATTTCCTGAAATCGATGATAGTTATCACTGAATGCTGTTATTTCTGTAGGACAAACAAACGTAAAGTCTAAAGGATAAAAAAATAAGACAAGATATTTTCCTCGATAATCTGTTAATTGAATAGGTAAAAATTCTTGGTCATATACAGCTATCGCATTAAAATTAGGAGCTAACTTTCCTATTTGTAGACAATCAGCGTCTGATATCATGAAATTTTGTTTATAAAATTAAACTTTAAATATAAAAAATAATAACTAGCAATATAACATATTCTGTAAGAGAAAATACTATAATATTGATATAATAGGTTTTGAGTTAGAAATAATAGCGGGAAATGGATTTGAACCATTGACCTTCGGGTTATGAGCCCGACGAGCTACCAGACTGCTCTACCCCGCGTTGTTTTGTGTGATACTAATAAGAATATAAATCATATTATTATAAATTACAAGAAATTAAATCCTAATTTATAAATAAAAAGTATACTTGTAATATAAAAAAACAAGTATTTAATAAAAAAATTACTTTTAGTGTTCGTATTATAGGCATGACTTGATAAATTCCGACTAACCTATCTTGAATTAAGATATTAGAAGGTTTAATCCATAATTGTCCATCATACCAACCTGATTCTTCATAGAACACAGTAGCACTTAATAATCGTTTTAAAATATATGACCATCCTAAGTATAAACGAATAATTATCAATTTAATAGTTAATGTAGCAAAAATTGCACTATAGTATATATTCGATAAATTTAATAATATATACTTATTCTGTGTTATTATTATACTTATAATACTGTTAATAATAATAAGAAGCAGAAAAATAGCTAGTAGTTTTTTTATAAAGCTATGAATTGGTTTTGTAGACCAGTTAAATAATATTAATTGTTTTAATTGAGCATACTCATTCAAAGGTTGCTGATCAAAAGGAATGGGGCATATATCTTTGTAAAGTGACATATCTGTAAAAATTAGAAATCAAGATCTAGTTTACAAAAATTTGGCTTATTATTTATAAGCATTGATTAATACAATATACATGAAAAAAAAAGTCAGATTAGACCAAGTTAAAATTTCTAAAGTCTTATTTGTTTGCGTTGTATTATTAAATACTTTTTCTGGGAATCCTAAGTTGTTCAATTTTTCTAATTTAGGATTATAAATGAGAATAAAAATGATAGTTAATATAGCGCTTATATACCAAATGATTTTCATTGTTGACCTATTATTTAATTCTCTTGTATTTTCAGTAGACTAAATCCTAGAGTTAAACCAATTAATATCATTGTAAAAATTAGAATAGCGGTACTGACAATTTCGTTGTCCATTTTTTACGATCCTCCATCTTTTTTATTTTTAAATTTTTTAACTTGTCTTTTTAAAATCCATTTCTTCCCCAAACGACAAGTGCAATAGAAAATGTAAAAACAGCCATTAAGCATCCCCACCCTAAACTAATAATATCCATTATATACCTCTAAATACGAATTATTAATATTATATATTATTTATATCTAACAGAATTTAAAATATCCCATAATAATATTATGGGCTCATCATCTTGATAGTACATTATAAAACATAATTGCAAAAAAATATCAAAATTTTTAAAATAAATACATTTCTATAAGAATTAAACTTAATCTATTTAATGTAAAAATTTAAAAATAAGTTAGAAATATACAATTATTTTAAGCTAACATAGAATTGATAAAGATATGATCCAATGATATAAGTCACAATATACCAAAAAGAATCATAAATAATAATTACTTAATAATATAGAAATACTTTAATATGCAAAGTACTGTAAATCCTATCAAACAAAAAACAATAGAAACCCTTTTAACTCCTCGTTTTTACACTACTAACTTTGAGGAGATGGCTCAATTAGATATTTCAAAAAATAGTAAAGAATTTGAAGCTATACTAGAAGAATTTAGAACTGACTACAACAGACAACATTTTATCAGGGATGAAGAATTTAATAATTCATGGAATAATTTGGATGCTACAACAAGGTCTTTATTTATAGAATTTTTAGAAAGATCATGTACAGCTGAATTTTCGGGATTCTTACTATATAAGGAACTATCTAGACGCTTACATAATACTAATCCTATTTTAGCTGAATGCTTTTTATTAATGTCTAGAGATGAAGCAAGGCATGCAGGTTTTTTAAATAAAGCTATGGCTGATTTTAATCTATCATTAGATTTAGGATTTTTAACTAAGAATAGAAAATATACTTTTTTTGCACCTAAATTTATATTTTATGCAACTTATTTATCTGAAAAGATTGGTTATTGGCGTTATATTACTATTTATAGACATTTAGCTAAATATCCTCAACATCGAATTTATCCTATTTTTCGTTTTTTTGAAAACTGGTGTCAAGATGAAAATCGTCACGGAGATTTTTTTGCAGCTTTATTAAAATCTCAACCACATTTTTTGAATAATTTACAATCAAGATTATGGTGCAGATTTTTTTTATTGAGTGTATTTGTAACCATGTATTTAAATGATTTTCAACGTTCTAGTTTTTACCGTTCTATTGGCCTTGATTCACGTCAGTATGACATGCAAGTAATTCGCAAAACTAATGAAAGCGCTTCAAGAGTATTTCCTGTTGCATTGAATATTGATCATCCTAATTTCTTTAAATATTTAGATCAATGTGCACAAATCAATAGTGTATTAGAAAATATAAATACAAGAGAAATAAATTGGATTTATAAGATACTAGAAAAATTTCCACTATATACTCACTTGTGGATTAATTTAATAAAATTATACTTAATAAATCCTATACATTCTTATAAAATGAATCAAACGATTAGATAAATACTAAAATAAAATTCTATTGGCATTAGTCAATAGAATTTTATTTTTTTATATAAACATTAGCCGCTTATTTTTTCTTTTGCTTCATACATAACTTTTAAATCAATTTTAGAATAGTTATTAGCTTGCGCGAATTGTTCAGTATTTTTTTTTACTTTACCCCTTATAAATCGTGGAATTCTTGATAATTCTTGTTTTGCTTCTAAAGACCACAATACCTGTTTTTCATCTTGACTTTTTATAGATGAACCATAAGTTTTGTTGTCTATTGTATCATGTCCCCCAAATAATTCCAGTAAATGATCTTCCATTCCTAATGTAAAAGAATTATAGATTAAATCAGCTATCTGATTTGTACCTTCATATCCAACAAAAGGCTTATAGCTTAGAGGGAAATTTTGAATATGGACTGGAGAAGAAATAACACCACAGGGTATATTTAATCTTTTTCCAATGTGTCTTTCCATTTGAGTCCCAAAAATAGCATTTGGTTCAGTTTTAGCTATTAAATTTCCTATAAATTCATGATCATCTGTAAGGATCACTTGGTCACAATATTTTTCAGTTGCTTGTTTAAACCATAAAGAATCATGGATACAATAAGTACCTGACCATATCACATGTATATTCATTTCTTGGTGGAGTATTTTAGTTATTGCTGCGGCATGAGTCGCATCTCCAAATACTACAGCTGTTTTTCCAATTAAATTTTGACAGTCAATAGAACGGGAAAACCAAGCTGACTGCGAAACATATTTTCTTTGTGTATTTAAATACATGGTATAATCTCGAATGATATCATTATCCGCTAAGATTTGTTGGATTTTCTTTACGAAAAATTCAATTTGTGTTAGGCCAATAGGGGTAATATCAATAAAAGGCATATTGAATTCTTTTTTCAATAATTCTGCAGCTAGTAAACCTGTTTCACGATAAGGCACAAAATTAAACCAAGCTTGAGGTAAAGATTGTAATTGATTTACTGAAGTATTGTTAGGTAATATATGATTGATTTCAATATTTAAATCTTGAAATAATCTTTTTAATTCAACCAGGTCATGGTGATGATGAAATCCCAAGCTTGTGATGCCAATAATATTAACGGAAGGGTTAAGACTTTTTTGAATTTTTAAGGAATGATCACGAGAAGCTTTTTCTAAATAAAAAGAAATTATTTGCTCCAGAGTGCGATCACTGGCTTGTAATTCATTTACTCTATAATGATTAACATCAGCAAGAATAATATCAGCTTTTGATTCTAAAGACGCTCTTTTAACAAAATTACTCAAATCTTCCTGTAAAATACTAGAAGTACAAGTAGGAGTTAAAATAATTAAATCTGGATTTTCTTCCTTGTCTTTTCTAGTGATATTATTAATTACTTTTTCTTGTGACCCTCTGGCAAGTACATGTCTATCTACAATACTTGCTGTTACAGGAGTAAAATCTCTATCTCGTTCTAGCATAGATCTCATTACATTGTTATCCTAAGTAAATTTACTTTCTACTCGGCTTCAAAACCATACGTGAGATTTTCACCTCATATAGCTTTTCTTAAACTATTTAAGAACTATTATAAATATCTGTTTTTAAAACTAATACATATAAGAACTAGAAATAAACCATGTTAATTTAATTAAAAATATTAATTTAGTATTTTTAGATTTTACATCAATAGAATTAAAAATCCATCCATGGTACTTTTTAACAATGAAATAATTATTTATAACCTGAAAGTATTTTATCTTGATTTTTCTGTATGGCCAGTTGGTATGATTCTTACATATCCAGACCCATAGTTTTAAATATATAAAATAATCTATTAATATAAATATTTTAAATGCATTAGTAAATTTAAAATAGCTGGCCCAATTTTCTAATAATGGGTTTAAACTTTTTATTAAACTAGTAGCAGAATTACTGCGTAAATCGTTTATTATTTGTTTAATTTGAGATAATAGAATAAATTGCGATAATTTACTAGGCAATGAATAAATTATTTTATTTTTATCAAACAAAATAGAATAACCACAAAAATCTAAACCATCGTATATTTTTGTAGTTGTTTTGAATAATAATTTGTTATTTTTGCCTATATTAGAATAAATTAGTTGCAAAAATAAATTAAACCAAAACTTTAATAGGTTATAATTGTAATTACATATCAATAATTCTAATCCGCAGTGATACATTGTTATATTGTATTGATGAACATGTAAAATATTACAGACTGGATTGTAAGATTTAGTAAGTAAATAAGTTTCTAGACAAAAACAATAAATAAGAATTCTCAAGATACATATTTCCAATGGAAATTGTTCTGAACAATTAGAAGTAAAAAAAATTTTATTCTTAAATTGTAAAGAAAACTTTGTAAGTAAATTTTTCAATAAAATAGTTTTCAATTTTAAATGCATACTTTTTTGTAAGCGTATCCTTGCTAAAAAAGAATCATGAGATATTTGACAAATAAAATCTTTGTAATTAATATCAATAAAATATATTCTTTTTATAGATAAGTTTATTAAATCTATATGAAATAGCTTTAATAAATCTTGAGGATGTAACATATTAAAAAAATTAATTTTATTATATTGATAATGAAATATCCATTGGGGCTCTAAAACAAAAGTTAGTAATATTTTATCAATATCTTCAACAATTGTATTTAATTCTTTACTGATAATCTCTTTATAAGCAAAGAAGCAAAAAAATCTATTGTCAAATTCAAGAGTAAAAGTACCTATTCTATTTATTTTTTGAATAAAAAACAATTTTTCTAAATCACTCATATACTGAAGTAAGCAAAATTTTTTTTTAATATTTGATCCATAGCTAATAATTTAGCTGATAGAGAATAAAAGAGTTTTATTTGCAAATTCTGTACTTTATCATGAGTTCCATTTATAACAGCTTTATATATTCTAGATTTAAGTCTGGTTACATAACTATAATTCTTTTTTAAATCAATGGTAAGCCAGAAGATTGTATTGAAATCCAATAGTATTTCTTTACTCATAAATAACTTAATAATAGAGATATATATATAATTCAAGTAACTATGTTAGCTTTTTTTAAATACACTATTTAAACTTTTAGCTTATTAGTTAATCCTCCAACTCTGACATACAAATTTAATATCTAATAATTACTAGAGTTGTTATCTTGTTCCATAAAAAATTTATCTTAATGATTTCAGGTACTAACTATACTTCATAAGAATTAATAACTATAAAATGGTATATATATTTATTTCACATATATATTTATTCTTTTATATACATAATGTATACAACTACTTATTTAGTGTAGTAATGAAGCTTGCATTAAAAATACCATATCTGTTTTTTTACTTACGCTTTTAATCATACATTAATATAATTAAGCAAAAAAATTAACTAACCATTTATAGCATTAGGAATTTAACCTATAACTCTTTACAGTTTCAGATAATTGAAACTATTATTCATTATCCATAGATTTTTACATTATTCAATGTTATAAATCAACAAGTCACACGAAATAATCATCTCCTAGTGGTGCATGCATAATAGCATGCACATTTTTAAAAGAACTCGCTATTCTTAAAGTACCGATATGTGCTGGTCCGGCATACATCCAGTAAGCTAATTTCATATTATGTCCTTAGTATATAAAATTGTAATTTATCTTTAATAGTACTAATTTTTTTGAATTTGTTTTAATTATAAAAATTAAAAATAAATACGTTTTTACTATTCTTAATATTTTTGCCTATGGCAACTAAATAAGTACAAAAAATAGTAAAAAAAAGCTTTGTTGCTTTAATAAAATAAGTTAATATTAGTGTTTTATGATTATTAGACAAGATTGAAATATAAAAATTATCTTCATATTGATTTATGACTAAAACAAATACAATTAATTTAAATATGCCTTCTCCTACCTTTGGAGGAAGTACAGGTGGATGGTTACGAGCAGCTGAAATTGAAGAAAAATATGCTATTACGTGGACTAGCAACAAAGAACAAATATTTGAGATGCCTACTGGTGGTGCTGCTATTATGAGAGATGGAGAAAACTTATTATATTTAGCTAAAAAAGAACAGGCTTTAGCTTTGGGTAATCAACTAAAAACTAAATTTAAAATTACAGATTTTAAAATATATAGAATTTTTCCAAATGGTGAAGTACAATACCTGCATCCTAAAGATGGAGTTTTTCCTGAGAAAGTTAGCAGTGGAAGACAAGCTGTAGGTAAGATAGAGCATTCTATAGGGAAAAACATAAATCCAGTTGAGAAAAAATTTAAAACTGCAGAGACCGATATATAATGCATCTTCAATACTTGAATTTATGATGTTTATTTGATAATATTATTATCAGATCTACAGGAGAGGTGGTAGAGTTGGTTTATTGCGTCTGATTTGAAATCAGATGAATCGAAAGGTTCCGTGGGTTCGAATCCCACCCTCTCCGTATATATAATGTAATATATTGTAAGATTAATTATCGGTAATAGTTTTAGCTATAAATTCAATAGCTTGACCCAAAGTTGCAATAGTTTCTGCATCTTCATCAGGTATCTCAATAGCAAATTCTTCTTCTATAGCCATAACTAATTCTACAGTATCAAGAGAATCAGCTCCTAAATCATCTGCAAAATGGGCTTCTCTAGTAACTTGATTTTTATCGACACCTAACTGTTGAGCAACAATAGTTTGTACTTTATTGAAAATATCTGTTTCAGTCATATTTTTATATTAATAGGTTTGTCTTGACCACTTTTTGCCTGTATCTATAGTTATTTACATTACTGATGTATTTACTTTTATAGTTTTCGTGCTTTAACTAGGGTAGATACGTAATCTACGATAAGGCTCTGCTCCAAAACTTCTTGCTTGAAAATTATAAAATTGAACTAAAGAGTGCTGAATTTTACGTAAATTAGCCAAACGATATAATAATTCTACTGGTTCTTTTTTCAAAACTACAATTCTTTCGATTCCCCATCTGACTTCATTTAAAGCATTAATTTCTTCAATTGTCTTACCAGAACATAGTTCTGTCCATTTAATTTGAGATATTGAATTGATTTGTAAAATTTTTTTCAAAGCACGGGTAACCTGTGGGATAGTACTACTATGAATTGTATAAATTGTTAAATGTTTACTATGAGCTATCTGTCTTAGCTTTGTATTTTGTTTAATATTAGATCTTAAAGCTAGAATAATGTCAGCTTTGCTTAATTCTTTTACTATTAAGAAAGGAAATTTCCAAGTATTAAGAATAGTTTCAATTTGTTGGATATTAAGAGCATATGCATAAATAGATAATACTTTAGTTTTATTTTTAACCACAAAGGATAATTGATTACTAGTAGTTATAAGTTTCTTGTTAGATTTAGAAATATTTAAATTATTACCATCTTTGAAAATATTTATTTGTTTAGTATTTTTCCATTTTATTGTCTCAGTTATAATTTCTTGACAACGAATGCTAATTTTACCATCTGGCATTATTCGTCGAGATTGAATAAATGTTTGGGAACCTTGTAATATTTGATCAATAGTTTCTTCAACGTTTTCGTGTACTACCCAATTTACTCTGTCATGAATTTCTATAGCAATTTGAAAAGCTGGCGACGCTTTTCTTTCTAAAATACTTTTTTGTGTTCCTCTCCGTTTTGCTTCATCATCACCTAATGTAACATATTGTATACCTCCAACCAAATCTGAAAGGATAGGATTTTTAATTAAACTTTCAAGATAATTTCCATGAGCTGTTCCTACTAATTGAACGCCTCTTTCTGCAATAGTTCTTGCAGCTAAAGACTCTAATTCTGTACCTATCTCATCAATAATTATAACTTGAGGCATATGATTTTCTACAGCTTCTATCATAACTTGATGTTGAAATTCTGGTTGACTGACTTGCATCCTTCTTGCTCTACCGATAGCAGGATGAGGAATATCACCATCACCAGCTATTTCATTAGAAGTATCAATAATTACAACTCTTTTTTCCATTTCATCTGCTAATACTCTTGCTATTTCTCTAATAGCAGTTGTTTTTCCAACACCAGGTCGACCTAATAATAGAATTGATTGGTTAGTTTCTAGTAAATCTCTAATAATACTTATAGTACCGAATACAGCTCTGCCAACTCTGCAAGTTAAACCAATAATATTACCTTGACGATTGCGAATTGAACTAATACGATGCAAAGTACGTTCTATTCCAGAACGGTTGTCTCCACTAAAATTACCTATTCTTTTAATAGAATAATCTAAATCATGCCAAGTTATAGCCTTATTAGATAAATACTCTGGTCCTTCTGGAAAACGAGCTTCAGGGCGTCTTCCTAGATCCATTACTATTTCGATTAAATTTTTTCTATTTAAGTGTTTCATCAAAGACTTCTTAACTGAGTGAGGCAAAATTTCTAGTAATTGTTCTAAATCATCTGCTATTAACATACTTAATAAAAAAATATATAGTCAATCATATTCTATCATAAATAACATGAAGTATGTTACTAAGAAATCAGAAATATTAAATTATGAATTAAGTCTTAGTTAGTTTAAAATCAGATAGAGATCTAAATTTGAAGCTAAAATGAACTCTAGGTAGAGTATAATCTATGTTTTAAGCTTTACAAGAAATTAATATTATATATATAGTCTATACATAACAAAAATTTATTATTTAACTAACAATAAGTATATATTAACCACTATCTAAAAATGTTAAATAATCTTTATATAGGACAACCAATAAGTCTTTCTATCATAAATAAACTATCTCCAGAAAAAGTAATTTTAGGTTTATGCCAACAAAGTGTAATCAAAGGACTAAGATATTATACAAACAATACTATTTTACCGATTATAGAACTAAATGACCAAACACGTATTTGGATTTTACCAAACGAAATTGATAAAATTCATTCAGTACCGTAATGGATATATGTTTGATTTTGGATATAGTTAAATAATTTATTAAGGAGTATAAGATAAACGTGCAATTTAATTTAAAAGATTTGAGAGAATTCTTGTTATGTATAAAAAATAATGATTTGCAATACATAAGTATTAAAGAAAATGGATTTGAGTTAATGATAAATAAAGAAATAATCCAAGCTGATAACTACACTACATCGTATTTAAACAATGCTAGTGTTAACAAAAGTAAAAATAATGATCTTAATACAAAATTAAATCCTACTAAACAAAAACTATCCGGTACAGGACAATTAGTAAATTCAAATCAAGCTTTAGACAACTATTTTACAATTGTTTCACCGATGGTAGGTACTTTTTATCGTTCTCCAGCCCCTAACGAGCCATATTTTATTGAACTTTATGATCAAGTAGAAAAGCATCAAACTGTTTGCATAATAGAAGCGATGAAATTAATGAATGAAATTGAAGCTGAAATTAGTGGGAATGTAGTAGAAATTCTAGTAAAAGATGGAGATATTGTTGATTCTGGTCAAGCATTAATGAAAATAAGGTCCAACAAAATTTAAAATTATTTATTTCATACAGATTTTAACTATTGTTAACAGATTGCAAACATTATCTCAGTTATAACTATAATGGTAAAAGAAAACTCACTAGTACTTAATATAATAGTGAGCGTTTTTATTCCTTGTCTCACAAAAAGGAGAATCTTGATGACAACTAGCTCAAAAGAGCAAGAGGCAAAGAAAGTAAAAGTTGTTATTGACAAAGATCCTGTCAATACTTCTTTTGAAAAATGGGCTCAACCAGGTCATTTTTCTAGAACATTAGCAAAAGGTCCTAAGACAACTACATGGATTTGGAATTTACATGCAGATGCTCACGACTTTGATAGTCATACTAGTTCTTTAGAAGAAGTTTCAAGAAAAATATTTAGTGCTCATTTTGGTCAACTAGCTATAATATTTTTATGGCTAAGTGGCATGTACTTTCATGGTGCACGTTTTTCTAATTATATTGCATGGCTAAATAATCCGATAGGAATAAAACCAAGCGCACAAGTTGTTTGGCCAATTATTGGACAGGAAATTTTAAATGGTGATGTAGGTGGAGGTTTTCAAGGTATTCAAGTTACGTCAGGATGGTTTCAGCTATGGAGAGCATCTGGAATAACAACAGAAACACAACTATATGCAACAGCAATAGGTGGACTAGTAATGTCAATATTGATGATTTTTGGCGGTTGGTTTCATTATCATAAAGCAGCACCTAAATTAGAATGGTTTCAAAATGTCGAATCAATGATGAACCATCATTTGGCAGGTTTATTAGGTTTAGGATGTTTAGGATGGGCTGGACATCAGATACATATATCTTTACCTATTAACAAACTTTTAGATTCAGGAATATCACCTCAAGAATTACCATTACCTCATGAATTTTTACTTAACAGGGATTTAATGATTCAATTGTATCCAAGTTACAGTAAGGGTATTTTACCTTTTTTTACTTTAGATTGGAATGCATATTCTGATTTTTTAACTTTTAAGGGTGGTTTGAATCCTATCACTGGAGGATTATGGTTAAGTGATACCGCCCATCATCATTTAGCACTTGCTATTTTATTTTTAGTTGCTGGCCATATGTATAGAACTAATTGGGGCATTGGCCATAGTATGCAAGAAATTTTAGAAGCCCACAAAGGACCTTTTACTGGAGAAGGCCATAAAGGTTTGTATGAAATTTTAACTACTTCATGGCATGCACAATTATCAATTAATTTAGCAATGGTAGGATCATTAAGTATCATAGTTGCTCATCATATGTATGCTATGCCTCCCTACCCATTTATTGCAACAGATTATCCAACTCAACTATCTTTATTTACTCACCATATGTGGATAGGAGGATTCTGTATTGTGGGTGCTGGAGCACATGCTTCAATTTTCATGGTAAGAGATTATAATCCAGCTGAAAATTACAATAATTTACTTGACAGAATAATAAGACATAGAGATGCAATCATATCACATTTGAATTGGGTCTGTATATTTTTAGGTTTTCATTCTTTTGGCCTATATATTCATAACGATACCATGCGAGCTTTAGGAAGATCTCAAGATATGTTTTCAGATACAGCTATTCAATTACAGCCTATTTTTGCACAATGGGTGCAGAATATACATAATCTTGCACCAGGTAATACGGCACCCAATGCTTTAACATCAACAAGTTATGCATTTGGCGGTGATGTAATTACAATAGGCAATAAAGTTGCAATGATGCCTATTTCACTAGGAACAGCGGACTTTATGGTACATCATATACATGCATTTACAATACATGTAGCTGTATTAATTCTTGTTAAGGGATTTTTATTTTCTAGAAATTCAAGATTAGTTCCAGATAAATCTAATTTAGGGTTTAGATTCCCGTGCGATGGACCTGGTCGGGGTGGAACATGCCAAGTTTCAGGATGGGATCATGTTTTTCTGGGCTTATTCTGGATGTATAATTCTATATCTATAGTCTTATTTCATTTTAGTTGGAAAATGCAATCTGATGTTTGGGGTAGTGTCTCAAGTGCTGGAGTAGTATCACATATCACAGGTGGCAACTTTGCTCAAAGTGCTTTAACTATAAATGGCTGGTTACGAGACTTTTTATGGGCACAAGCTTCACAAGTTATTCAATCTTATGGCTCAGCTCTATCAGCCTATGGATTAATTTTTTTAGGAGCACATTTTGTTTGGGCATTTAGTTTAATGTTTTTGTTTAGTGGTAGAGGATACTGGCAAGAACTGATTGAGTCTATAGTCTGGGCTCACAATAAAATTAAAGTAGCTCCTTCTATACAAGCAAGAGCGTTAAGTATTACTCAAGGAAGAGCAGTTGGAGTTGCACATTATTTACTTGGTGGCATCGGTACAACTTGGGCATTTTTCTTAGCAAGAATTATTTCAGTAGGATAATATGAAATCAGGAAAATATAAATATGGCAACAAAATTCCCTAAATTTAGTCAAGCATTAGCACAAGATCCAACTACAAGAAGAATATGGTATGGAATCGCTACTGCTCATGACTTTGAGACTCATGATGGAATGACAGAAGAAAATTTGTATCAAAAAATTTTTGCTTCTCATTTCGGACATTTATCTATAATCTTTTTATGGACATCAGGTAATCTTTTTCATGTAGCATGGCAAGGAAACTTTGAACAATGGATATTAAATCCATTAAAAACTAAACCTATCGCACACGCTATATGGGATCCTCATTTTGGTCAATCTGCTTTAAAAGCATTTACTCGTACAGAAGTACCATACCCTGTAGATATAACATATTCTGGAGTATATCATTGGTGGTATACTATCGGGATGCGTAGTAATAATGATTTATATAATGGATCATTATTTCTATTAATTTTGTCAGCTCTGATGCTATTTGCAGGTTGGCTGCATTTACAACCAAAGTTTAAACCTGGACTAGCATGGTTTAAAAATAATGAGTCAAGATTAAATCATCATCTTTCAGGTTTATTTGGATTAAGTTCACTGGCTTGGACAGGTCATTTAATACATGTAGCTATACCTGAGTCGAGAGGACAACATATTGGATGGGATAATTTTAGCTTTACTACTCCTCATCCTGCAGGCTTACAGCCATTTTTTACAGGTAATTGGAGTTTATATTCTAATAACCCTGATACGGTTAAACATATTTTTGGTACCAGTAATGGCGCAGGAACAGCAATTTTAACATTTCTTGGTGGATTTCATCCACAAAGTCAATCATTATGGCTGACTGATATAGCTCATCACCATCTTGCCATAGCTATTATATTTATAATTGCAGGGCATATGTATAGAACCAATTGGGGTATTGGACATAGCTTGAAAGATATTTTAGATGCACACCGACCACCAAGTGGAAAATTAGGTAATGGTCACCAAGGTTTATTTGAAACGATTAATAATTCATTGCATATGCAATTAGGATTAGCATTAGCATCTTTGGGAGTTATTACATCATTAGTTGCACAGCATATGTATGCTATGCCTCCTTATGCTTTTATGGCAAAAGATTTTACTACACAATCAGCTTTATATACACATCATCAGTATATCGCAGGTTTTTTAATGGTAGGAGCTTTTGCCCATGGTGCAATTTTTTTCATAAGGGACTATGATCCCAAGCAAAATGAAGGTAATGTTCTTGCAAGAATGTTAGAACATAAAGAAGCTATTATTTCCCACTTAAGCTGGGTATCTTTATTTTTAGGATTTCATACTCTAGGCTTATATATTCATAATGATACTGTAATAGCGTTTGGTGCACCGGAAAAACAAATTTTAATAGAACCGGTATTTGCACAATGGATTCAAGCAAGTTCTGGTAAAGCTTTATATGGTTTTAATATATTATTATCATCTAATAATAATATTGCTTCACAAGCAGGAAATAGTATTTGGCTACCTGGGTGGCTAGAAGCAATTAATAGTGGGAAGAATTCATTATTTTTAACAATTGGACCAGGTGATTTTTTGGTTCATCATGCAATTGCTTTAGGATTACATGTAACAACTTTAATTCTCGTAAAAGGTGCTTTAGATGCACGAGGATCAAAGCTTATGCCTGATAAAAAAGATTTTGGATATAGTTTTCCATGTGATGGGCCAGGAAGAGGAGGAACTTGTGATATTTCTGCATGGGATGCATTTTATTTATCTGTATTTTGGATGTTAAATACAATAGGGTGGGTAACATTCTATTGGCACTGGAAACATCTTACTATTTGGCAAGGAAATGTAAGTCAATTTAACGAGTCCTCTACTTATCTGATGGGATGGCTGAGAGATTACTTATGGTTAAATTCTTCTCCTTTAATTAATGGATATAACCCTTATGGAATGAATAATTTATCTGTATGGGCTTGGATGTTTTTATTTGGACATTTAGTATGGGCAACGGGATTTATGTTTTTAATATCTTGGCGCGGATACTGGCAAGAATTAATAGAAACTCTTGCTTGGGCCCACGAAAGAACTCCTTTAGCCAATTTAATAAGATGGAAAGACAAACCCGTCGCATTATCTATTGTACAAGCAAGATTAGTAGGGTTAGCACATTTTTCAGTAGGATATATACTAACATATGCTGCATTTGTTATTGCATCAACTACAGGAAAATTTGGTTAAATAAATTATCTTTAATTATATCAACTTAAAAACAGCTACTCTTGTTAGTAACAAGAGTAGCTGTTTTTAAGTTGATATAATTATATAAATTAGATACTATAACAATATTTACACTATAAACCTCAACCTCAAATATTATATGGCAAAAAAAAATATGAAAGAACGTGAAAACAAAAGGAATAAATTAGTGACTAAATACAAATTAAAAAGATCAGATTTGAAAAAACAAATTAAAAAAGAAAATAACTTTGATCAACAATTAAATTTACAAAGAGAATTACAAAAACTACCTAAAAATAGTGCCAACATAAGATTACGAAATCGCTGTTGGTTAACAGGAAGAAGTAGAGGATTTTATCGTGATTTTGGTCTTTCTAGACACGTTTTCAGAGAAATGTCTCATGAGTGTTTATTACCAGGAATTACTAAATCTAGTTGGTAAGAAATAATAAAATATTATAGATATAGATAAATACTCTATGAGTAGAATAGAGTATTTATAATATACTACGATACTGCCTAAATAAGAAACTAAAATACAATGATAGCTTGTTTAATTTACAGTTAGCACAATGACTATTTGTTACAAACTAAACTGACTAGCTCGGCGATATTGTAAATATGCTGCTACTAATAGTCCTGATATAGTAACAGGAACTAAACCTAAAACAATCCCAGATAAAAGAGGTTCGACCATTATTACACCCTAAAAAAAATAATTACTCAATACTACTATTAACTATCTAAATCCTATTGCAGCTTGCCAAACAAAAGCTAATAACAAAAAAAACACCGGAATAACAGGCAAAATATCAACAAGAGGACGAAAGATAGTATATGCTTCAGGCAATTTAGCCATCATTATTGTAATTTCCATTAAAAAAACCTCAAAAATGTTCAAAAATTCTACTAATAATAATCTACATGAAACCTTGCTTTTTGTTGCATTTTCTTCTTAAATTTTTATGTAATTAAGATATTGATAGATAAAAATATAACTAATTAGACAAACAAGAAAGCACATAGAATCTATTTTAGAATAGAATAATAAATAAAATAATTGTATAATATAATAAAAAAATAGGAGTATTTTTTATGGTAATAATAATTCAATTACTTGTATTCTTATTAATTACATTATCTACTATATTAGTAGTAAGCATACCAGTAACATTAGCGTCGCCTGGAGAGTGGGAACAATCAAAAAACTTAATATATACTGGAGCTGGATTATGGGCTGGCCTTGTTATTTTGACAGGTATAATCAACTCATTAGTAGCTTAAATAATTTTTTATTAAAATTGAGTATTCCACTATAAAGATTTATATCCTAACATTAGTATTAATTAATTATTAATACTATGTGTAGGTAAAATTGACTTTTCAATAAATATTTTGAGATAATAGTGGCACGTGATGCGGGTATAGCTCAGTGGTAGAGCGTAACCTTGCCAAGGTTAATGTCGCGCGTTCGAGTCGCGTTACCCGCTTAGATTTCTAACAGATTATTAATTAGTTTCAGAAAAATCAGCATCTATAGTAGTTTTATCATTACTATCCACTTTAGATTCAGCATCTGACTTTTCACTATATACTTGTTTACCTAAATCTGTCATTAAAGATTGTAAATCACTCTGCAATAAAGAAATAGAGCTATAATCATCTTTACTAATAGAATTTCTTAACTGATTAATTTTTTCATTTATTTTATTCTTGCTATCTATGTTTATTTTATCTCCTAATTCACTCAATTGTTTTTCACATTGATAGCATAATGAATCCGCATTATTTTTTAAATCAATATTATCTCTTCTAGTTTTATCAAGATCAGCATTTTTAGTGGCTTCCTCTACCATTTTTTCAACTTCATTCTTAGGTAATGTTGAAGCACCTGTAATAGTAATAGATTGCTCTTTACTAGTACCTTTATCTTTTGCTTTAACGGATAAAATACCATTAGCATCAATATCAAATGTTACTTCGATCTGCGGAACACCCCTAGGTGCCGGCATAATTCCATCTAATCGAAAAGTACCAAGGCTTTTATTATCTTTTGTCAGTTCTCTTTCTCCTTGTAGGACATGAATTTCTACATTGGGCTGATTATCAACTGCTGTTGAAAAGACTTCTGATTTTTTAGTAGGAATTGTTGTATTGCGTGGTATAATTTTGGTCATCACTCCTCCTAAAGTTTCTACTCCTAATGATAAAGGGGTAACATCAAGTAGTAAAATATCTTTAACTTCACCTGCTAAGACACCCGCTTGAACAGCAGCACCAATAGCAACCACTTCATCAGGGTTAACACTTTGATTAGGATCTTTGCCTATAATTTTTTTAACTACTTTTTGTACAGCAGGTATTCTAGTAGATCCGCCCACCAAGACAACTTCATTTATCTTTGAAGCATCAAGTTGCGCATCTTTAAGAGCATTATTAACAGGTATTTCACAACGAGCTATTAAATTAGAACATAAATCTTCAAATTTAGCACGGGAAATACTTCTTTCCAAATGCTTTGGTCCGGTATTAGTTGCAGTAATAAAAGGTAAATTTATATCTGTTTGTGTTAAATTAGATAATTCAACTTTAGCTTTTTCTGCAGCTTCTGTTAATCTTTGTAACGCTTGCCTATCTTTTTTGAGATCAATACCTTCATCTTTTTTAAATTCTTCGATTAACCAATCAACTAATTTACGATCAAAATCATCTCCTCCTAAATGAGTATCTCCCGATGTAGATAACACTTCAAATACTCCATCGCCAACTTCTAAAATAGATACATCAAAAGTACCTCCTCCTAGATCAAATACTAAAATTGTTTCATTATTTTGTGAATCAAGTCCATAAGACAAAGATGCAGCAGTTGGTTCATTAATAATTCTTAAGACATCTAAGCCAGCAATTTTACCTGCATCTTTAGTAGCTTGCCTTTGAGAGTCATTAAAGTAAGCTGGAACTGTGATAACTGCTTGTTTAACTGGTTGTCCTAAATACTTACTTGCATCTTCTACTAACTTTCTTAGAACTTGTGCTGAGATTTCTTCCGGTGCAAATTCTTTATTTAAAGATGGACATTGAATTTTTAAACTATTTCGATCTGTTTTAATAACGTAGGATAATTGTTCTAATTCTTCGCCAATTTCATCTTTTTTTCTTCCAATAAAACGTTTAACAGAGTAGAAAGTATTCTCTGGATTAATAACAGCTTGTCTTTTAGCAATTTGTCCAACTAATTTATCACCATTCTTAGTATATGCTACTACCGAAGGTGTGGTTCTAAAACCTTCTGAATTAGGTATAACGGTGGGCTTACCAGCTTCCATTACAGCAACAACAGAGTTAGTGGTACCTAAATCAATTCCAACAACTTTTGACATTATAATCTCCTAATTTATCTAAATCTTCACTACCAGTAAAAATTTTTTTTAATTCTTTATTTGTATCAAGCATGATAATATTGCTATATTTTAAGATAATCCAGAAGGTGTAATTACCGTCTTTTTATAATTCATTTACTACAATATATATAGTAAATTTTATTTACTTGCAAGTGATCAAAACAACTGATACACTTATTGAAGTTGATAATAGTATTCACTATGAGACTAAAGATTTTATTTAATAAGAATAATAAATTAAAAATTTCAAAGCAGTTTGTTTGTAAGAATTAACAATCCCTAATTATAGGAGAGGCCTTTATTGTGCAAATTGGTCTTTTAGGAACAAAAATAGGAATGACTCAAATTTTTAGTAAAGCTGGTATCTGTATACCAGTAACAGTTTTAAGGGTTGGACCATGTATAATTACTCAGATAAAAACAATTAACTCTGATGGATATAACGCCATTCAATTAGGTTATTCAGAGATATCATCTCATCTCTTAACACGAGCTCAAATAGGACATTTAAATCGTTCTGGTGCTCCTTGTCTAAAATATTTACAAGAATATAAAGTAGATGAGCCAGAACATTTTACTATAGGACAAATTATTACAGTAGACTCACTAAAAATAGGTGATAATGTTCAAATATCTGCAAAAAGTATTGGAAAAGGTTTTTCAGGTTATCAAAAACGGCATCATTTTAGTCGAGGACCTATGTCTCATGGATGTAAAAATCATAGACAACCAGGCTCTATTGGCGCTGGTACCACTCCAGGAAGAGTTTTTCCTGGTAAAAAAATGGCTGGAAGATTAGGAGGGTATAGAATTACTACGAGGAATATACAAATTATTGATGTCAATACCGAACAACATTTTATTTTAGTAAAAGGATCTATTCCAGGCAAGCCCGGTAATTTAGTAAGTATACAAAATAAATAATTTTATAAAGATAATAATATAAAAATGGCAACCGATACAACCATAACATATAAAGCGAGTTCTGAATATAGACAAAATGAAGGTAAACCTGAAATCAAATTAAAAATAGCTACAAGCAATAGTATGTACATAATACATAGTGCTTTGGTTAAACAATTGGCAACAAAAAGGCAAGGAACAGCACATTCAAAAACTCGTAGTGAAGTTAGAGGAGGAGGTAGAAAACCATGGAAACAAAAAGGAACAGGTAAGGCACGAGCTGGATCTATTAGATCTCCGCTATGGAAAGGTGGAGGAGTTACTTTTGGGCCTCGAACGCGTAATTATATTTCTAAAATCAATACCAAAGAAAGAAAGTTAGCTATTCGAACTTTGTTATATAATAAAGCTCCACACATATTAGTTATATCTAACGAAGAAATTTTTTTAGCTAAACCAAGCACGCAATTACTTTTAGACAAAATACAAAATCTTAATTTAGATTTAAATAAAAGAATTTTAATTATTGTGGACAACAAAGATAAGACTTTATATTTATCTCATCGTAATCTACAAAATATAGATATTATTCAAGCTAATCAGATAAATATTATCGCTTTACTAAATGCTGAACAAATTTTAATTACATCAACAAGTTTAAAGCAGATAGAAGAGGTATATAATGACTAAATTATCAAATAGACAACTGATTGATGTAATAAAAAAACCAATTATCACAGATAAAACAACAAAAATTTTAGAAAATAATCAATATTGTTTTGCTGTTGATAGATATGCAGATAAATATGAAATTAAACAAGCAGTAGAATATATTTTTAACGTACAAGTAAAAAAAATCAATACATTAAATCTTCCAATAAAAACAAAAACAATAGGCAGATTTGTAGGAAAAAAAACACGATATAAAAAAGCTATTGTAACATTGATAGAACAAGATAGTATTAATTTGTTTCCTGAAAACTAAAATAACAAATAAGTCTCTTATATTATATCTATAATCTTAAAAATTAATATGGCTATTCGTTTATATAAAGCTTATACTCCTGGAACTAGAAATAGAACTGTTTCAAAATTCTCAGAAATAACAAAAGATCATCCTGAAAAATCTTTAACTAAAAAATGCCAGTGTCGTCAAGGGCACAATAATCAAGGTAAAATTACATCTAGGCATAAAGGCGGAGGACATAAAAGACTATATCGTCTAATAGATTTTAAAAGAAATAAACATAATATTCAAGCAAAAGTTAAATCAATTGAATATGACCCCAATAGAAATTCTTATATAGCTTTATTGCATTACATAGATGGAGAAAAACGATATATACTACATCCGCGCTCTTTACAAGTAGGATCATACATCTTATCAGGACCTGAAGCTCCTATAGAAGTAGGTAATGCTTTGCCACTAGATGTTATTCCATTAGGTACTGCCGTGCATAATGTAGAACTTACTCCTGGCAAAGGAGGCCAAATAGTAAGAGCTGCAGGAACATATGCTCAAATAGTTGCTAAAGATGGCAAATACGTAACATTAAAGTTACCCTCTAGTGAGGTAAGACTTATTCAAAAAAAATGTTATGCTAGTATTGGTCAAGTAGGAAACATTGATGCAAGTAATATTACTATAGGAAAAGCTGGGCGCAATAGATGGCTCGGTAAAAAACCAAAAGTAAGAGGTGTAGTAATGAATCCTGTAGATCATCCTCATGGAGGAGGAGAAGGAAGAGCACCTATTGGGAAAACTCATCCTGTTACACCGTGGGGAAAACCTGCTTTAGGTATAAAAACCCGAAACCCTAAAAAATATAGTAATAACTATATTTTACGCCGACGTAAATAAACATAATAATAAATAAATCATGTCAAGATCTCTCAAAAAAGGTCCCTTTGTAAATATTAAACTTCTAGAACAAATATATCTTTTGAATAGACAAAATAACAAACAGACTCTGAAAACATGGTCACGATCGTCCACTGTTTTACCGGATATGGTAGGACATACTATCGCTGTACATAATGGCAAACAACATTTCCCAATCTTTATATCAGATCAAATGGTTGGACATAAACTAGGAGAGTTTGTACCAACAAGAACTTTTAGAAGTCATATTAAAAACGATAGAAAGGTAAAACGCTAATTAACATGCAAAAACATCAAAACGAAATAAAAGCCATAGGTAAATATTTGCGTTTATCAACAACAAAAGCAAATAGAGTACTTAATACTATAAGAGGGAAAAATTATATTGATGCCACAATGATACTTCAATTTATGCCTTATCGAGCATGCCACCAAATAAAAAAGATTTTAGAATCAGCAGCTGCAAATGCAGAAAATAATCATGGAATAAATAAAAATAAGTTACAAATACAACGGGCTTTTGCAAATAAAGGTCCTGTTATGAAACGTTTTCAACCTCGTGCCCAAGGACGAGCATTTCCTATTCATAAACCTACGTGTCATATTACTTTAGTTATGGTACCAAAAGACTGATCAATATAATAAATTTCACCCTTAATTTAAATTAAAAAGCTAAAAAATACTATGGGACAAAAAACTCATCCTCTTGGTTTTAGAATTGGTATTACCCAGAATCATCGATCTTTATGGTTTGCAAATTCACAAGATTATTCTAAATCTCTGGAAGAAGATTATAAAATTAGATATTTCATTGAAAAAAAATTACCAAATGCTAATATTTCTGATATATCCATATATAAAAAAATTGACCAGATAGAAATTAGGATACAAACAGCAAGACCTGGCATTGTATTAGGAAGATTTGGTGCTGGAATAGAAATTTTAAGAAATAACTTACAAAAAATATTAAATCAAAGTAAACAAATACGAATTGATGTCATTGAAATTACTGAACCTGATACAGAAGCACGTTTATTAGCTGATTTTATTACTCAACAACTAGAAAAAAGAGTTGCTTATAGAAGAGCTGTGAGACAAGCTGTACAAAGGGCGCAAAGAGCTAATATCCAAGGTATAAAAATCCAAGTGTCAGGTAGATTAAATGGTGCAGAAATAGCTAGGAGTGAATGGACAAGAGAAGGAAGAGTACCGCTTCAAACATTAAGAGCTAATATAGATTATTCTTATAGGATAGCTCAAACTACTTATGGGGTACTAGGTGTTAAAGTATGGTTGTTTAAAGGAGAAATATTATCTCCCAAAAGTTGGCCAACTGAAAATATTAATAATATAATTACCAGATAATCAAAAATATGTTAAGTCCAAAAAGAACGAAATTCAGAAAGCAACATCGAGGAAGAATGACAGGAAAAGCTAGTAAAGGAAATACAATTACGTTTGGTGATTATGCTTTACAAGCATTAGAACCTGTATGGCTAACATCACGTCAAATTGAGGCAACTAGAAGAACTATTACTCGATATGTTAAAAGAGGTGGTAAATTATGGATCAGAGTCTTTCCAGATAAACCTGTAACTGCACGTCCTGCAGAAACAAGAATGGGTTCAGGTAAAGGAGCTCCTGAATACTGGGTTGCGGTTATAAAACCAGGGCATATTTTATTTGAAATGAATGGCGTTTCAATAAAGGCAGCAAGAGAGGCAATGAAATTAGCATCTTATAAATTACCTATAAAAACTAAATTTATAACGAAGGTAAAACATGAAATTACTAACATCTAATGAAATCATAAGTCTAGATCATAAACAGATACAAGAAGAAATTCTTAACATAAAAAAGATATTACTAGATTTTAGAATGAAACAAGCTACTAGGCAAACCGTTAAGTCTCATTTATTTAAATTATACAAGCGCCAATTAGCTAAACTATTAACAATAGAACATCTAAAAAATATCAAATAATCACGAATTTAAATCAAAAATATGCCTATAAAAGAAAGAATTGGAATTGTTATTAATAATAAAATGTCTAAAACTATTATAGTTGCTGTTAAAATCAAAATTGCACATAAAAAATATGGCAAAATTTTAGCTCGCACAAAAAAATATAAGGTTCATGATGAAACAAATATCTGTCATATAGGGGATATTGTAAAAATCAAAGAAACACGTCCAAAAAGTAAAACTAAATTTTGGGCTTTAATGTTAAAACTAGGAACTCTAAATAATTAACTAAAATATTTGCAACAAAAGTAATATGATTCAACCACAAAGCTATTTAAACGTTGCTGATAATAGCGGAGCTAAGAAAATTATGTGTATTCGCGTTCTAGGGAGTAGTAATCCCGTTTATGCGGGTATAGGAGATATAATTATTGGAGTGGTCAAAGATGCTTCTCCCAATATGAATATTAAAAGATCTGATATAGTACGAGCTGTTATTGTAAGAACCAAGCATACTCTACATAGAGTAGATGGAATGAGCATTCGATTTGATGATAATGCAGCGGTTATAATTAACCAGGAAAATAATCCAAAAGGAACTAGAGTATTTGGACCTATTGCTCGAGAGTTAAGAGAGAAAAATTTTTCTAAAATTATATCACTTGCACCGGAGGTTGTTTAATGCCTAAATTAATAAACTTTATAAATAAAAAAAATAAAATACATGTTAAACAAGGTGATCAAATCAAAATTATTGCTGGCATCCATAAAGGAAAAATAGGTATAGTTGCTCAAGTACTACATAAGACAAAAAAAGTGATCATAAAAGATATCAATACAAAAACTAAACATAATAAACCAAGACAAGAAGGAGAATCAGGAACAATTACAATAATTGAATCGCCTATAGATAGTTCTAATGTAATGCTTTACGATTCTGTAACACAAATAGCAAGTAGATATAAAACTATTATTAATACTCAAGGAATCAAAGTAAGAGTTCTAAAAAAAATAAATATAGAATCTAATAATAAAAACTAAATAATGAACATTTCTTTACAGCAACTATATCATAGTAAAATTATTAATGATTTACAAAAAAAATTCCAGTATAAAAATCAACACGAAATACCTAAATTAGTAAAAATAACACTAAATAGAGGCCTTGGAGAAGCTTCACAAAATACCAAAGCATTAGAAAGTAGTATTATAGAGTTTCAATCAATTACTGGTCAAAAACCTATAATTACAAGGTCTAAAAACGCAATAGCGGGATTTAAAATTAGAGAAAATATGCCTATCGGTATAACAGTTAATCTTCGTAAACAAAAGATGTATGATTTTTTAAATAAATTAATTAATTTATCTTTACCTAGAATTAGAGATTTTCGCGGAATTAGCTCAAAAAATTTTGACGGTAGAGGAAATTATAATTTAGGTCTTCGAGAACAGCTTATTTTTCCTGAAATAGAATATGACAAAATAGAAAAAATAAGAGGACTAGATATTTCTATTGTTACAACAGCAAAAACTGATGAAGAAAGTCTAGCCTTATTGCAGGGCTTTGGCATGCCTTTTTATAATGTTTAAAACTATATTAATCTATGAGGAGCAATAGTGGTTAATGATACAATAGCAGATATGCTAACACGAATTCGTAATGCAAATTTAGCTAAGCACCAAATAGTACAAGTACCTGCTACAAAAATGACCAGAAACATTGTACAAGTTCTTAAAGAAGAAGGATATATTGAATACTTTGAAGAAATTAATGAAATATTACAAACATTTTTGTTGATTTCACTAAAGTATAAAGGAAAAAAGAGGGAATCAGTAATTACATCGCTGAAAAGAATTAGTAAACCAGGATTAAGAGTCTACGCTAATCATAAAGAAATTCCTAAAGTGTTAGGTGGATTGGGTATAGCTATTATCTCAACTTCAAGGGGTGTAATGACAGATAGGCAGGCTAGACATAATGGTCTAGGTGGGGAAGTCTTGTGCTATATTTGGTAAATTAAAAATCTAAGGTAGTAAAATATATGTCTCGAATAGGCAAAAAAGCCATCACTTTATCAGATCAAATTAATATGACCATAGAAAATAATATAATTATTATTGAAGGTCCCAAAGGTAAATTGTCACAGAAAATATCTAAATCAATAAATTTAACGCTCGAAAACTTACATGGAAATAAAATATTATCTATCAAAACTAACGATGATTCTAAAGAGTCAAAAAAACTACATGGCTTATTTAGAACATTAATAAGTAATATGGTAGTAGGTGTAACACAAGGGTTTTCTAAATCTCTTGAGATTCAAGGTGTGGGATATAGATCACAAATGGATGGTCACAAGTTAATATTAAATGTGGGCTATAGTCATCCTGTACTTATTGACCCTCCAGAGCAAATATCTATTAAAGTAGAAAATAATACGAATATTACTATTTTAGGTATTAACAAAGAAATAGTAGGACAAATTGCATCTAAAATTCGAGCAATCAGACCACCTGAGCCATATAAAGGAAAAGGAATTAGATATAAAGGAGAAATTATTAAGAAAAAAGTAGGCAAAGCAGGTAAATAAAATGAAAAAAAAAATAAGAGGTACTGTTGAACGCCCAAGACTATATGTCTTTAAATCAAATAAACATGTATATGCACAAGTAATTGATGATGATCAAGCACAAATATTAGTCACGATATCAAGTACGTCTCCAGAAATCCGATCGAATAAAAAATATCCTTCTAACTGTGAAATATCAAGAAAAATTGGTAAATCAATAGCTGAAAAATGTTTAGAGAAGGGTATTACTAAAATTATTTTTGATAGAGGCAACAAACTATATCATGGAAAAATAAAAGCACTAGCAGAATCTGTCCGAGAAACAGGCGTACATTTTTAAAATCATACAATATCTATATATATGGCTAACAAAAAGAAAAATACAAGAAATAAAGAGCAAGATAGTAATTGGGAAGAAAGAGTAGTACAAGTTAGAAGAGTAACAAAAGTTGTGAAAGGTGGAAAGAAATTAAGCTTTAGGGCCATTCTAGTGGTTGGAGATGAAAAAGGTCAAGTCGGCGTAGGAATTGGTAAAGCTAGTGATGTAATAGGTGCCGTAAAAAAAGCTGTAACAGATGCAAAAAAACATATTATTACTATACCTTTAACAAGATTTGATTCTATTCCACATCCTATTAATGGTTGGTCTGGAGCTGCAAAAATTATTATGAGACCTTCAGCTCAAGGATCAGGAGTGATTGCAGGTGGCTCAATAAGAACAGTCTTAGAACTAGCTGGAGTAAAAAATATTTTAGCTAAACAATTAGGCTCATCAAATCCTTTAAATAATGCTCGCGCTACATTAGATGGCTTATCTAAATTAAGAACTTTCCAAGAAGTCGCACAAGAAAGAAATCTTGTCATAGAAAATTTATACTCATAACATATTAATCAATATTATCTTCTCTAGCATAATTAATAATCAAGAGTAAATGTCAACAAATAATATTTTAATAAAAAAGATAACATTAACTATACTATTTTTAAGTATAGCAAGATTAGGGATTTTTATTCCTATTCCCGGTATAGATCATGACGCTTTTTATAATGCAATAGGTAATAACACCTTAGTTAATTTTTTAAATATTTTTTCTGGTGGTGGTTTTTCAACTATTGGTATTTTTGCTTTAGGAATTGTCCCTTATATCAATGCATCTCTTGTAATTCAACTATTAACAAAAATAATTCCACAATTGGAAAAACTTCAAAAGGATGAAGGAGAACTAGGAAGGCAAAAAGTTATACAAATCACAAGGTATTTAACTTTAGTATGGGCTATTATTCAAAGTATAGCTATTAGCATATGGATTAAACCATATGTTTTTCATTGGAATATGCAGTTTCTTTCTGATATAGTTTTAAGCTTAACAACAGGATCTATAATAGTTATGTGGTTGTCTGAAATTATAACAGAAAAAGGGATAGGCAACGGCGCTTCATTATTGATATTTCAAAATATTGTATCTGGAATACCTCAGCAAATTAAAACCTCTATAAATATGAATGATAAAGAAATATTATTAAAAATATTTTTATTATGTGTTTTATTTACATTAATGCTAGTAATTACAGTACTAATTCAAGAAGGAATTAGAAAAATTTCAATAGTTTCTGTAAGACAATTAGTTAAGAAAAATGAACTAAATCCTCAAAGCTATTTACCTTTAAAATTAAATCAAGGTGGAGTTATGCCTATTGTTTTTGCATCTGCATCGATGACATTACCTTCTTATATAAAAGAAATGACTAATTCAACAATCTTACAACAAATAGGGAATTTATTCGTAAATAATAGCCCATTATATATGTTAACATATGGAGCATCAATTGTGGCTTTTAGTTATTTCTATGCATCACTTATATTAAATACTAATGAGATCTCCTTAAACTTAAAAAAGATGGGTGCAAGTATTCCTAATATTAGACCTGGAGAAGAAACCAGCATGTTTTTAACAAAAATTATTAATCGTTTAACTTTGCTGGGCTCTATATTTTTATTTATCGTTGCTTTAGTTCCTTCTATAATATCTAAAATAACACAACTTAATACTTTCCAGGGCTTAGGTGCTACTTCCCTCCTTATCTTAGTGGGAGTTGCTATTGATACGGCTAAACAAATTCAAACTTATATTATTTCTGAACAATATGAAAGCCTTATGAAATAAATTATAATAAGACTACCAAAAAATATAAATTAAACTTTATAGTATAAAAAATTTTGTTACTCCTATTTTATCAATATTAAATTTTATAACCATGAAAGTAAGACCTTCAGTAAAAAAAATGTGTGAAAAATGTAGGATTATTCGGCGTCATAGACGTGTTATGGTAATATGTATTAATCCAAAACATAAACAACGTCAAGGATAAGACTACTTAAAATTATTATTATATCGTATTTAAAATAGTTAAATTATTACAACTGGAGATTCAGAGTGGCTAGAATTGCAGGTGTTGATCTTCCAAAAAATAAAAGGATTGAAATAGCATTAACTTATATTTATGGTATTGGATTATCCAGTTCACAAAAAATTCTTGATAAGATTAATCTTAATCCTGATACCAAAATAAGTGACTTACAAGATCAAGAGATAGTTAAATTAAGATCTATATTAGATGCTGAATACAGAATTGAAGGAGATTTAAGACGTTTTGAAACTCTAAATATTAAGAGATTAATGGAAATTAATTCATATAGGGGCAAAAGACATCGGATAGGATTACCATTAAGAGGGCAAAGAACAAGAACTAACGCAAGAACAAGACGTGGCACAAAAAAAACTATGGCTAATAAGAAAAAAGCACCTAAAAAATAAATAAAGAGCTTATTATAAATTTTTCATATATACATATAACAAACATAGATAAATGGCAAGACAATTAAAAAAATCTAATAGTAATAAAAATAAAAAAAATATTGTTAATGGTATTACACATATTAAATCAACATTTAATAATACTATTATTACTATTACTGACTTGAAAGGTAAAACCATATCATGGTGTTCATCTGGTGGTAGTGGTTTTAAAGGTGCTAAGAAAGGAACTCCTTTTGCAGCTCAAATAGCTGCAGAAAAAGCCGCCAAACAAGCAATCGACCAAGGAATGAAACAAACTGAAATTATGATTAATGGACCTGGTGCTGGTCGAGAAACTGCTATCAGAGCATTACAAGCAACAGGCATAAATATAACCCTCATTAAAGATATTACCCCTGTTCCTCATAATGGGTGTAGACCACCTAAAAAAAGAAGAGTATAGTACAAAGAAAAAATGAGATTAATTATATTACATAGTATATTCGTTATATCCATCCATATTAAAAACTTTCTTTAATGACTCATTTCCATATAGAATGCATAGAGTCAAAAGCAAAAAGTGCCCGTAAGCAATACGGACGTTTTGTTTTAGAACCTTTAAAACAAGGACAAGGTATTACTATTGGCAATGCGTTAAGAAGAACCGTACTATCTGATCTATATGGTGCAGCAATAGTAGCAGTCAGAATTGCTGGTATAAATCATGAATTTTCTACAATTGCAGGGGTTAGAGAAGATATTTTAGAAATTTTACTTAACTTAAAACAAGTTGTTTTAAAAAGTTACACAGATCAATCTCAGATTGGTAGAGTACGAGTTCAAGGACCTGCAATAATTACTTCTGGCTTATTTAATCTTCCGCCAGAAATTCAAATAATTGATCCTAGGCAATATATTGCAACTATATGCAATAATACAATATTTGAAATGGAGTTCATCATTGAGTATGGAAGCGGATACCGTCTAGTAGAAAGAGGAATTGATAACAGAGCTATTGACTTCCTACAAATAGATGCAGTTTTCATGCCAACAAAAAAGTTTAATTATACAATAGAAGAAGTAAGAATTACTCCACAACTAATTCAAGAAAAACTATTTATAGAACTTTGGACAAATGGGAGTTTATCTCCTCAAGAAGCTTTAAGTCAAGGTGCAACAATTTTAACTAATTTATTTTATCCTCTAAGAAAAATAGATTTCAAAACTATAGAAGATACAGATGTAAAAGAACAACAAAAAATTAATCAAGTATTAATTGAAGAATTGCAACTATCTGTGCGAGCATACAATTGTTTAAAACGTGCACATATACATTCAATCTCAGATTTATTAGATTATTCTCAAGAAGAATTACTTGAAATAAAAAATTTTGGCCAAAAATCTGCAGAAGAAGTAATTGAAGCATTGCAAAATCGCTTGGGGATTAGCTTGCCCAAAGAAAAAATACAAGAATAATAAACATAATAAAATAATTTATTTATTATGTTAAATTCTAAAGACAATATTTAAAGTTCAACTTTTAATTTTTCATGAATAAAACATATATACCTAATTTAAATTTGAAAAAGCAATGGTATCTTATTGATGCTGAAGGAAAAAATCTGGGTAGATTAGCAACTCAAATAGCAACAATATTAAGAGGTAAACATAGTTTTTTCTATACACCATACTTTGATTGTGGCGATAATATAATTATTATTAATAGTCAAAAAATCAATATTTCCGGCAAGAAAAAAAATCAAAAAATTTATTATAGACATTCAGGAAGACCAGGTAGCTTAAAATTAGAAACCTTTGAACAACTACAAAATAGATTACCTGGTAAGGTTATAATCAAAGCGGTAAAAAATATGTTACCTAAAGGTCCGTTAGGAAGAAAACTATTAAAAAAATTAAAAGTTTACTCTAATCATCTTCATCCGCATACAGCACAAAACCCGCATCAAATAAACGTATAATAAATATTGAAAATATTATGACAATCATACAACAAAATGATCGACCTACATATACTGGCACAGGAAGAAGGAAAGCATCAGTTGCAAGAGTAAGACTAATACCTGGTTCAGGCAAATTAATTATCAATGGTTTACCAGGAGAATCTTATTTACAGTTTAGTCCTAATTATATTAGAATTACATATGGTCCTTTAAAAATTTTAGGACTTACTGAAGAATATGATATATTTGTTAATGCTCAAGGAGGAGGACTTACTGGACAAGCTGACGCAATTAGATTAGGTATCGCTAGAGCACTATGCTGTATTAATCCTGATAATAGAACCGCATTAAAATCAGAAGGATATTTAACAAGAGATGCTAGAGTTAAAGAAAGAAAAAAATACGGTCTCCGAAAAGCAAGAAAAGCTCCTCAATTTTCGAAAAGATAAAGACACAACAATTACATTTATAATATAAAAATTCTATTATATGCCTAAACAAAAAATACATCCAAAATGGTATCCTGAATCTAAAGTATATTGTGATGGAAAACATATTATGACAATAGGATCAACTAAACAGGAACTGCATATAGACATTTGGTCAGGAAACCATCCTTTTTTTACAGGATCACAAAAAATTATTGATACAGAAGGAATGGTTGAAAAATTTATGAAAAAATATAACATACCATCTAAAGATTAAAATTAACTGCTTAAAATAAAAAAAGTTATTAGCTTATCCTTATTTTAAAATAGAAGCTGTAAAGCCATCAATTAAATTACACAATTTATCATAATCAATTAATGCCTACTATCCAACAGTTAGTTAGATCATCAAGAATTAAACTTGCTAAAAAAACTAAGTCTCCTGCCTTAAAAAGTTGTCCTCAGAGACGAGGAGTATGCACTAGAGTTTACACAACAACTCCTAAAAAACCCAATTCTGCATTGCGAAAAGTTGCAAGAGTAAGGCTTACATCAGGATTTGAAGTTACAGCATATATACCAGGCATAGGTCATAATATCCAAGAACATTCGGTTGTCTTAATAAGAGGTGGCCGAATAAAAGATTTACCAGGAGTTCGATATCATGTAATAAGAGGAACATTAGACTCCGCAGGAGTAAAAGACAGGAAACAAAGTCGATCAAAATATGGTACAAAAAAACCAAAAGAATAACTTCATCAAAATAATTACTTTATAATAATAAACTTATGTCTCGTCGTAATATTGCAAAGAAAAGACCTATTATTGCTGATCCTATACACCAAAGCAAATTAGTCAGTATGTTAACCGTAAGAATTCTAAAAAGTGGTAAAAAAAGTGTCGCCCAAAAAATCATTTACAAAGCGCTAGAAGTAATTAAGATCAAATTGAATTCTGATCCTTTGCATATACTGGAAAAAGCAATACGAAATACAACACCTCTAGTAGAAGTAAAAGCTCGTAGAGTAGGAGGTTCTACCTATCAAGTCCCCATGGAAGTTAGAGCATACAGGGGAACCAATTTAGCTCTTAGATGGATTACTCGATTTGCTAAAGAACGATCTGGTAAAAATATGGCTATAAAACTAGCAAATGAAATTATTGATGCATCTTCTGAAAATGGTAATGCAATAAAAAAAAGAGAAGAAACACATAGAATGGCTGAAGCAAATAAAGCATTTGCGCACTACAGATATTAGAAATTTTTATGAAAATTTTGTATTTTTTAAAGAAATAAAATCTTTTCATATGAAAGATCGCTAAAAGTAATTATTTAATTAGTCTAACAATACAAATATATGGCAAGAGCAAAATTCGAAAGAAAAAAACCGCACGTTAATATTGGTACAATAGGCCATGTAGACCATGGCAAAACAACATTAACAGCAGCAATATCTGCTACTTTAGCAGGGTTAGGTAACAGTAAATTAAAAAAATTTGATGAGATTGATGCCGCTCCAGAAGAAAAAGCAAGAGGTATAACCATTAATACAGCTCATGTAGAATATGAAACCAATAATAGACATTATGCGCATGTAGATTGCCCAGGTCATGCAGACTACGTAAAAAATATGATTACGGGAGCTGCACAAATGGATGGAGCCATATTAGTAGTATCGGCAGCGGATGGGCCTATGCCACAAACCAGGGAACATATTCTTCTAGCAAAACAAGTAGGTGTTCCTAATGTAGTTGTATTTCTTAATAAAGAAGATCAAGTAGACGACGAAGAATTACTAGAACTAGTACAATTAGAAGTACGAGAATTATTAGCTCAATACGATTTTCCAGGTGATGACATTCCATTTGTGTCAGGTTCAGCATTACTGGCACTTAATTATGTCATCAATAAACCTGAAACTGTAAAAGGAGAAGATAAATGGGTTGATAAAATATATGAACTAATGAATGCTATTGATAACTATATACCAACACCCACAAGAGATATAGATAAAACATTCTTAATGGCTGTGGAAGATGTTTTTTCTATTACTGGACGCGGAACAGTTGCTACTGGGAGAATTGAGAGAGGTATAATTAAAGTAGGTGATAGTATTGAAATAGTTGGTTTGAGAGAAACCCGTACCACAACTATCACAGGTCTGGAAATGTTTCAAAAAACATTAGATGAAGGTATGGCTGGCGATAATATAGGTATTTTATTAAGAGGAATACAAAAAAGAGATATTGAAAGAGGTATGGTTTTAGCACAACCAGGAACAATTACACCACATACTCAATTTGAAGCAGAAGTATATATTTTAACACAAGAAGAAGGTGGTAGGCATACTCCTTTTTTCTCTGGTTATAGACCTCAATTTTATGTAAGAACAACTGATGTAACAGGTACAATTACCAAGTTTACAGCGGATGATGGATCAGCGGCAGAAATGGTAATGCCTGGTGATAGAATAAAAATGAGTGCACAATTAATAAATCCTATAGCAATTGAACAAGGTATGAGATTTGCGATTCGGGAAGGAGGAAGAACAGTTGGAGCAGGAGTAGTATCTAAAATACTTGAGTAATAATTAATTAAACACATAATCATATATGAAGATTCCTGAAAATACTAAAATTCGAATTATTTTAAAAGCTTATAATCATAAATTATTAAATAATTCATGTTCTAATATCATAGAAACAGCTACCCGTACTAATGCAATGTCAGTAGGTCCTATTCCATTGCCAACACGCAGAAAAATTTATTGTGTATTAAGATCTCCACATGTAGATAAAGATTCAAGAGAACATTTCGAGCTAAAAACTTATAAACGGATAATTGATATTTACAAACCTTCTTCTCAGACAATTGATGCTCTAATGAAATTAAATTTGTCTGCAGGAGTAGATATTGAAATAAAATTATAAATAAAACATGAGTATCTATTTAAAATAGATACTCATGTTTTATTTTAACATTTTTCTTATAGCATCTTTTACACGATCTATTAGTATAGTCCTTCTTCTTGATGTGTTATAATAGTGCAGTCACTTTTAGGATAAGCGACACAAGTTAAAACAAATTTATTTGCAATCTGATCTAAATCTAAGAAAGATTGGTCAGATTGATCAACAGAACCTGTTTCAACAATTCCAGCACAAGTTGAACATGCACCAGCACGACAAGAATAAGGAAGATCAACACCTTGATCTTCTGCTGCGTCTAAGATATAAGTGTCATCGCTACAAGTAATTGTCGTCACTTGGTCTTGTTCCATTTTTAAAGTTATTGTATATTCAGCCATTGTAATCTCCATGATAATAATAAAATTAGCTATAACTAATGCTTAAAAAGAGATAATAATATAAACAAGTTATTTCTTAATAATAAAAATAATATAATAAGTAACTGAATATACTCTTTATAGAAGTTGTTTGAAAAAATAAAAATAAATAGTTACAAAAACAAAAACAAGTTTTTTTTATAAGTTTACATTATTTACATAATATAAAAAACCTTATAATAAGTATTAATACTAAAATAGTTCTATAAAAAAGGAGACTTTTTATTTGTATCATCTTCTCAGCTTTACAATAGGTAGACATTAATGTGATACACAATAATTATTCAAGGCATAAATATTTTAATAGTTAATCTAAGATTAAAGAAAACCATCTTTTATCTTTGATAGGACTATTACAACTATTATTATGATTAATATTTTTTAATGTTTAATTTTTGCTCAATGACTATGTACAATATGGGTATAAGTAAATTTATTAAATAGAATATTTATTGGTTGTTTACAACAAGTTTTACTTATACAATACAACTTATTCCAAATAAATTTGAAGAATAAGAAAAAATTATATTATAATATAATCGTACATCATTTATAGGTCTAAACTATACAAAGGTTATTGTAAGAAAGGCACAAAATATATTTGTTCTTATTAGGAGGCATATAATTTCAATGGGACTACCATGGTATCGCGTACATACAGTTGTATTGAATGATCCTGGGCGCTTAATTTCTGTTCATTTAATGCATACAGCTCTTGTCTCAGGTTGGGCTGGATCAATGGCATTATATGAATTGGCTGTATTTGATCCGTCAGATCCTGTATTAAATCCAATGTGGAGACAAGGTATGTTTGTAATGCCTTTTATGGCCCGCCTTGGCGTTACTGATTCTTGGGGTGGATGGAGTATTACAGGGGAAAGTGTATCTAATCCCGGTTTGTGGAGTTTTGAAGGAGTTGCTATAACTCACATAGTACTTTCAGGATTATTATTTCTTGCTTCAATATGGCATTGGGTATATTGGGACTTAGAATTATTTAGAGACCCTAGAACAGGTGAACCAGCATTAGATTTACCTAAAATCTTTGGTATTCATCTACTTTTAGCCAGTTTACTATGTTTTGGCTTTGGTGCTTTCCATGCAACTGGATTATTTGGACCAGGTATATGGGTATCAGATGCATATGGTATAACTGGTAAAGTACAACCAGTAGCTCCTTCATGGGGGCCTGATGGTTTTAATCCATTTAATCCAGGTGGAATAGCTTCACATCACATTGCAGCTGGTACAGTAGGTATTTTAGCGGGAGTTTTTCATTTAACAGTCAGACCACCACAAAGATTATATAGAGCATTAAGAATGGGTAATATCGAAACAGTTTTATCTAGTAGTATTTCTGCTGTTTTTTTCAGTGCTTTTATTGCCTGTGGAACAATGTGGTATGGATCTGCAACAACCCCTATTGAATTATTTGGTCCAACTAGATATCAATGGGACAGTGGATATTTCCAACAGGAAATAGAGAGAAGAGTAGAGAATTATTTAACAGAAGGAACTAATCCTGTCGAAGCATGGTCTCGTATACCAGATAAACTAGCTTTTTATGATTACATAGGAAATAATCCAGCGAAAGGTGGATTATTTAGATCCGGTCCTATGGATAAAGGAGATGGAATTGCAGAAGCATGGTTGGGACATCCTATATTTCAAGATAGAGATGGAAGAGAATTAACCGTACGTAGAATGCCAGCTTTTTTTGAAACATTTCCTGTTATTTTAGTTGATAAAGATGGTATTATTAGAGCTGATATTCCTTTCAGAAGAGCTGAATCAAAATATAGCATAGAACAAGTAGGTGTTACTGTAAGCTTTTATGGAGGAAAGCTAAATGGTAAAGCTTTTAAAGATGCACCTAGTGTCAAGAAATATGCAAGAAAATCACAATTAGGAGAAGTATTTGAATTTGATCGCACGACATTAGAATCTGATGGTGTATTTCGAAGTAGTCCTAGAGGATGGTTTACATTTGGTCATGCTAATTTTGCTTTAATATTCTTTTTTGGACATCTATGGCATGGGTCTAGAACCATTTTTAGAGATGTATTTGCAGGAATAGGAGCAGAAGTTACAGAACAAGTTGAGTTTGGAGTCTTTCAAAAATTAGGAGATAAAACTAGTAAAAAGCAAGGTGCTGTTTAATAAAATAAGCATGAATAAAAGATTCTTAATAGTAATTAACTATCACAATCAGGAGATAATATTATGGAAGCATTAGTTTATGTATTTTTACTAACCGGTACTTTAATGGTAATATTTTTTGCTATTTTTTTCAGAGATCCCCCTAGAATAGCAAAATAATATACTATAGGTCGTTCACTCCCTTAAAAAGATTAAAACAAATAAATAGAGAGTGATATCATTTGAAGAACTGGTTATTCTTCATGTTCTTCAAAAGGATCTCTAAGATCTTTTGAAGAAGGACCAAAGGCTGTGTAAATAGAATATCCTGTAATACCTAGCAATAGACTTAAAATAAAAATATTTAAAACAGTTGCAATTTCCATAAAATCAAAAAACGATATATTGAATTCATATTAATATAGATAATAAATCATATAATAAACAAACTAATAAAAATACGCTATGGCATTAAGAACTAGATTAGGAGAAATTCTAAGACCTTTGAACTCAGAATATGGAAAAGTAGCACCCGGTTGGGGAACAACACCTATTATGGCGATATTCATGTTGCTATTTTTTTTATTCTTATTAATTATATTGCAAATTTATAATTCTTCTTTAGTCTTAGAAAATGTAGATGTTGACTGGGCTATCTTAGGGAATTAGTATTACAACACATGTTTACTATCTAGCAAAAATAGCATTATGTTTATTAAACATAATGCGTAAATATTTTTATTTTAATACAACAACTTCATCTTCTGCAAAATTATTACTATTAACACCATTGTAAGCTTCTTTTTCAAAACGTACTAATACTGGATATTTAATTTCACTTTCTACTTTGATAACCGTGCCATTCTCTTGATACCAGTAAGACTCTTTGCGTGTTATTTTAACCACATCACCTTTTTTAATCATTGGATGATTTTCCTTTAAAATTCTAAATATTAGACTATTGTAATAGCATAGTTATAATTATATATTTGATTTAATTTTTAAGACAACAGAAGTTAACTTTTATTAAAGATTAATAATAAATAAAATAACTTTTTAAATTAATTGCCCAGAAATTAAAATAGTTGTTACATTCAGATAACATTGTTCAATATCTTAAAATACTAAAAATAAATAAAATGAAATTTTCTTGGAAAACATTATTGCTATGGTCACTACCATTTTTCGTAATAGTTTTTTTTATATGGCAAGGATTCGTAATGCCAACGACGAATGTAAATAGTAATATTGCAAATTCGCGAATGACTTATGGACGATTTTTGGAATATATAGATATGGGATGGATCAAAAAAGTTGATATATATGACAATGGTCACACAGCTATAATAGAAGCTATAGGACCAGAATTAGGCAATAGAACCCAAAAAATTAGAGTAGAATTGCCTACAGGTTCACCTGATCTTATTACAAAACTGCGTAGAGCTCAAATTGATATCAACGCACATCCTAATAAAAGTATTAATCCTTTATGGAATTTAGTAAATAATTTATTTTTTCCTATTCTACTGCTAGGAGGACTAGCATTTTTATTCAGAAGATCTAATTCTGCCGGAAGTGGACCTGGACAAGCTATGTCATTTGGTAAATCTAAAGCACTATTCCAAATGGAAGCAAAAACAGGTATTATTTTTGATGATGTTGCAGGAGTAGATGAAGCTAAAGAAGAATTTAAAGAAGTAGTAACATTTTTAAAGCAACCTGATTCATTTACTGCTGTAGGAGCAAAAATTCCGAAAGGAGTTTTATTAGTAGGGCCTCCAGGAACTGGCAAAACTTTACTCGCTAAAGCGATTGCAGGAGAAGCTAATGTACCTTTTTTTAGTATTTCTGGATCTGAATTCGTAGAAATGTTTGTTGGTGTAGGAGCATCAAGAGTACGAGATTTATTTAAAAAAGCCAAAGAGAATGCTCCTTGTATAGTTTTTATAGACGAGATTGATGCAGTAGGAAGACAAAGAGGTACAGGTATTGGAGGAGGAAATGATGAAAGAGAACAAACTTTAAATCAGCTATTAACTGAAATGGATGGATTTGAAGGAAATACAGGTGTAATAGTTATTGCTGCAACTAACAGAGCTGATATACTTGACGCGGCTTTATTAAGACCTGGTAGATTTGATCGTCAAGTTACAGTAGATGTACCTGACTTAAACGGTAGACTAGCCATTCTTAAAGTTCATGCCAAAAATAAGAAAATGGATAATAATGTATCAATACAAACAATCGCGAGAAGAACGCCTGGATTTTCAGGTGCCGACTTAGCTAATTTACTCAATGAAGCTGCTATTTTAACAGCAAGGAAACGTAAACAAGCAATAAGTATTTCAGAATTAGATGCTTCCATAGATAGAATTATTGCAGGAATGGAAGGAACTCCATTGGTCAATGGTAAAAGTAAAAGACTTATAGCATATCATGAAGTTGGGCATGCACTTATCGGTACATTATTAAATTATCATGATCCGGTACAGAAAGTTACTTTAATTCCCAGAGGACAAGCAAAAGGATTAACCTGGTTTACGCCAGAAGATGATCAAACACTAATCTCAAAAGCACAAATTTTATCAAGAATCATGGCTACGTTAGGGGGTAGAGCAGCAGAGGAAGTTATCTTTGGAAACACAGAAGTTACAACTGGCGCAAGTAATGACTTACAAAAAGTTACATCTATGGCAAGACAAATGGTTACTCGCTTTGGTATGTCTACTATTGGTCCTCTATCTTTAGAAAGCGAAGAAAGTAGTCCATTTTTAGGAAGAAGTCTTAATAATAACAGTGAATATTCAGATGAAATTGCGAAGAAGATAGATAAACAAGTTCAAAATATAGTCTGTGAATGCCATAATAAAGTTATTAAAATAATTAAAGATAATAGAATTTTAATAGATAAATTAGTAGATATTTTAATAGAACAAGAAACAATTGATAGATATATGCTGGAAAAAACAATATCGGAGTACACTGTTGTACCAGTGAAAAATACGTATATTCAACAGTTATAATATATATATTCTAAAAATAGTTTTATCGATAGAACGAGACTGACGGGATTCGAACCCGCAACTTCCGCCGTGACAGGGCGGTGCTCTAACCAGTTGAACTACAGTCCCTAAACGTGGAATTAGAACTGTGAATATAATGTCATATGATAACTAAATTTGTCAAATATTAAGGAGAGAAAGGGATTCGAACCCTCGGTACATTATATTATATGTACAGCAGATTAGCAATCTGCCGCTTTCAACCACTCAGCCATCTCTCCTAAAATTGAATAATTCATTTTTTTGCTAGATGGCTCAAGCGGGATTTGAACCTGCGACCTTGGGCTTATGAGTCCCCTGCTCTAACCGGCTGAGCTATTGAGCCACCACACCTGATCAGGTTAGCATACTATTGTGATCTTAACAAGATCTAATGGTAGATCCTATAGTATAATCTGTTAATAAACTAAGCAATAAACTATGGGGAACACGCCCGTCAATAATATGTGTAGAACTAGTACCTTGTGAAATAGCTTTTAAGCAACAATTAACTTTAGGGAGCATACCTCCTGTAATAACATTTTGATGAATTAATGTTTTCACTTTAATGATATCTAGGGAAGATAAAAGCGTAGTGGGATCAGATGCTTTTAATAAAATTCCTGGCGTATCAGTCAGTATAATAAGTTGATGAGCATTCATTGCACAAGCTATTTCGCCGGCGACTATATCAGCATTAATATTATAAGATTGACCTCTTAAATTAGACGCAATTGGTGCTACAACAGGTAAATAATTGTTATTGATAAGTAAATTAATTAGAGTTGGATCAATTGATATAATTTTCCCAATCAAATTGCTTGGAGAATTGTCTATTGAATTTGCTATAATAAAACCTGCATCTTTACCTGATAAACCAATAGCTTGAACGTTATTAATATTCAGAAGATTTACTAATTCTCCATTTATTTTACCACATAAAACCATTTCAACGACTTCAAGGGTTTTTTCATCTGTTACACGCAAGCCATTTTCAAACATAGGTTTTATATTAATTTTATTTAACCAAAAATTAATCATAGGACCTCCTCCATGCACAATAATAAGTTTTAGACCTAAATTATGCAAAAGAACAATATCCTCAATTATGTCATGAATTAAAGTAATATCTGTCATTGCTGCACCACCAAATTTTATAACAATAGTGTTTTTTTTAAGCGTTCCCAATAAAGGTAAAAAATTTTTCAAGACTTTAATCGTACCGAAATGATCAATCATGGTAATTATGCTAAATAATAAAATGGATAATAGAATGTTTGATTATTTTAAAATAAAGGTTAAGATATCTTTGCCATACTACATAATAGGAGACAAATCAATCACTTTATCTATGTTTTTAACTAAAGTAAAAATATATATTATGCACAATTGTATAAAGCTATATGGAAATAGACATATCAATAAATATATCATAAAGAGTAAAACAGGAACATTAATTAAAAGTGGATAAAAAAAATTTTGAGCCAACAAGAAATAATATTATTTATACAATTTGGAGATACATGAGTCAATTCTTCAGATTTTTTATTTCTGTATTGATAGGGTTTTTCTTGACAACTATTTATCCTATTTTCAAGTTATTAAAAAATAAAAAAACTCAAATATTAATATTTTTATTATTAATAGTAATAATAGCATTTTTTTATATAACTATAAAATATATGCTTGGGTATACAGTATAAAATAAAAAGAATTAAATTAATAAAAATTAATTTTTATCAATTTATAATTCTCAAATAAAAAAATTGGACATATATAATATTATATATTGACTCTTTACTAATTTTCTACCTCTACTTAATATGGCTATAGTTACATCAAATACATTATCAATATTAAAAAATATTCACTATAGAACAGGTGCTTTTGCTCTAATCGATAGTCTTGTAAGACACGGGGTTTATCACATATTCGGGTATCCTGGTGGTGCAATACTTCCAATATATGATGAATTATACCACTGGGAAAACAAAAATTTAGTTAAGCATATTCTAGGAAGGCATGAACAAGGGTCTGTTCATGCTGCTGATGCATATGCTAGATCTACAGGAAAAGTAGGCATATGTTTTGCAACTTCAGGCCCTGGAGCAACAAATCTTGTCTCAGGAATAGCTACGGCTCAAATGGATTCTGTGCCGATCGTCATAATTACAGGACAAGTTGGAAGACCATTTATTGGTACGGATGCTTTTCAGGAAGTAGATATATTTGGTATAACCTTGCCTATCGTTAAACATTCATATGTTGTGAGAAATCCCAAAGACATGTCTAAAATTGTAGCTGAAGCATTTTATATCTCATTAAATGGTAGGCCAGGGCCAGTACTGATAGATGTCCCAAAAGACGTTGGTTTAGAAGAATTTATTTATGAACCAATTAATCCAGGCCAAATACATTTACCTGGGTTTAGAACTAATTTTGAATTAAATAATCCATTACTAATAAAAATAACAAAACTTATCCAAGAATCTCGTCAGCCTCTACTTTATGTAGGAGGTGGTGCTATCATTTCTGGAGCTCATGAAAAAATATTAGAATTAGTAAATATATGTCAAATTCCAATAACGACAACATTAATGGGAAAAGGTATTATAGATGAAAGTCATGAATTATCTTTAGGAATGCTAGGTATGCATGGAACAGCATATGCTAATTTTGCTGTTAGTGAGTGTGATTTATTAATTGCCTTAGGAGCTAGATTTGATGACAGAGTAACAGGCAAGCTGGATGAATTTGCATGTAATGCACAAGTAATTCATGTAGATATAGATTCTGCGGAAATTGGAAAAAATCGAGTACCTGAAATAGGAATTATTGGAGATATTAATCAAATAATTACAAGCTTGATCAACCTAATTACTCGAAAAAAGTTATCTACCAGTATTTTTACTTACTCATGGAAAGAAAGAATTCTTAATTGGAAGGGACAATATCCTTTAATTATACCAAAACAAATCACAAAAATTTCACCCCAAGAAATATTATACGAATTAAATCAGATCGCAAAGACTTCGTTTTTTACAACCGATGTTGGACAACATCAAATGTGGGCAGCCCAATTTATAAATGTTTTGCCTCGTCATTGGATGTCTAGTGCTGGTTTAGGAACTATGGGATATGGCTTACCTGCAGCAATTGGTGTACAGACGGCGTTTCCTGATCATACTGTCATATGTATTACCGGAGATGCTAGTTTTCAAATGAATATACAAGAGCTAGGTACTATCTCTCAATATAATTTACCTGTTAAAATCTTGATTATTAATAATAAGTGGCAAGGTATGGTTCGACAATGGCAACAAGCTTTTTATGGCGAACGGTACTCACATTCCAATATGTCTTTAGGAGCACCTAATTTCGTTAAGTTAGTTGAATCTTATGGAATTAAAGGTCTGATTCTCTCAGAAAGATTAAATATTTATGATACCTTAAAAGAATTTATAAATCACAAAGGACCTATTTTGTTAGATTGTCATGTAGTTGAAGATGAAAACTGTTATCCGATGGTAGCTCCCGGTAAAAGTAATTCACAGATGATTGGAATACAGAAATTAAGTAAAAAAAATACATCCTTTGATTTAATTAAAGCTAATAGTCCAGTGTCCAGTTAAGAAATGAAGCCCTTAATGAGAATTGAACCCATGACCTTATTCTTACCAAGAATATGCTCTACCACTGAGCTATAAAGGCGATTTATTTAAATAATGGGCCGGGTTGGATTTGAACCAACGTAGGTGAAACCAGCGGATTTACAGTCCGCCCCCATTAACCACTCGGGCACCGACCCTATCATAACTATGTACTCAGTCACTCTACCATATTTTTATTGTAAAATCAACATAGGTCAATACTAAGTTTTTTCGAAAAGATAAAAATATAAAAATATTATATTTTTACTAGGAATAGACATGACTGGATTTGAACCAGTGACCTTTACGATGTCAACGTAATGCTCTAACCAGCTGAGCTACACATCCAGATCCTATTTTCTATTATAATTCCATTTTTAATAAAATTTTTGTTTTAAACGAGTTGCTTTTCCTGATCGACCTCTTAGATAATATAATTTTGCTCTCCGCACTTTAGAATGACGTATAATTTGTATTGTTTGAATCCTTGGTGAATGAATAAGATATATTCGTTCAACACCTACACCTTGCAGTACTTTTCTTATATTTATTGTTGTGTTTAAATTATTATTGTGTTTAGAAATAACAACTCCTTCTGCATACTGGATTCTTTCTTTACTTCCTTCTTGAATCAGAATACCTATTCTAATAGTATCACCGATGTGTATAGTAGGTACATCTGATTTAATATATTTGTTCTCAATTTGTTGTATAGTGCCTTGGTAGTTTTCAGTGAAAAAATTCATAAAGTTATATTCAATTTTTTATACATATCACATGACTTCTAGTATGAAAGTATAGAGTAGTTATATCTCTATTGTATTGAATAATAAGGTATTTAGTCAATATTTTTATAATTGTATTTTTAAAGTAAATTTATGATTTTTTTTCATGTCTTAGCAAATAGCATTAATAATTATCTTAATTTGTTTTTATTTAAAATAAAGTCCGATTATTACTGTTATAATTATGGTCTACTTCTTTATCGTTCCTATACTGACATTCAAATAGTAGCAATAATATTTGTAGATGATATAAATATTACCGGTTTATCTAGCTATAAATTTACCAGATCTCAATCTTATAGTTTTATTCTTCTTGTTATATATATCGTTTGGTATTGTAACTCTTATGAAAGGCAAACTCTTTTTATAGAAACTAAACATACAAATTATAAAGCTTTAAGTTTATATATCTGGTTAGGTTTTTATATAATTCAACAAAGAAATAAATATTATTTTGAAAAAAAAATATATGGTATAAGTCTATTAACAAATAAAGTTCAAACAAAAAATTTTTGGAGAAGATTCTTGATTTTAAAGACTTGAAGATATTATTTAATGTAACCTGTTAAGTTCAGATATAAAGTGTGCTACTATCTATTAGTATCAAAAGTAATAATCTATATTTTATTTATAAGTATGTTTGAACGTTTTACTGAAAAAGCTATTAAAGTGATTATGCTAGCTCAAGAAGAAGCTAGACGCTTAGGACATAATTTTGTTGGGACCGAACAAATTCTTTTAGGATTGATAGGAGAAGGTACAGGTATAGCTGCTCAAGTATTAAAGTCGATGAATGTAAATTTAAAAGATGCTCGTATCGAAGTTGAAAAAATTATCGGACGAGGATCAGGATTTGTTGCAGTAGAAATTCCATTTACACCAAGAGCTAAACGAGTTTTAGAATTATCTCTAGAAGAAGCTAGACAATTAGGACATAACTATATAGGTACTGAGCATTTATTGATGGGATTAGTAAGGGAAGGAGAAGGTGTCGCTGCACGTGTCTTAGAAAATTTAGCAGTTGAGGTTTCTTCTATTCGTGCAGAAGTAATTCAAATGTTAGGTGATAATGCTGAAGCAAATGCAAATGGTAATAATAATATTCAGACTCGTAGTAAAACACCTACTTTAGAAGAGTTTGGTTCTAATTTAACAGACTTAGCTATAGAAGGTATTTTAGATCCTGTAGTTGGAAGACAAAAAGAAATAGAGCGAGTGATTCAGATCCTAGGAAGACGAACAAAAAATAATCCCGTTTTAATAGGTGAACCTGGCGTAGGAAAAACTGCTATTGCAGAAGGTTTAGCTCAAAGAATAGCTAATCGAGATGTACCTTCTATTTTAGAAGACAAACTTGTTATTACTTTAGATGTAGGCTTATTAGTTGCAGGAACAAAATATCGGGGTGAGTTTGAAGAAAGATTAAAAAGAATCATGGATGAAATTAAATCTGCTGATAATGTGATTTTAGTAATTGACGAAGTACATACACTAATTGGAGCTGGAGCTGCTGAAGGTGCTATTGATGCGGCTAATTTATTAAAACCGGCCCTTGCTCGAGGGGATTTACAATGTATTGGTGCTACAACATTAGAAGAATATCGTAAGCACATTGAAAAAGATGCGGCATTAGAAAGACGCTTCCAGCCTGTTATGGTAGGTGAACCAAGTGTCGAAGAAACTATTGAAATTTTATTTGGTTTGCGTGATAGATATGAAAAACACCACCAATTAAAAATGTCAGATGGTGCATTGGCTGCTGCTGCTAAATATGCTCATCAGTATATTTCAGATAGATTTTTACCTGATAAAGCTATTGATCTAATAGATGAAGCAGGGTCTAGAGTACGCCTTTTGAATTCACAGTTACCTCCTGCAGCTCGTGAATTAGATAAAGAGTTAAGAACTGTTCTAAAAAGTAAAGATGAAGCTATAAGAGCTCAAAAATATGAAAAAGCAGAACAGTATAGAGCTCGTGAGATGGAAATAAAAGCTCAAATTGCTGCTATTGCGCAAAGTAAAAAAACTGAACCAGATCTGAATATTGAAGATCCAATTGTAACAGAAGAAGATATTGCTGAGATAGTTGCTTTCTGGACTGGTATTCCGGTAACAAAATTGACAAAAAGCGAGTCTGAAAAATTACTTCATATGGAAGAAACCTTGCATGGGCGTATTGTAGGTCAAGATGAAGCGGTTGTTGCAGTTTCAAGAGCAATTAGGCGTGCTAGAGTTGGTCTAAAAAATCCTGGAAGACCCATAGCAAGTTTTATTTTTTCAGGTCCGACGGGTGTAGGTAAGACAGAACTCACTAAAGCTTTAGCATCCTATTTCTTTGGTGCCGAAGAAGCGATGGTTCGCTTAGATATGTCTGAGTATATGGAGCGGCATACCGTTTCTAAATTGATTGGTTCACCACCAGGATACGTAGGATATAGTGAAGGTGGCTATCTAACTGAAGCAGTACGTAAGCGTCCATATACAGTTATTTTATTTGATGAAATAGAAAAAGCTCATCCAGATATTTTTAATTTACTCTTACAAATTTTAGAAGATGGAAGATTAACTGACGCTAAAGGCCGTACAATAGATTTTAAAAATACTTTATTGATTATGACTTCTAATATTGGTTCAAAAGTAATTGAAAAAGGCGGAGGTGGTTTAGGATTTGATTTAGGTGAATCCCAAGTAGAGTCACAATATACTCGTATTCGTACATTAGTTAACGAAGAACTAAAACAATATTTTCGACCTGAATTTTTAAATCGTTTAGATGAAATCATTGTTTTTCGTCAGTTAACTAAGGATGAAGTTAGAGAGATAGCGGATATGATGTTAAAAGAAGTATTTGAAAGAATTAAACAGCAAGAGATTCAATTAGATGTAACAGAAAGATTTAAAAATCGATTAGTCGACGAAGGATATAATCCTAGTTATGGTGCTCGACCATTACGTAGGGCAGTCATGAGATTACTGGAAGATAGTTTAGCTGAAGAAGTTTTATCGGGAAAGATTAAAGCCGGTGATAGTGCGGTTGTAGACGTGACCGATGATGGAGAAGTTATTGTGTTATTAGGACAAAAACTAGAACTATTGCAATCATAAAATACTCAGACAGAAGTTCTCTATAGAGAACTTCTGTCTGAGTATTTTATTTTGTATTGCCAAGAACCAGGTTTGAACTGGTGACACGAGGATTTTCAATCCACTGCTCTACCAACTGAGCTATCTCGGCGCGGCTGTGCTTGTCCACTGCGATCATACCATATAAATAATATATTTGCAATGTTCTATATTTTATCAAATCTGTTCTCAAAAGCTGCAAGTTCTGTATTGAAATTAAGTTCCGCAGTCCCTATAGGTCCATTTCGATGTTTAGCTATAATAATTTCGGTAATGTTATTTGTATTTTTATTGTAATAAGCTTCTCTATATAATAATAGAACTAAATCAGCATCTTGTTCTATGGAATTGTGCAATATTAATCCATTGTTAATTGTAAAACTAGTTAACTCACTGATTTCTTTATCATATACTATTTCTTTTAATGATAAATAAATTTTATTAATCAAATCAAGCAAAAAAATATATGTATTTTTTTGCTGGAGAATAAATTGAATGGAATTAAAATATTTAATTCTATCATTTTTTTTCCATCTATTATATATTAATAAAATATGATTATGTGTACTATAAATTACTTCAGAATATATATTTTGAAGGGAATAATTATACTGCTTAGTCTTAAGTTTAATATGATTATTTTGAAACTTGGTATTTGTGATAATAGGTAAGCTTACGTTTTTTAACTTTAAGTTAGATATTAAGTTGTTGTATTTTTTTAAAATTATAATACTTTGACCATTGATACATCCACTTTCTCTTAGGTCAGACAATAATGGCTTTTTATTTACTCTATTTTCTACGTTTCTATTTAACTGTGATAAAACTATTACTGGAATATGCATATCTCTGGCTAATATTTTTAAAGTTCTAGTAATAAATGATAGTTCTTCAGTTCTTGAGGAAGATAGTATATCGTCGGATTGTATTAATTGTAAATAATCAATCATTATTAAACCAATTGTATTATTATTTTGTTTTAAAGATTTTGCTTTTGAATTTAAATGTGAAATAGATAAGTTTGCTGTATCATCAATATAATTAATACTATTAATTATTTTAGTACTTATGTTTTGGACTTTTACCCATTCAACCTGGTTTATATCTCCAGAAATGAGCCGTTTTAAAGAAATTTTTGATGCAATAGAAATTAATTTATAAAGTATTTGTTCTTTAGAAGTTTCCAGACTGAAAATACCGATTTTGATATTTGTTGAATTGATAATATTAATTATAACACTCAAGCCAAAAGATGTTTTGCCCATTGATGGTCTACCAGCTACAATAATTAAATCATTATTTTTAAATCCATCAATTATATTATCTATTTTTTGAAAACCACACTTCAGTCCTTTCTCCTGAACAGCTATGTTTTGAGATTTTATATCTAATAAAAAATTTGTTAGTAAATTCTTTATTCCTATTGAATTTTTTCTTTCTAGTGTATTACTAATTTCATGTAAATATTTATCCGCTTTAAAACAAATAACAGTTTTTGATATAGATGCTAGATGTGCTAATTGTATAATATAATATCCATATTGAATTAATAATCTGCGAAAGTATTTATCTTGTACAATTCTTATATAATAGTTAATAGTTATATGATTTACTGATTTAGGTGTGAAAATTTGAGCTTGTTTAATTAAATTTAAAATTTTTTTCATACCTCCAGCTTCATAAAGAAGATTCATTTCCCATAAAGTATTTATTAATGTAATTGAATCAATATATTTATGGTCGGCATAAACTTGTAGCATTGTCCTATATATTAATTGATGTGTTTCAATGGCAAAAGATTCAATATTTAATTCAATTATAGTCAATGTAATAATACTAGGATTAATAAGAACGCCACCTAATAAAATTTCTTCTGCTAAGTTGTGCTGAGGAGGTAATTGGATATGATATTTTTTCATCTAGCTCAATATTAAATATTTAATGACTTCTATACTATTATAATTTTCATTAATAATTTATTCTTACTGGTCGTTGTTCAAATTGACTTATTTTTCAGGTAAAACTTGTACTTCTAAATGTGCTATTATGTCTTCGCACAGATTTACTTTAAATAGATAGTTACCAATATTTTTAATAATAGGTAATATAACTTGGTTTTTGTGTATATTTTTCCCGGTATTATCTAAAATAGATTTGCATATATCTTTTTCTGATACACTACCAAATATTTGTCCTGTTTTATTAAATACTTTTTTGATTGTAAATTTATAAATTGTTTCCAGTATAGCTTTTAATTCCAAAGCTTTTATTTGCTCTTCCTGTTTTAACAAAAAATGTTTTTCTTGTGATGCTTTAATTTGTTTAAGTGTTACGGATGTAATTCTAGATGCTTTATTTTCAGGTAATAAATAATTTCTTGCATATCCCATAGAGACTCTTATCTTATCACCATCTTTTCCTAAGTGTTCAATTTTTTCATTTAAGATTAGTTCAATATATTTTTTAGTCATATTGTTATTTATATAAAAAGTTATAATAATTATATTATATACAATCTACATGAATTATGATAGCATTGTATATTGCAGTAATAATCTTAATCTGGTCTCTGAATTGAGAAGTGTATTTTAGTTGGTGGGAAGATGGCTGAGTGGCTTAAAGCATAGCATTGGAAATGCTGTTTAGAATGTTCTAACGAGGGTTCGAATCCCTCTCTTTCCGTTAAGTATCTAATAATGTGCAATCAAGCTAATCTATAAAAAAAAATTGAATATTAGGGAGTGTCTAATATCAGCTTTTATTAAGATACTAGATGCTGCTTGTGATCTAATTTGATTATTGCAATAAATAATAAGCTTTTTGCCTGCAGTAGCTTTTCGAAGCTTCTGAATATTGTTTATTTTTTTTAGTTTTTTTAAAGGAATATTTATGGCTGTATGTAAATGTTTGATTTGATATTCAATTGCATTACGCACATCAATAAGGTATACTTTTTCCGTATTATTTGTCTGGATTTTTTGTAATTCATTGATAGAAATAAAGTTTGTCTTTGTATGATAGGTACTTATATTATTTGAGTTTTTCATGAATTTCAAATTTAAATAGTGATTGGAATTCTTGATTGATAAGTTTTTAAAAGATATTTTTATAGCATTGTAAGCAAGTAAATATCCACTTAGACTAACTTTTATACCAGTTATTATTTTTAAGGTTTCTGTTGCTTGAAGAATTCCAATTAGACCAGGTATAACTCCTAATACCCCTCCTGTATCGCATCTATAAACAATATTACTTTTAAGTACAGGAGACATATCTTTATAGTTCGGTCCTCCTTTATAATTAAACACACTAATTTGTCCTTCAAACTCAAAAATAGCACCATAAACGTGAATTTTATGCAGTATTCTGCATGTATCACTAATAATATATCTGATTTTAAAGTTATCTGTACAATCCATGACTATATCATAAGGTTGAATGATTTTATAGCTATTTAACTCCGTTAACCGTAACTTATATGTTTGTATATTACATTCAGGATTTATTTGTTGTAATTGGTTTTTAGCAGAACTTACTTTAAATTTACCTAACATAAAAGTATTATAAATAACTTGTCTGTGAAGATTTGATATTTCTATAATATCACTATCTACTAATCCTATTTGTCCTATCCCAGATGCACCTAAATATAAAAGGGCAGTTGACGCTAAGCCACCAGCTCCAATAAAGAGTATTTTAGATTTTTTTAGTCGTTTTTGTCCTTCAATCTGTATTTGTGGCAATATAAGCTGTCTTGCAAATAATTGATATTCATTTAGATTAAGTTCTTTTTTATATTCGTTATTGTGATTCATTTCCTATTTATTTTAACTTCTTTTATAAAAATCATTTTTAACTTTATTTTTATGCAATTTTCAGTATTTCTTGTTTTTATTATATTCAAAGAGTATAATTGTATTAGGATAAGGCGGCGCCTTTAGTTCAGCTGGTAGAACGTAGGTTTCCAAAACCTAATGTCGAGGGTTCAAGTCCTTCAGGGCGTGTATATAGCAGATACAATATTTTATGGATTCGACATGTATCGTTGGCTTTATTATAAAATAACTTCTTGATATTTTTTTATTCCATACGATACAATATTGATAATCTTAGTTAAAATTAACACTTGATATCTATTTAGTTAACTTCCTATTATGGTTAATAATTAATTAGACTAGTTACAATTTATTCTTAATAAATAAAATATGCCTAAAAAAATAATTGCTATTATTAAATTAGCTCTTAATGCTGGTAAAGCAACTCCAGCACCACCAATTGGTCCTGCTTTAGGTCAGCATGGTGTGAATATTGTAATGTTTTGTAAGGATTATAACTCAAGAACTGAAGATAAAAAAGGTTTAGTTATTCCAGTTGAAATTTCTGTTTATGAAGATCGTAGTTTTTCATTTATATTGAAAACACCACCAGCTTCTGTTTTACTAGCAAAAGCTGCAGGTATTTTGAAAGGTTCAGGTGAACCAAACACTAATATTGTTGGTTCTATTTCTGAACAACAACTTTTAGAAATAGCTCAAGTTAAGTTAGAAGACTTAAATACTCAAAACTTACAACAAGCAGTAAAAATAATTACAGGTACAGCTAAGAATATGGGTATTTCTATTGCTATTGACTAAAACTAAATAATGTATATATTAAATTAAAATATGAGTAAAGTATCTCGCAGATTTCAATTTGCATCTACACAAGTAGAAAAAAAATTATATAATTATATTGAAGCAATTTCTTTATTAAAAAAGATTGCTTCTGCTAAATTCACTGAAACTGTTGAAGCGCATATTGTATTAGGTTTAGATCCTAAATATGCTGATCAGCAATTAAGATCCACAGTAATTTTACCCAAGGGAATAGGAAAAAATATTAAAGTAGTTGTTATTGCTCAGGGTGACAATCTTGCAGAAGCTTTGCTATTTGGTGCTGATATAGTTGGTTCAGAGGATATTATTGATCAGATTTCACAAGGATTTCTAGATTTTGATAAATTAATAGCTACTCCAGATATGATGCCTTCTATTGCTAAGTTAGGACGTATTTTAGGACCAAGAGGTTTAATGCCTTCACCTAAAGCAGGTACAGTGACTGTAAATGTAGGTCAAGCGGTTAAGGAATTTAAATTAGGTAAAGTTGAATATAAAATTGATAAAACTGGTATTTTACACGTACCTTTTGGTAGAGTGAATTTTTCTGTTGATGATTTAGCCTTAAATTTGTGTACACTTCAAGAATCTATTAATAAAAATAGACCATCAGGTTCTAAGGGTAAGTATTTGAAAACTTTAAATATTTGTAGTACTATGGGACCAGCTATACAAATTGATATTAGCAGTCTTAATATACAGAATATTTAAAAAAATAACTTTATCTATTGTGTATTCCAATAAAGGTTTATTTTATTTATTAGTTTTTTGGAATATAAACAACATCTTTCATATCAAATGAGTAATAAAATTTCGAGTATTATAGAAGAATTAAAATCTTTAACACTTTTAGAAGCTGCTAAATTAGTTAAAGAAATAGAACAAACTTTTGATGTAAATGCTTCAATGTCTTCTTCTGGTAATCCTGTTATTTCTGATGGTAATGCTCAATCATCCATAACTGAAGTTGAGGAAAAAACAGAATTTGATGTAATTTTAGTAGAAGTACCAGCTCCAAAGAAAATAGCTATTCTAAAAGTTGTACGTGCTTTAACCGGCTTGGGTCTTAAAGAAGCTAAAGATTTAGTGGAGTCAGCTCCGAAATTATTAAAAGAAGCTACTTCTAAAGATGATTCAGAGCAAATGAAAAATAAGCTAGAAGAAGCAGGAGCTAAGATAGAGATTAAATAATTAAAATCTTTAAATGTGAGCTAATAACAATATTCCACATTTAAAGATTTTAATTATTTAATTATTATTTAAAACAAACCGAGATTAATTGCCTTAGACAAAGGCATTGTTGCACCTATTCCTAACCAAATACTAGTAATAGTACCAAGTAAAAATACTGTAGTTGCAATTGGACGACGAAATGGATTTTGAAATTTATTAATATTTTCAATAAAAGGAATTAAAATTAAACCAGCAGGTACAGCAGCCATTGATAATACACCAATTAATTTATTAGGAATTACCCTTAACAAATTAAATGTAGGAAAAAAATACCATTCAGGTAAAATTTCTAAGGGTGTAGCAAAAGGATCAGCTTTTTCTCCTATTGCAGAAGGTTCCAGTACTGACAATCCTACTATACATCCAATGGTACCTAGTATTACAACTGGAAACATATATAACAGATCATTGGGCCAGGCAGGCTCTCCATAATATTGATGTCCCATCCCTTTAGCTAGTTTAGCTCGTAAACTTGGATCAGTTAAATCTGGTTTTTTAATAATTGACATTGCTTATACTCCTATGTATTTTTTACTATTGTTCTTTCTTTATAGGGGACCAGAGATACCTTGTTTTCTGATCATTAAAAAATGCATTAACATAAATATAGCAGTTAAAAGAGGCAAAACAAAAGTATGTAAGCTATAAAATCTTGTTAATGTACCTTGTCCTACACTTACTCCTCCACGTAATAATTCGACTATGTTGTCTCCTACTATAGGGATAGCTTCCGGTACACCCGTGACAATCTTGACTGCCCAGTATCCTATCTGGTCCCATGGTAAAGAATATCCAGTTACTCCAAAAGATACTGTTAATACTGCTAGTATAACTCCAGTTATCCATGTTAGCTCTCTTGGTTTCTTGAATCCACCTGTTAGGTATACTCTATAAACATGTAGGTTTAGCATTAATACCATCATACTCGCTGACCAGCGATGGATAGATCTAATTAGCCATCCATAATTTACGTCAGTCATAATATACTCTACTGAAGAAAAAGCTTCTGTGACAGTTGGTCTATAGTAAAAAGTCATTGCAAAACCACTTGCTACTTGAATCAAGAAAGAAGTAAATACAATACCTCCAATGCAATAAAAAATATTAACATGTGGCGGAATATATTTACTGGTAATGTTATCAGCAATAGCTTGAATTTCTAAACGTTCTTCAAACCAATCATAAATTTTCCCCATATTAGAGATTCAGTAATAGCAATGAAATATTTTACATATAGACTATTTTTAATCAATTTTTTTCTAATATTCTAGCATATTTATATTCATACAGTTAAGTTTTTAACTTGGCTCATATTTATATGAACTTAATTTTATTAAATTTAAAATTATTATTTGATTATTATTATAGACGATTAGTTTTTTCTTTTGTAGGTGATTTATTATTTGGCCAATAGTATTTCTATTACTACCTATTATGATAGCAATTGTGTAGTACGACAATGTTAGGTTAATATATATTTGTTTACTATTAGTAATACCAAATGTTTCACTAAGAACTAATAATAAATGGATAAGTCTATTTTTTATATTTTTATGAACTAATATTTCTATCATAGTTTGATATTTAATCCATGTTTTTTTATATTGAATACCAATCATTTCTTGAAAAAAGAAAGCATGATTGCTATTAATACTGACAATATATGTTTCAGAAATAGCTTGAACTTGATAAAAATAATTAGGTAATGAAATATCGTCAAAATAAATTGATACTATATCTTGGGAAGTAAGAATACCGAGCGTTAGTATTTCTTGGTTCGTAAATACTTTACTTATAATTAAAGCACCTTCTAAAATTAAATAAAGATTTGTATTGTTGCTAATATGTATGATTAATGAATCTTCAGTATTTAGTTTATATATCTGACAAATTTTTAGACTCATCTTATTGTTAGTATATTCTTATATATACATTTCAAGTTATACTTATAGTACTATAATTATTTTGTATTTTTTATATTATGTCCAAGTATATACTATTAGTTGATGATGATAATAATATGAGAAAATCATTGTCATTTTATTTATCAGATCAAGGCTTTTTAGTAAAGTCTTTTAGAGATGTTAATAGTGCATTTTTATCTTTAAATGATAAAATCCCAGATATAATTATTTCAGATATTTTGATGCCCACAAATAATGGATATAATTTGATCAAATTGCTGAAAAAGAATTCTAAATACTCAACAATACTTTTTATTTTTTTAACTGCTAAAGGTATGACTCACGATCGAATTTTTGGTTATAATCTTGGTTGTCATGCATATTTAACTAAACCATTTGATCCTGAAGAACTAGTCTCAATAATGAGAAGTTTATTAACCAATTTTAAGCTTTTTAAAACAGGATGTAATGGTTCATTGCATAGAAATGACATGCTTAAATCTGTTTATTTTGATAAGTATAAATTGACTTATCGTGAAAAGACTATTCTTGAATTAGTATTGCAAGGAATGATGAATAAAGAGATTGCTTCAACACTTTCTTTAAGCTTAAGAAATGTAGAAAAATATGTCAGTAGGCTACTTGTGAAAACTAGTACTAGGAATAGAACAGAGTTAGTCAAACACTTTTTATCTCTAAGTTTTTATGTAGGTGAAGGCGAATGACGGGAATCGAACCCGCGAATAATGAAGTCACAATCCATTGCCTTAACCACTTGGCTACACCCGCCATCGTAGGATACTATGACCATAACAGGCTATCAGATTTTTTTGTAAATTTCAAGGTTTTATTTACTAGCTATGAAAAATAATTATATAACTATTCAAATTAATGGTGAACCATTTAATTGCCCTAATAATATGTCTATATATGATCTTATTTGTTATTTTGATATTAATTCAAAGTTAGTTTTAGTGGAGTATAATAAAGATATGATATATGATAATCAATTTATAGATATTCTATTGAAACAAAATGATAAATTAGAAATTATTACAATAGTAGGTGGAGGATAATTATTTATTTTTTTAAATAGCGTCTGGATACAGATAGTCTTCCCTGCTTAATGTCAATATGGATAATTTGTACTGCTATTACTTGACCAACAATAAAATTATTTGTTTTATTTACTTCTATTTCTGAAATATGTAAAAGTGCTGGAATATTATATATGCTTACAAACGCACCATAAGATTTAAGAGCTATTACTGTAGAATCTACAATAGTACCTACTTGTAATTTATATAAATATTTCTCTAACACGGCTGCTCGATTACTAAGAATTAATTGGTTGGACCGCTCATCTGCTACTAAACATTTGCACATAATTGTAGTATTTAACAAAGTATCTATTTTTGTTATGTAGCATAAATGTGATTTAGGTATAAAACCTTGTATGTTTTCTAGTTCAACTAATAGTCCTCCCTTATTAATTCCTGTTATGTTTGCCTGTGTTACTATATCTTCTGTATTTAATTGTCTAATTCGTGTCCAACTTCTTATATATAAAAGTCTTTTAGTTGAAAGAATAATAGTATTCTTTGGTAAATCTTGTGCAAGAATAAAAAATTCTTGAGCTAAGTTAACTTCTATGTCGGTCTGCTTCTGTACAAAAATGGAAATTTCTTCTTTAGGCAAATAAGCTGCTATGGGAGTTCCAATATCTACTAAATAGCCTTGTTTTTCTTTACTAAAAATAATACCGGTAATAACATCTCCCACTTGGATATTATAATTATATTTTTTTAATAATTCAGCCAAATTTTTATGAGTGAACGACATACTTCCTATTTATTCTATTTACTGTTAATATTATTATATCTATAGAGTATGCATAGGTAGTTGCAAATTTGACAAGAAAATTTGAGGAAAGTCCGGACTCTAAATAAAATATAATAGCTTAGTAAAACTTAGTATAGGTGACTATGAGGAAAGTGCCACAGAAATAAACCGCTAATATTTATTATAGTAAGGGTGCAAAGGTGTGGTAAAAGCACACCAGAAATATTTTTAAGATATTTGCTTGGTAAACCCCTAAATGGAGCAAAGCATAGTATTATACTTTTTTATTTTATTGTTTTTATGCTTATTATAAATACTGCAGAAAGTTTTTTATTTACTTAAGATTAATAACTACCCTTTTAAATGACTTAGCTCTAAAAGAACAAAATCCGGCTTATGATTTACTCTATAGATATAAATTATCTCTAATTTATAAATATTTTTTTATCGTATGCTCAATTTTTTTATTTAGGTTTTCCACCATTGCATTTGTTAAAGTATTGATCTTTGACCTATATTTTAGTCGAAAACCTAAGTGATGAATTGTTTCACTTTTTTTTCTAATAGTATAAGAATCAAATATAGTGATAGATTCGACTAATGGATCTAGCTTATTATTTATCTTATATAGCAGTGTTTGTACTTCCACATGGTTAGTTGTTGATAAAGTTATATCTCGCATAATGTAAGGATATTTTGAATAACTCTTAAAATAATAATCATATTTATTTTTTGTACTTATTAAATGATAGAGTTCAAGTTCGAAACCATAGGTATATTCAGGAATATTAAATTTTTTACATATTCTTAAGTCTAATTGACCAAAAAGTCCTATAGGTTGTTTGTCTTTGTACAAAACTGCTAAACGATTTGGATGAAAAATATGCTTAATTCGATGATATAAATCATAATCTTGAAATGGTTTGTTCCATCGAATATAGATTTGTAATCTCTCAAATAATTCTTCTAAGTCACCTTTAGCCTGGAACCATGTAAGTACGGCTGGTTTTTGTGACCATTCAGATCTATAGTATTCTTTTCCTCCCATTATTCCAGCTATATTAATACTTTCTGAATAAGTCTTATGAAATTTTTTAAATACTTTTCCTAATTCAAAAGCTTCTATAGGCTCATTGTCTTGTTTAATATTATTGTAGTTAGCTTCAATTAAGTTATTTATTATATTATCTCTTAAATATTTGTAATCCTCAATCAAGGGATTATATAATCTTAGATGATTTATTTCTCTTTTGACAAGGGAATAATGTATGGTTTCAGTGAGTCCAATGCTTCTTAATATTTCTTTAATTTGATTTATTTTTAAATATTCATTATTTTTTATGCCTGTCTTGCAATAGTAAGGGGTTTTATCTATACATTTATCAAAGCCATAAATCCGTCCTATTTCTCCTATTAAGTCTACTACTCTTATTAAATCTTGTGATCTATAAGATGGGATTTCTACTTTCCAATTGTTAACTTGATCCTCTACTTGGCAATTTAAATAATTTAAAATTTCTGTAATTTCTTTGTCAGGAATTTCTTGTCTCATTTCAGGCATATTTATTGTTGTTTTCAAGGTAAAGCCTAAAATATTATTAATATAACTTTTTTTAATGTAAAAGGGTTTATATTTGATGGTAGGATTGGTTAAGTATCGTATCTCTTTAACTTTTCCTCCGCATATATAGCTGATTAGCAAAATAGTTTCACTATAAGCATGTAATAAATCACAAGACTTTTTTTGTTTAGTTGTGGAAATTGAGTTATTTGATATGTGTCTTGGTAGCTGAAAAATTTCTTTACTTTTATCATAGGAATTAGTTGAAATACGTGCACACAAAATTATACTTTTGGTGTATTTATCTATATAAGCAGATCTTTTAAAATCTGATTCAAATATTATATTATTTTGCTTACTATTTTTTGTATTTTGTATGCTATTTTTATAATTAATTTTATCTTTATCAAGTATTTTTAAAGATAGCCCCCATTTGATTTCTATTAAATTAATTATATCTGTAATGTTATTTTGACTTTTTATACCATAGCACTCAAGTTTATACTGTAACCATGTAGGCGAATCACCTATAGTAATATTTGTTAGATAACCATGCAAATAATTATAATAACAAGATTTACTGTCATCTATTATAATTTTTTCATGCTTAATATTTAAATGTTTTTGATTGTTAATTCTACGGATAGGGTGTTTTATTATTGCAGATATTTCACGTGTTATACCTATTAGATTTAAAGTGTCTAATCTATTAGCACTAGTGTTAATATGCAATATGTTATCTTTTGTAGAATTTACTATTATATTTTCGACTTCAAATCCTGCAAGAGTTAATTGGCTTGCTAACTCTTGAGGTTTCATGTTCTTTAAATCTATTAATTCACTAAGCCATTTCCAGGAAATATTCATGTTTTACATATATGCTTATTTGATAGTATTAAATTAAAGTTTCATTATACCATGAGTAACATTTTACTTTAATAGTATTGAAATACCTTGTTTTAACTCCATTATTTATTTGCTTTTTTAAATGCTAAGTTATTGTCATTTGCATATCTTTCCATAAATCGCATAAATCTATCCCAGCTTTCAGGATTTTTAATAACATAAACTGATTCGATCGCTTGTGGTTTTCCATTAATAAATTTAGCATTTACATCTCTAGTTACTAGTTCTCCTTCTTCATCTAGTAAATACATTCCTGTTATATCCCCTTGTTTTTCCATGCTGACTTCAAGAATTTGTGGATTAATAAAGCGAAATGTTGCAGTTCCAGTACTACCATCTCTCGATCTTGTTAATTGTATGTCTGGTATAACTGTTTCATCTATACCTTTAATAAATTGAATCACTGCCATATTTAATTATTTTTTTAAATTGTATGTAATTAAGTAAAGAACTTCTAAATATACTTAATAAATTCTTTAAGCTTGTTATTAATAAATAAATATTAAAGCATTTTTGGTTATAAAACTATATAATTAAAAATTATTCTGGGGTGGGAGGATTCGAACCTGCGAGTGGCGGAGTCAAAGTCCGCTGCCTTACCGCTTGGCGACACCCCAATTTAGATGACTAGTGGAACTAGTATGAAACTATTTAGAACTGATGTCAACTATTCTGACTAGAATAAAAAATTTAATTGATTGTATTTCTAATGATATTTCTGTTTTATATTCTTTAAGTTATCTAAGAAATCTTTAATGTGATAACTTTCTTGTTGGTACTCTTGGAGCCATTTTATAGTTATACTATTGTTTTCTACTTCATAAGAACTAATTAATAAGCACATAATAGCTCTTTTTTTATTAGCCCTTTTTAATTGTTTTTGAAAGTTACTATTAGTAAAATCAATTTCAAATTTAATTTGATATTTTTGTAAGATAGGTATTATTTGCAATATGTACTTTTTTGCTTCGTATCCTTCAGTTGCTATATAGTAGTACAAAGGCTGTGACTGAATTTTAATCTGATCTTTTGCAATTAGAAGTAGTCTTTCTATTCCTATAGCCCAACCGACGGCTGGAATTTGAGGTCCCCCTATTTGTTCTATTAAATTATCATATCTTCCTCCTCCACAAATTGTATCTTGTGTCCCTTGTAATGGACTTTTAATTTCAAATGCTGTTTTATTGTAATAGTCTAATCCTCGCACAATTTTTGTATTGATTGTATATTGAATTCGCAAGCTTTCTAAGTAATCTGTGACTTCTTCAAAGTGTTCTAGCGTACTTTTTTCTAGATAATTAATTAATTTAGGTGCATAATTTAATATTTCTTGAGTTTTTTGACTTTTACTATCTAAGATCCTAATAGTATTGTTAAATAAACGAGTTTGTGATTCTTGATCTAAATCATCTATATATGGAATTAAATACTTTTGTAAATCTAGTTTATATCTACTTCTATCTTTAATTGACCCAATTGAATTAATTTCAATACTATAGTCAGTACATTGCAGTTTATTTAAAAAATATTGTGCTAAGTAAATTGTTTCAGCATCTGCCATTGCATTGTAGCTACCAATACATTCAATTCCTAGTTGATGAAATTGTCTTTGTCTACCATGTTGAGGTCTTTCATATCTAAACATAGGTGCTAAATACCATAATCTCTGTATTTGATGATTATTGCATAAATTGTGTTCTATGACAGCCCTGGCAATACTTGCTGTTCCTTCGGGTCTCAGAGTTAAATCCCTATTGCCTCTATCTTTAAATGTATACATTTCTTTATTAATAATATCTGTATTTTCTCCTATGCTTCGATTAAATAAAGCTGTGTTTTCAAGTAAAGGTGTGCGAATCTCTTGATAACTAGCTATTTCAAAAGTTTCTATTGCTGCTAAATAAATATATTGCCAATACTTTATTTCTTCTGGTAAAATGTCGTGCATACCTCTGATGGATTGCATGAGTTAGTGTCCTTTGTATTGTATAGTGTATGATATTTGAAATTCTTTTGGACCTTCACTATTTTTATAATTGCATCCTTAAAACTAATAACTAAGCTAAAATTTTAGATACAGATCAGCAAAATTTTAAGATTGTTTTCAATATATAAATATTGAATTTTATATTTTATGTATTGTCTATAAACTTAAATCACAATCTGTTTTATTTAATGGATGTTGTTTTATTTATTAATATTTATATACTCTTCTAAGATAATAAAGATAGAAATTAGTTGTATAATACATATTTTGCTGTAATAATGAAAGAATTTATATCTATAGAACTTTACGAGTGCAAAGCAATTTTCAATAGAAAAAAACTTGTATTTGCCACCACATTCATTAAATGTAAATATACTTAAAATTGAGACGTAATATATATTTTTTTATCTTTAAACATAGCAATACAAGTACCTAAAGTATATAATCTAGGCATTGAAACACATTGTTATTTATCGGGCTAGGAGGGACTCGAACCCCCGACACCATAGTTCGTAGCCATGTGCTCTAATCCACTGAGCTACAAGCCCCTACTACGGTCCATATTACCACAATATATTGAATTTTAGAAAAAAATCTGATTTTTTAATTAGTTGTATTAATTAACAAATATGATATATTGTAATAAAAGTCTATATACTTATTTTATATGAAATAAGGTTGAATTTTATTACTTTTACTCAATGTTTAAGTTTTAATTTCTATATTAAAGAGGTAAATATTATTATGAGCAAACAAATTTTATATCAAGATAATGCTAGGAAAGCCTTAGCGGTAGGAATGGATATATTATCTGAAGCTATTTCAGTAACTCTAGGACCGAAGGGAAGAAATGTGGTTTTGGAAAGAAAATTTGGTGCTCCTCAAATAGTCAATGATGGAGTTACAATTGCAAAGGAGATTGAGCTAGAAAGTCATTTAGAAAATACTGGAGTTGCATTAATTAGACAAGCTGCATCTAAAACTAATGACGTCGCTGGTGATGGAACTACTACTGCTACTGTTTTAGCACATGCAATTGTAAAGCAAGGTATGCGTAATGTAGCTGCAGGTGCTAATCCAATGGAAATTAAAAAAGGTATTGAAAAAGCTACTAGATTTATAGTTAGTAAAATTGCTGAGTATTCTCGTCCTGTGAAAAATACTTGGGATATAGCGCAAGTGGCTTCTATTTCTGCTGGTAATGATTTCAGTATTGGTACAATGATTTCAAATGCAATAGAGAAAGTTGGCAGGGAAGGTATTATTTCTCTAGAAGAAGGTAAATCTATATCAACTGAATTAGAAATTACAGAAGGTATGCGTTTTGAAAAAGGCTTTATTTCACCTTACTTTATTACTGATTCTGTTAAGATGGAAGTTATTCAAGATAATCCATATATTTTATTAACAGATAAAAAAATTACTTTAGTTCAACAAGAATTAGTTCCTATTTTAGAACAAGTAGCAAAAACAGGCCGTCCTTTACTAATCATTGCTGAAGATATTGAAAAAGAAGCTTTAGCTACAATTATTGTTAATAAATTAAGAGGTATCATTAATGTAGTAGCAGTGCGTGCACCTGGTTTTGGAGATCGTCGTAAAGCTTTATTAGAAGATATTGGTATTTTAACATCAGGCATAGTGATTTCAGAAGATATAGGTCTAAGTCTAGAAAATATTGACTTAAATATGTTAGGTCAAGCTCGTAGAATTACCGTTACAAAAGATTCGACTGTAATTATTTCTGATGATAATCAAGAGAAAATTACAGCTCGCTGTGAACAAATTAGAAGACAAATAGAAGTTAGTTCTAATAGCTATGAACGCGAAAAATTACAAGAAAGATTAGCTAAATTATCGGGTGGTGTTGCAATTATTAAAGTTGGCGCAGCGACTGAAACTGAAATGAAAAATAAAAAGTTGCGGTTAGAAGATGCTATCAATGCAACTCGTGCAGCTATAGAAGAAGGTATTGTGCCTGGTGGGGGAGCTACATTAGTTCACCTAGCACAAGATTTACTAAAATGGTCTCAAGATAATTTAAATGAAGATCAACTTGCAGGGGCCTTGATCGTACAAAAAGCTCTTGTGTTTCCTTTGAAAAGAATTGTACAAAATTCTGGCGCTAATGGAGCTGTTATCATAAAAAAAGTTGCAGCTCAAAGTTTCAATATAGGTTATGATGTAAATACTGGGACACTAGTTAATATGTTTGAAGCAGGTATTGTTGACCCTGCTAAAGTGACTCGTTCTGCACTCCAAAATGCAACTTCTATTGCCTCTATGGTATTAACAACAGATTGTATTATTGTCGATGATTTAGAAGAAGATTCTCCAGATAAATAAATGATAATGCTTATTTTCTTGGTATGTGTGAGAAAATGGTTGTATTTTTAAGAATTAAAAATAATAGTAGCATATATATACCTTGAGAAGAATTTATTTTGTATAAAATAAATAAGTAAATAAGTCCATTCTCTGATATTCTATTTGATGAATTATAATTTAGTTTTCCCAATAGGTACGGTCTCATAGACTTCCTATAATTAATTTCAAATCTTTTTAGATAGTTATTTATTTCTAGTCCATTTGATCTAGAAAGTTTATTGGAACCTATGTATTCTTGAAATATAAAGATAATACTCTTCTGAATATTTACACTCTTAAACATATGTAATATTTTTTGTAGAATAACCAAGCTTTTGTGATCATTAAAAAAAAATAATTGTTCTTTATACCTCATACAGTTTTTATTTCTTAGTTTAAATAGATCTATTATGTTATCTATGTGGGACATAAGAATTAAATCATCCAATACATATGGATCTAAAGATTCTATTGACGTTAAAAGAAGATCAAGATTTTTTTTTATAAAAATATTTGAAGACATTTGTTTAAGCGATGATTTATATCTAAACTATTTATTGTTTTATATCACTAGTATTGTTTTACTATTAAATAATTAGTTATTCAGCAATACTAACAACTTCCAGAAAAAATAAAATTTGGAAATTTTGCTTGTACTATTGGTAAAGAGCTTTTTTGTCCTTCTTCCTGCCAATAATTAATAATTTCTGTCGCTTGATTAAGTAAATGAATTTTATTGGTTTCAGAGATCCATGGTTTTGATTCTAATTCTGATTTTAAGTGTTCCCAAGCATCATTGCGAGGCCAGAAAAAATAAGGAGTTAAAGGACTAGTGCCTTTTCCTATAATTTGATCTATTGCAATGGCTATATTATTTTCTAGCCATAGAATTTTTAAAGTAAATTTAGGCAATTTAATGTCTCCGTTTATGAAATATGTATTAATTAGTTTTAATTTTTAATTGGAATGTTTTTACATATAGATTCAACTGTCTGACTTAATTGAGCTCCATTAGATTTATAGTATTCTATTCGTTTATTATTAACATAAATTTCATCTCTGAGTGGATTATAGAAACCTATTTCTTCAAGTGGTCTACCATCTCGCCGTTTCTTACTGTCTATTACTATTATTCTATAAGTTGGTTGCTGCTTTCTTCCATATTTTTTTAATCTAATTTTTAGCATAATTTTTTTATTAGTATTAACAATAATGTATATATCGCATTGTACCATATGTTATTGGACTTTTAATATGCTCTATCATTTAAATTAAATTTAGATGTTTTTAAGATATTGTTTCTAGTCTTATATTATTAAAAATAACCATCAAACATTGCAAAAAAATAATTCCTAGCATAGGTGACATATCCATTCCAAAAATCATAGGTATTGTACCTCTAAATAGACGTAAGTAAGGATCCGTTAATCTATTGAGTGAACAAAACGGTTCATTGTACCAATTTACAGTTGGAAACCATGCTAGTGATAGTTTTAATAAAAGTAATATTAAGTAAATTTCAGAAAAACTAGCTATAGATGTAAATATTAGATTGAAAGAATTTGTAACAAGGTTCATTGTGTTGTAATTAATATATGATTAGTTTGAAGATTTTTGATAAATATTAAATACTTAAAATACTACCGTAGTAATATTAATTTCTTTTTGTTTAATAATCTTCAGAATAGTTTACACTATAATTATTATTACCTCTTATAATTTTAGTTGTGTAAATATTTAAATTTATATATTTCTGGCTTATTTGTTGCAATGTATCTATCGAACAAAATATGCAAATAACTTGAACTTGTTTTATTGGAACTTTATTTAAAATACTTGAATTGAGTATTTTAAATATTATATCTGCATTTAAATTTTGTTGTATTATAAATATTTGTGAGTTGGATTTAAATAAATGTAACTTATTTGGTCTTATTATTTTCGGATCTTGATTATTTTTTACCAAATCTAGATCAAAAGGTAATATAATTGCTTTTGGTATTATATCATATATGTTTTTACTCAAGATATAAGATATATATATTTCACTGAGAATTATATAAGATATTTCTTTTGGTAATAAAGCTATTTCTGATATGAAGTTTAATTTATTAATATATAAATTTAATAGCTTAATAGATTTTCTTGTAGCTTCGTATAATAATGCAAAATATATCTGATTTAAAATGTTTCGTTTTTCTACTATGTTTATTTTCGTATTATAAATGTAGCTAATTAAGCTACTAATACTAGGGTGATTAATAGTATAAATATTTAAGTTCATAGTAATCGTGAAAATTATAGAGTAGTATTATCTTTTTATTCAAAATAAATTTTATTATCTTTATAACCATTAATAATGCAAAATTCAAAAAATATGTCGAGATACTGAATCTACTGTCTTCTTATTTTAATTTATTTCTTGATAATATAAATAAGTCTATATATTTTTATTTAATCATATAATGTGTAGCTAAATATGTATTATGGTAACTATACTTATAGATAACAATGGTACTCTTTGTGAATTTTTAACTTGTTGAAAAATTATTAAAACACCTACTTTTATAAAATAAAAGTAGGTGCTATTAATACTAATAATAAATGTATATATTATTAAACTTAATCTAAAGGTCTCATTGATAATACGGCTTCATTTTCTCTGTTGATCCCTTTTTCAAAACCAGCAGCAGCAGCTCTTGCTCTACCTGCATGCCATAGATGTCCAATAAATAAGAAGAATCCTAAGAAAAAATGTGATGTTGTTAGCCAGCTCCTAGGAGATACATAGTTTACTGAATTAATTTCAGTTGCGACCCCTCCTACTGAGTTTAAAGATCCTAACGGTGCATGAGTCATGTATTCTGCAGCACGCCTTTCCTGCCAAGGTTGAATATCATTTTTAATTTTATTAAGATCAAGCCCATTAGGACCTCGCAATGGTTCTACCCAAGGTGCTCGAAGGTCCCAAAATCTCATTGTTTCACCACCAAAAATAATTTCACCACTAGGAGATCTCATTAAGTATTTTCCTAGTCCTGTCGGTCCTTGTGCGGATGCTACATTAGCACCTAATCTTTGGTCTCTCACTAAAAATGTAAATGCTTGTGCTTGCGATGCTTCAGGACCTGTTGGTCCATAAAACTCACTTGGGTATGCAGTATTATTATACCATACAAAGTTGGATGCTGTTAATCCCATAATTGATAGTGCACCTAGACTATATGATAGATATGCTTCGCCAGACCATACGAATGCCCTTCTAGCCCATGCAAACGGCTTAGTTAGTATGTGCCAAATTCCGCCACTAATACATATTACTCCTAGCCACACGTGACCACCTATAATATCTTCCATATTGTTCACGCTAACTACCCAGCCATCTCCTCCAAATGGAGATTTAAGAATATATCCAAAAATTATTAATGGATTTAATGTAGGATTACTTATGAAACGTACATCACCTCCACCTGGTGCCCATGTATCGTATACTCCACCTACAAATAATGCCTTTATGACAAGTAAGAAAGATCCTATTCCCAATAGGATAAGATGTATTCCTAATATTGTAGTCATTTTATTTTTATCTCGCCAGTCATATCCAAAAAAAGGAAATGATTCCTCGAGTGTATCTGGGCCTATCAAAGCATGATATAATCCACCAAAGCCAAGTATAGCTGAAGAGATTAAATGCAATATACCTATCACAAAATAAGGATATATATTTGTTATCTCTCCGCCAGGACCAACTCCCCAACCTAGTGTTGCAAGGTGTGGTATTAATATAAATCCTTGTTCATATAGAGGTTTTTCTAGTACGAAATGGGCTACTTCAAATAATGTCATAGCTCCAGTCCAAAAAACCATTACTCCAGCATGTGCAACATGTGCACCTAATAGTTTTCCTGAGACATTAATTAGTCTTGCATTGCCTGACCACCATGCAAAACCTGTTGACTCGATGTCTCTTCCTCCAATTCCGATATTGCTATTAAAGGGCGTTTCCACGTGGTAAAACCTCCTCAGGGAATATAAAGTTTTCATGAGGTTGATCTTGAGCAGCCATCCATGAACGAATACCTTCGTTTAATAAGATATTCTTAGTGTAAAATGTTTCAAATTCAGGATCTTCAGCAGCCCTTAGTTCTTGGGATACAAAATCATATGCTCTTAAGTTCAGTGCTAATCCAACTATTCCAAATGCACTTGTCCACATTCCTGTAACAGGAACAAATAGCATAAAGAAATGAAGCCATCTTTTATTAGAAAAAGCAACTCCAAAAATTTGTGACCAAAAGCGGTTAGCCGTTACCATTGAGTAAGTTTCTTCTGATTGTGTAGGAGTAAATGCTCTAAATGTGTCAGCTGCATCACCATCTTCGAATAATGTATTTTGAACAGTTGCTCCGTGAATAGCGCAAAGTAATGCTCCTCCTAAGATCCCTGCTACACCCATCATATGAAAAGGGTTCAATGTCCAGTTATGAAATCCTTGCAGAAAAAGCAAAAACCTGAATATAGCAGCAACACCAAAACTTGGTGCGAAGAACCAGCTAGCTTGTCCCAAAGGATACATAAGAAATACAGATACAAATACAGCAATAGGTCCAGAAAATGCAATTGCATTATATGGACGAATGCCGACAAGTCTGGCAATTTCAAATTGTCTTAGACAAAATCCAATTAATCCAAACGCTCCATGTAATGCTATAAATGCCCATAGTCCACCTATCTGGCACCATCGAGTAAAATCTCCTTGTGCTTCTGGTCCCCACAATAGTAATAGTGAATGTCCCATACTGTTAGCTGGAGTGGATACAGCAGCTGTTAAAAAGTTACATCCTTCTAGGTATGAACTTGCTAATCCATGGGTGTACCAAGACGTGACAAAAGTTGTGCCAGTTAACCATCCTCCTACAGCTAAGTAAGAACATGGAAATAAGAGTAAACCTGACCAACCAACAAAAACAAAGCGATCTCTTTTCACCCAATCATCTACGAGGTCAAATCGACCACGTGTTTTTTCTTGTCCAATTGCTATGGTCATAAATCTAAAATCTCCAGAGCAAATCTTATAAGTAAATTATTTTTATTTTCTATATACTTTTCTTTGCAGTTGCGTACATTATAAATCTAATTTCTATTTTTTGTGCAAAAAGTAAAAGTTTATTTTATGTTGAGTTCTCTAAGTTGATATTCTTTTTTCTATTTTTGAAAATATTTATACCAGATAGTCAATAATAGATATTATATTATTTGTTTAGTTCAGTCGTTTTTTGAAATAAATATCCAGTACCTCTGGCCGTTAGTATAAGATCTGGATTACCAGGATCATCTTCTAATTTTGCTCGCAACCTGGAAATATGTACGTCTACCACTCTTGTGTCTACATGTCTTTCAGGTGTATAGCCCCATACATCTTGTAAAATAGATGCACGGGAGAAAGGATCACCCGCTTTGCTTACTAATAACTCAAGGAGACTAAATTCCATACCAGTGAGCCGGACTCTTTCATTATTTTTATATACCTGTCTTTTATTTGTATCTATTTTTAAAAAACCAATATGCATAATACCGGAACTCGGTATACCAGAGCTGATTGTAATTTTATCAACTCTGCGTAATACTGAACGTATTCTAGCTTCTAATTCTTTCGGAGAGAAAGGTTTAACTACATAGTCATCGGCTCCTAGTTCCAGACCAGTTATTCTATCGGAAACATCTCCTAGAGCTGTTAGCATAATAATTGGAACATCTGATTCTTTTCGTAGTTCTTGGCATACTCCATATCCATCTAATTTAGGCATCATTACATCTAAAATAACTAAACTAGGATATTCTTTACGGAATAAAATTAATGCTTCTTCTCCATCTGTTGCACTTACTACATCGTATCCAATGATAGATAATCGAGTTTCTAAAATTCTCCTTATGCTAGTTTCGTCATCAACTATAAGTATTTTTTCTTTGTGGCTGTTCAATGTATGTATTTTTCCTTGTCGTGGAAGATATAGGTATATTTTGTTATTAAAATATTTGAATTAGAAGAAAAAATTTATTCTTTAGCTAAAATTAAAATTTATTCCTTTGAAGTCTTATAAAGTCTTAAAGTTAATTATACATAAAATATGATTTTTCCTATGATCTTGAAGTATTTTATGGTGTTTTTTGATGGAGATAATAAGATCTCATAATAATTAAATATTAAAATTTAATTATAGCAATTTTTTATTACTCTCGATTAATATTAATTTTTTTATTTATAGAAAAAAGGTTGACAATTTAATAGGTCCCAGTGTACTATTATTCACATGAAGCAAACATATAGTTCTATATGCTCTTGGCTTTTAGATACACATATTCTGGACACCATGGAGAGTTTGATCCTGGCTCAGGATGAACGCTGGCGGTATGCCTAACACATGCAAGTCGAACGAAGATTTTATCTTAGTGGCGGACGGGTGAGTAACACGTGAGAATCTACCCTTGGGAGGGGAATAACAATTGGAAACGATTGCTAATGCCCCATAAGCTGAAAAGTAAAAAGATTTTTCGCCTGAGGATGAGCTCGCGCCTGATTAGCTAGTTGGTGAGATAAAAGCTCACCAAGGCAACGATCAGTAGCTGGTTTGAGAGGACGATCAGCCACACTGGGACTGAGACACGGCCCAGACTTCTACGGAAGGCAGCAGTGGGGAATTTTCCGCAATGGGCGCAAGCCTGACGGAGCAATACCGCGTGAGGGAAGAATGCCTGTGGGTTGTAAACCTCTTTTCTTGGGGAAGAAGTTCTGACGGTACCCAAAGAATAAGCATCGGCTAACTCCGTGCCAGCAGCCGCGGTAATACGGAGGATACAAGCGTTATCCGGAATCACTGGACGTAAAGCATCTGTAGGTGGCTTAAAAAACCCACTGTTAAATCTTAGGGCTTAACCCTAAACCAGCAGTGGAAACTCTTAGATTAGAGTATGGTAAGGGTAGAGGGAATTCCCAGTGTAGCGGTGAAATGCGTAGATATTGGGAAGAACACCAGAGGCGAAAGCGCTCTGCTAGGCCATTACTGACACTCAGAGACGAAAGCTAGGGGAGCAAATGGGATTAGATACCCCAGTAGTCCTAGCTGTAAACGATGGATACTAGATGTTGCGCGTATCGATCCGTGCAGTATCGTAGCTAACGCGTTAAGTATCCCGCCTGGGGAGTATGCTCGCAAGAGTGAAACTCAAAGGAATTGACGGGGGCCCGCACAAGCGGTGGAGCATGTGGTTTAATTCGATGCAACGCGAAGAACCTTACCAGGGCTTGACATGTCATGAATTTTTTTGAAAGAAAAAAGTCAACGCGAAGAACCTTACCAGGGCTTGACATGTCATGAATTTTTTTGAAAGAAAAAAGTGCCTTCGGGAACATGAACACAGGTGGTGCATGGCTGTCGTCAGCTCGTGTCGTGAGATGTTGGGTTAAGTCCCGCAACGAGCGCAACCCTTGTTTTTAGTTGCCATCATTAGGTTGGGCACTCTAAAGAAACTGCCGGTGACAAACCGGAGGAAGGTAAGGATGACGTCAAGTCAGCATGCCCCTTATGCCCTGGGCTACACACGTGCTACAATGGTCGTGACAAAGGGTTGCAAGCCTGCGAAGGCAAGCTAATCTCATAAACACGGCCTCAGTTCAGATTGTAGGCTGCAACTCGCCTACATGAAGATGGAATCGCTAGTAATCGCCGGTCAGCTACACGGCGGTGAATCCGTTCCCGGGCCTTGTACACACCGCCCGTCACACCATGGAAGCTGGCCACGCCCGAAGTCGTTACCCTAACCTTATGGAGGGGGGCGCCTAAGGCAGGGCTAGTGACTGGGGTGAAGTCGTAACAAGGTAGCCGTACTGGAAGGTGCGGCTGGATCACCTCCTTTTAGGGAATAAATATCCTAGATCGTTTTTTTATAAATTAAACATTTTTGTTGGGCTATTAGCTCAGTTGGTTAGAGCGCACCCCTGATAAGGGTGAGGTCCCCAGTTCAAGTCCGGGATAGCCCACCAAGGGGGTATAGCTCAGTTGGTAGAGCGCTGCCTTTGCAAGGCAGATGTCAGCGGTTCGAGCCCGCTTACCTCCAGAATATTTGATACAATACCAATTGTATTTTTGTGTAATCATTTTTACAGCTCAAGATAACTAGAGCTTACGGCGGATACCTTGGCATCCAGAAGCGATGAAGGGCGTGGTTACCAGCGAAATTTTTCGGGGAGCTGGAAACTAGCTTTGATCCGGAAGGTCCCGAATAAGGAAACTTTAAACTTTATATACTACTTGTTGAATATATAGACAGGAAAAAGCAAACTTGATGAACTGAAACATCTTAGTAACCAAAGGAAAAGAAAGCAAAAGCGATTCCCTAAGTAGCGGCGAGCGAAATGGGAACAGCCTAAACCATAGAACATGTTCTATGGGGTCGTGGGAAAGCAGTTACAAGACTAATGATAGTTAAACGAAATAGTTGGAATTCTATATCATAGAAGGTGATAATCCTGTAGTTGAAAACTAAAGTTACTTATGCTTAATCCCGAGTAGCATGGGACACGTGAAACCCCGTGTGAATCAGCGAGGACCACCTCGTAAGGCTAAATATTCCTGGATGACCGATAGTGCAACAGTACCGTGAGGGAAAGGTGAAAAGAACCCCGGGAGGGGAGTGAAATAGAACATGAAACCGTAAGCTTACAAGCAGTAGGAGGACGACTCAACGTCTGACTGCGTGCATGTTGAAGAATGAGCCGGCGACTTGTATGCAGTGGCAGGTTAAGGTAAAGAATACTGAAGCCATAGTGAAAGCGAGCTTGATAAGAGCGTTTGTCACTGTTTACAGACCCGAACCCGGATGATCTAGTCATGGCCAGGGTGAAGCTTAGGTAACACTAAGTGGAGGTCCGAACCGACTAATGTTGAAAAATTAGCGGATGAGCTGTGATTAGGGGTGAAATGCCAATCGAATCCGGAGCTAGCTGGTTCTCCCCGAAATGCGTTGAGGCGCAGCGGTTAATGCTTAAACTTAGGGGTAAAGCACTGTTTCGGTGCGGGCTGTGAAAACGGTACCAAATCGAGGCAAACTCTGAATACTAAGTGTGTAGTTAACCAGTGAGACAGTGGGGGATAAGCTTCATTGTCAAAAGGGAAACAGCCCAGACCACCAGCTAAGGCCCCTAAATATTTACTCAGTGGTAAAGGAAGTGGAAATGCATAGACAGCCAGGAGGTTTGCTTAGAAGCAGCAATCCTTTAAAGAGTGCGTAATAGCTCACTGGTCAAGTGATTCTGCGCCGAAAATGAATGGGACTAAGTACTTTGCCGAAGCTGTGGGATGTTTTACATCGGTAGGGGAGCGTTCTGTTGTAGATTGAAGCGTTAGTGCAAACGGACGTGGACAAAGCAGAAGTGAGAATGTCGGCTTAAGTAGCGAAAACATTGGTGGGAATCCAATGCCCCGAAAACCTAAGGGTTCCTCTGGAAGGTTCGTCCACGGAGGGTGAGTCAGGACCTAAAACGAGGCTGAAAAGCGTAGTTGATGGACAACGGGTTAATATTCCTGTACTATTTATTGTTGATAACAAGGGACGAAGAAGGCTAAATCAGCCGGATGTTGGTTACCGGTTCAAACTATCAAAGCTATGACGAATGGAGAAAACATTTGGAGCAAAGAAGTGAATACAAAGTACCAAGGTACTGAAGTGATTGATGTCATACTTCCTAGAAAAGCTTGATATATCTTAAACAGTAAATACCTGTACCCTAAGACAGGTAGGTAAGCAGAGTATACTAAGGGGCGCGAGATAACTCTCTCTAAGGAACTCGGCAAAATAGCCCCGTAACTTCGGAAGAAGGGGTACCCTTGTAGGGTTGTAATAACCAGGCCCAAGCGACTGTTTATCAAAAACACAGGTCTCCGCTAAATCGCAAGATAATGTATGGGGGCTGACGCCTGCCCAGTGCCGGAAGGTTAAGGAAGTTGGTCATTCTTACGATGAAGCTAGCAACCGAAGCCCCGGTGAACGGCGGCCGTAACTATAACGGTCCTAAGGTAGCGAAATTCCTTGTCGGGTAAGTTCCGACCCGCACGAAAGGCGTAACGATTTGGGTACTGTCTCGGAGAGAGACTCGGCGAAATAGACTTGTCTGTGAAGATGCGGACTACCTGCACCTGGACAGAAAGACCCTATGAAGCTTTACTGTATCTTGGAATTGAACTTGGGTTTTATTTGCGCAGTATAGGTGGGAGGCTATGATGATCGACTTGCGGGTTGTTCTGAGCCAAAAGTGAGATACCACTCTGGTAAAACTAAAGTTCTAACCTTGCAAGCCGTTATCCGGCCAAGGAACAGTTTCAGGTGGGCAGTTTGACTGGGGCGGTCGCCTCCTAAAAAGTAACGGAGGCGTGCAAAGGTTCCCTCAGGCTGGTCGGAAATCAGTCGTAGAGTATAAAGGCATAAGGGAGCTTGACTGCAAGACCTACAAGTCAAGCAGAGACGAAAGTCGGCCTTAGTGATCCGACAGTTCCGAGTGGAAGGGCTGTCGCTCAACGGATAAAAGTTACTCTAGGGATAACAGGCTGATCTCCCCCAAGAGTTCACATCGACGGGGAGGTTTGGCACCTCGATGTCGGCTCATCGCATCCTGGGGCGGTAGTACGTCCCAAGGGTTGGGCTGTTCGCCCATGAAAGCGGTACGCGAGCTGGGTTCAGAACGTCGTGAGACAGTTCGGTCCATATCCGGTGCAGGCGTTAGAGTATTGAGAGGAGCTCTCCTTAGTACGAGAGGACCGGGAGAGACATACCTCTGGTGTACCAGTTATTGTGCCAACAGTAAACGCTGGGTAGCTAAGTATGGAAAGGATAACCGCTGAAAGCATCTAAGTGGGAAGCCCACCTCAAGATAAGTACTCTCACCGTTTGAAACGGTTAAGGTCACGGCAAGATTAGCCGTTTGATAGGTATTAAGTGCAAGTATAGTAATATATTCAGCTAAGATATACTAATAGACCGAGGACTTGATTTGTAAAAAATAATATTTACACAAAAATATTAATTTAAGCCTTGATACTCATAGCGTAGTAGTCCCACTCCGACCCCATCCCGAACTCGGTTGTTAAATGCTACAGCGGCGATGATACTGAAAAGGAAGCTTTTTGGAAAAGTAGCTCAGCATCAAGGTTATCATTCTTATAAAAATTTTTAATTTTTAACACAATAATACCATGCAGATGATCTATTTAGAAAAACATGCATGGCACTCTATTAATTCTTGCAATTCTTGGTCTTTATACTTTTATTTGAGGTAATAGTTTTTGTTTGACCGTTAAATAACGAATAATCTTATCATTAAATTTCATTGACCTTTCTAATATGCTTACTAAATGACCATTGCCTTCAAAATTCATTTGAACATATATTCCGTCATAATAATGACTTATATTATAACTTAAATGTCTTCTCCCTCTGTGTTGTATAAATACATCTTTTCCTCCGTATTTTTTTATGAGAGTTTTGTATTGCTGTACTAAACTTAAGTTACTATCTTCTGTAACATCTGGTTTTAAAATATATACTGTTTCATAAGTATTTAGAAGCATCTAAAGAAATCCTTTTGTGTTATTGTTAAATCATATTATTATTAATTTTCTATCTATTTATGCTTGATTATCAATTTGGATTCTAACTGCTTGTGAAATAACTGGTATTTTGGCATACTGTCCTTCTATCGATTTTAGTATAGAATAACTAATGGTTGATAAAACAAACCAAAATAATGTATTACAGAGTATTAAGCCATACAAACTCATCCTGAATTCAATTGGTAATGCTCTAAATACAGCTCCTAATAAAGAATTTATCAGAAATAATAAAATTGATTGTAAGACATTAAATCTTATAAAAGGACGGTCAGGAATCGGACTTTTTGCTCGTACAAATAAATAATACAAGACAAAAAATGTTATAAATGCTAGCGCTGGATGTGTTACATAAAAAATAACAAAAGGCATTAAAGTTTGTTTGTATAAACTCATCAACCTAAAAGGATAATCAGGTAGGATTTGTTGGCCAAAGTTTTGTAAACCCTCTAACAAAGGTAACCAATATGGAAATATTGAGCTACATCTATCCAAAATAGTTATATTTTTATTTGAACTTATATGTAATTTGGTTTGAGTTACATACATATATAAATGATATAGAATGATTCCAACTAGTCCTATTAATATCGTTATAAAAATAGCAATTAGCAATATGGGTAAGCTATTAAACATTTTTTTATTATTTTATATTGATTTGATTTATTTTTAAATCTTATTAATGCATATTAAAAATTTTTTATTGGTTGTGTCGTAGTCATAATTTATGGTATCTTGGGAAAAGTTAACTAAATCATTATTATTAATTCTACATTATTATTATAATGATTATCAAATATTATTTTTTTATTTTCGTGCTATGCAACTAGTATCTCCAAATATATGTATTGATTGGTTAAAAGAGCAAAAATATACTACTAATTTAATTATAGCTGGAAAGCATTTTAAGTCTAGGTTGATGTTAGGTACTGGTAAGTATAAAACATTTGAAATAGCTAAACGTAGTATTGAAATTAGTGAAACTTCCATTGTAACTGTTGCTATTAGAAGATTACAATATCTTCAAGGACAACATAAGTTGAATTTAATAGATGGAATTAATTGGAACAATTTATGGTTGTTGCCAAATACTGCCGGATGTGCAACAGCAGAAGAAGCTATTCGTATGGCTTCTTTAGGTAGAGAAATGTCGAAAAAACTTGGTCAAATAGATAATAATTTTATTAAATTAGAAGTTATACCTGATAGTGAATATTTATTACCTGATCCTATTGGAACATTAAAAGCTGCAGAATATTTAATTCAAAAACAATTTGTTGTACTGCCATATATTGGACAAGATCCTGTATTAGCTAAACAATTAGAAGAAATAGGCTGTTCTACTATTATGCCTTTAGGGTCACCTATCGGATCTGGTCAAGGTATTAAAGGAATAGAAAATATCAAAATTATCATTGAAAATTCTAGAATACCAGTTATACTTGATGCTGGTATTGGTACTCCTAGTGATACGGTAAAAGCAATGGAGTTAGGGATTGATGCTGTGTTAATTAATTCTGCTATTGCTAGGGCCAATTCTCCTATAAGTATGGCTTTCGCAATGAAATTGGCGGTTGAATCAGGCAGAGCCGCTTATTTATCAGGTCGTATGCAAAAACAAAAAAATGCTAGACCTAGTTCGCCATTACAAGGTATTCTGTCCTAAAGTCTTTTATCTTATATTTATTTCTTTTTTAAGGTGGCTAGTATGGTAATTTTAATAATTGATAATTATGATAGTTTTACCTATAATATTGTTCAGTATGTGGGTGACTTAGGTTTTATTAGTAAAGTTGTTAGAAATGATTTTTTTACAATAAAACAAGTAAAAAAATTATCTCCAAGTCACATTATTATTTCTCCAGGTCCAGGTTTACCACACACAGCTGGTATTTCTTTACATATTATTAAACATTTTGCTAAAAATATTCCTATATTAGGAGTCTGCCTAGGACACCAAAGTATTGGTCTTATTTATGGTGCCAATATCACTCATTCTTCTTCCCCTGTTCACGGTAAAACCTCTTTAATTTATCATAATCGTCAAGGTCTTTTTTCTAATATAAATAAACCATTTTTTGCAACAAGATATCATAGTTTAATTATTAGTCATTATAACTTACCTGAACAGCTTAAAATAACTGCTTGGACAGATAATGGTGTAATTATGGCATGTGAACATAAAGTATATCCTTTGTTAAAAGGTATACAATTTCATCCTGAAAGTTTATGGACTGTCCAAGGGAAAAAAATACTACAAAATTTTTTATCTTAGTAAAGCATTGATAACATATTTTGTAGTTTTAGAGTATCTTCTTCAAAATTTAATTCTGCCCTATTAGTTAGACCAAAGATTTGAATTGTATTATTTGAGTGAATGATCCACAACTGAGAATAAGAAGTATAGCTAATAAGAATACTAAGCATAAGTGTAAAGAAACTTAAATATATGATAAGTACACCAGGATCTTTCTTTATTTGTAATCCAGTACTTGTTATTATTTCTGTAATTTGTATTGGTATATTATGAACTGTTTGCATTTCACCTATTGTAACTGTTTGTAATAATTGACCTGTCTTATCGTAGTATACAATAGGTTCTTTTAATCCGGATATCACTAAGGAAATAACATCTTCATTATTATAATAAAAAGTAGTTAACCACAATACCGTATTATTATTGATAATTTTTTTTATAGGTACTTGAATTTCATATTTATTGTTAATTTTTAGTTTTAATCCATTAATTTGCCAGTTAGTTTGATAAAATGTAAATTCTTTAAAGTAGAGTGGTTTATTTACCGATATTGTTTGATTTTTAATAACTTGTTTTTTCTTATTTAATATTGAAATATTAGAATAGAATTGTTTAATAGATTGATTTGTATTATATTCTATAGTAAAAGTATTAATTTTTCCTATTAAATCATCAGGAATAGAGCTGATAAGTCCAGACTTAATTATATTTTTAAGATGAAAAACTTCACCTACGGGTATCATTTCTTGAAACGATATACCAGTAAATAAACCAAGTAAGGATCCTCCCAATATGCTTACTAAGCTAACATGTACGCAAATAGGAGCTAAACGTCCCAATAGACCTTTATAGCTATAGATATAATATTCTTGGTGAAAAGCATGATAATTAGTTCTATTTAAAAAATAAATAATAGAAGAAGGGCTTATAATGATCGGTGTTGGATATTGCCATAGAGTATTTTTTACAGATATTTGTTTTTTAAATTTCCATCTTCGTGCATGCTTTAAGCTAGGTAATTGAGTAGATAAAGTACATGTTATTAAGCTAAGACAGAAAATCATCAATAGAGCTATGAAAAACCAATTAGTGTATAATTGATTGAGTTTAAATCTTTGAATGATTTCCCAATTTATCTCTATTAGTTTCATTTCATGAATAGGATAATTTTTTTTATAGTAATCAATGCTTTCATCTTGTTCAATTATTGTTCCTAGTATACTAATTAAAGAAATTAGTAAAAGGAGAAAAATGGAAAAATTTAAATTACTTATTTTTTTTAAAAAATTCCATATTATAGTTTTATATTTCATAGATTTTATTCAAAAGATAAAAATAAAAAGGTTGTTATCAACTATTATGTAATTATAATTTTATTATGGAAATTATATTATTGCATAGATAAAAAATACCAGTAGATATTAAAAATCCTCCAGTTAATGGACCAAGCGAAGACCATAATTTATATATAATTTGTAGTTTGTTAAAATATGATATTGAAATGAGACATAAAATAATTGGACTTATATATCCTATGACATATAATATTAAGAAACTGATGCCCGTAATAATGTTGTTTGTACTAGTTATCCATAATATTAGAATTGTTAATATAGGTGTACTGCAAGGTGAAATATTTAAACCAATACTTATCCCAAATATATAAGTTAAGCTTAAACCATTTATTGCTTTTATTTTGTTCCAAGGTAATTTTAATAAAGGTACACTAATAGAAATAATTTCAAGGACGTCTAATCCTATGATAACTAGTAAGAAAGTAAATACGTATGATAAATAGCGTAATTGATTAATTGCATTATTTTTAACTATTATAGCAAAAATACCTAGGCCTAATATACTAGTTGTAATCCCTAATAGAAGTATAAATGGTGTAATTTTTAATTGTTCTCGAGCATCTACGTACGAAATAATTAGTGGAATAGAAGATGCCATACAAGGACTTAAACTAGTTAATAACCCACCCATAAATATTATTATAAAGCTAATAGGTGTGGTGTTAGTAATTTGTTGTATTAAGTGCACATAGAGATTATATTGTATTTCATATATATAAAGAAGAATTTGTTGTTTGATCATGTAGATATAAAATATGGTATTAGTAAATTTTTTGATAAGAAATAATATGATTGAGTTATATCATTTTAATAGCTATTGTAGCACGTCTTAAATTAAATTTATTTTTTATATTGAATATCTTTCGCCATATTTATACGGACGGAGAGACTCGAACTCTCACGAGATATACTCACCAGAACCTAAATCTGGGGTGTCTACCAATTCCACCACGTCCGCAGTTGTATGAGTACCTTATCATATTTATGATTAAAAATCAATCTTGTTATTAATTATATTATAATTATTAGCTTGTATATATTGTAAATATTATCTATAATGATATTGCCTGTAATATTCCTCAGTAGCTCAGTGGTAGAGCGATCGGCTGTTAACCGATTGGTCGTAGGTTCAAATCCTTCCTGGGGAGATCTACCATTATATATTATATATTTACTATCTAATTGTTTACAGATATATTAATCTAGTTACTGAACTTGGTTTCAAAAACACTTTTTTATTAAACAGTATCTGTTATATTCACGCAACAGGTGCTGCGCGCTTGGGAAGCATCCATTATTATCCTAAATACTTTTTTAATTATGACTGCTACTTTAGAAAGACGCGAAAGCGCAAGCCTGTGGGAACGTTTCTGTACTTGGATCACTAGCACCGAAAATCGTCTATACATTGGATGGTTTGGGGTTCTAATGATTCCAACTCTATTAACTGCTACATCAGTTTTCATCATTGCATTTGTCGCTGCACCACCAGTAGATATTGATGGTATTCGTGAGCCGGTTGCAGGTTCTCTCTTATATGGAAATAACATCATCTCCGGTGCTATTATACCTAGTTCTGCAGCAATCGGTATCCATTTCTATCCAATATGGGAAGCTGCATCTTTAGATGAATGGCTATATAATGGTGGTCCTTACGAGTTAATTGTTCTTCATTTTATTCTAGGTGTATGTTGTTACATCGGTCGTGAATGGGAATTAAGCTACCGTTTAGGTATGCGTCCTTGGATTTCGGTAGCCTTCACTGCTCCTGTTGCAGCAGCAGCAGCAGTATTTCTAGTCTATCCTATTGGTCAAGGAAGCTTCTCTGATGGAATGCCACTAGGTATTTCAGGTACATTCAATTTCATGCTTGTTTTTCAAGCTGAACATAATATTCTTATGCATCCTTTCCATCAATTAGGTGTAGCGGGTGTATTTGGTGGGTCTCTTTTTAGTGCAATGCACGGTTCGTTAGTTACTTCTAGCTTAATTCGTGAAACAACTGAAAATGAGTCTGCTAATTATGGATATAAATTTGGTCAAGAAGAAGAAACTTATAATATTGTAGCTGCTCATGGCTATTTTGGTCGTTTAATTTTTCAATATGCTAGTTTTAATAATTCTAGAGCATTGCATTTTTTCTTAGGCATGTGGCCTGTTGTAGGTATTTGGCTGACAGCTATGTCAGTCAGTACTATGGCATTTAACTTGAATGGTTTCAATTTCAATCAGTCTGTTGTTGATAGTCAAGGTCGAGTAATAAATACTTGGGCAGATATTTTAAACAGAGCTAACTTAGGTATGGAAGTTATGCATGAACGTAATGCTCATAATTTCCCTTTAGATTTAGCTTCTGATAATTCTTATCCTGTTGCTTTAGTTGCACCTTCTATTAATAGTTAATTCGTCTCTACATAATATAAGCTTGTTGACTTATAAAAATAGATAACTTTTTAAATTAATTTAAAAAGTTATCTATTTTTAATCAAAATTATTAATCTATGATTTTACCTATAGTTGAATAATATAAATACAATGGAATAATTAAACTATTTGTTAGAGGAAATAGAACGAGATGAAAAATCTCTTGACGGTTAAATTTAACAATCGGAGATTCTAAATTTAAATTCTTTTTAAATTTTTTTTTAAAAAAAGTAGAGTTTACATTAATGCTTGAAATAATATTTTTGTTCTGTAATTGATAGTTTAATTTAGATGTTATTTTATTTAGAAATAATTCTTTGGTTTTCTCTTGAAAAACTTCTAATAGACTTCGACCCCTTCTACGTCTTGTTAATTCTACTAAACCTAACTCTGATAATTGTACGATATGAGGTTGTGCATTATCCATTTTTAATATTTTGTTAAAATGCTCTAATAATTTAAGTTGATTTTTATAAGTCGTCATATCAATAAAATCAATAATAATAACTCCGTTAATATTCCTGATTTTTAGTTGATATCCTATTTCGCTTGCGGCCAGACAGTTAGTTTTTAAAATAGTCTCTTCAGAATTTCTTGATTTATTAAAAGACCCTGAATTAACATCTATCGTAGTTAAGGCTTCAAAGGATTCTATAATAATATGTGCTCCAGGTACAAGTTCAACCCTAGGATTTAGAGCTTTAAGAATGGTATTGTTAATATGAAATTTATCAAGAATACATTCTTGTTGTTGCCAGAATTGCAATTTTGGTATCTTTACTTTATAAAGTCTTTGATGATTATGCAAATAATAACGTAGTTGTTGGAAACCATCTTTTGAATCAATAATTATTTGATTAATATTTGTGTCATACGAATCTCTAATTATTTTCTGTATAATATTTTCGTCCTTATAAATTAGCGCAGGTGATTTTTGATGAATAGCTGTTTTTAATATAAAGTTCCATTGTCTCTTTAAGTTTTTTAAATCTTCTACAAGAGATTCTTCTCTAATTCCACTAGAAGATTCTTTAAATAATAATCCCATCATTGCAGGTTTTATTAAAGTTCCTAAGCTACGTAAATATGATCGTTCATTTTCATCATAAATTTTATTTGCAATCGATATTATATTATTAAAAGGCATTAATATTACATATTGTCCAGTAAGATGAATATTTGCTGTGAGCCTTGGACCTTTATTTTGTGTAGGTTCTTTAAGAATTTGTACTAGTAATATTTGATTAACAATTATAGAATTTGTAATACTATAGATATCATGCAATCTATTATTATACTTTATATCACTTATGTGTATAAATCCACTTCTTTCATTATTATTAATTTTAATAAAAGCCGCATTTATAGGTGTAAAAATTTTTTGAACACTACCTAAATAGATATCATTTATTTGATACTTGTCATTTATAATAACTATTTCTTGAACTTTATTGTGTTGTATAATTGCAGCTATATTGTTTAAGCGTGAAATGATAATTTTTTTGATCATTGATATAACAAAATAGCTATAAAGTATTATATTAATTATATTGTATAGTTTTAATCATGTAACATTGATTATTTTTTGTTTCATTGTAGTTTTTTTAAAAGAAACTGTACCCTTAATCAAAGCAAATAAAGTATCATCTTTGCCTTTACCTACATTTTTACCAGCTTTGACTTTCGTTCCTCTTTGTCTAATTAAAATATTACCTGCTAAAACTTTTTCTCCTCCATATTTTTTTACACCGAGTCTTTTTGATTTTGAGTCTCTTCCATTGCGTGTACTTCCGCTGCCTTTTTTATGTGCCATTGTTATATTATGTTTTAATTATTTACAATCTCAATAGTTTGAATTAAGATTCTACTTAATTCTTGTCTATGTCCATTTTTTTGTCGTATATTTTTTTTTGGTTTCATTTTAAAAATAGTAATTTTTCGTCCTCGTAAGTGTTTTAAAACTTTGCCAGTTATATTAACATTATTGAGGTAAGGTTGGCCAATAAAAACTTCTGTATTGTTATTTATTAATAATGTTTTTTCTAGTTTAATTATTTCTCCTGGTTTTGCATCAATTTTGTTAATATCATAAAAACAGCCAGGTTGAATCCATATTTGCTTTCCACTAGCTTCAATTATTGCGTAAATCATGATAGTATTTTTAATTTCTTATTGTTAATTTAAAAAATATTAATAAAGAGTATAGAATAATATAATACCAAAAAAACTATATATGATATTTTATAAAACTGAGAATTAAAATGTTCTGTTGTTTTAATTAATAATCTCTTAATCTTAATTAATATGATTTAGCAGAATGAACAGTTATTGTATGTAAATTAGACTGTTATACGTTTATATAATACAATATACTTTTTTTTAGTACAAGATATATAAGCCAGTTAATTTATTATTTTGATCCCTTATAGTATTCGTTTTCAAGGTAAATTCTATAGAATTTCTATAGCAATACTTATGGAAACAATAGATTGCTTTAAACCCTGAATAATAGGGATTAGTAAAAAATTTTCCTCTAATTAAGCATCCATCAGGTCCAATTAATTGATATTTTAATTTAAGTTTACCATATAGCGGACCAGTTTTAATATGAAAGATACTAGCTTTTAGTGGTTTAAATCTACCTATTTTTTCTTCTTCAAGAATAATACATTGTAATTGATTTATACTACAATTTGCTGGAGATACATATGTATTACACGAAGAATTAATTTTGATAAATCCATATCTTAAAATATGTATATCTAAACGATATTTAAATGTAGTTTGTGAATACTTTCTTAAAAACTGTAAATATTGAAATAATCCTTGTGGACCATATATACTTAAAGTATGTATTCTACTACTTAAACTTAAGCTTGATAATAATCCAATTATTCCAGCTGTACTTTTTACATCTAAGCTAGTAATAAAAATATTATTGATTTGGTGTAGTTTGATTTTTTTTTGTATTAAAATGTGTTGACATCCTTCAGGACAATTAAAAAGCCAAACTATTCCCATTGAAGAACGTTTCACTAGAAAACTTATAGATTTATGTATCATTTATTTGATCACATAAGTTGTTTTATTCTTGAGCATATTAGCTATTTTGGCTGTTGTCATATTAAATAACAATATGTTGTATTAATATTTATGGAAGGATATTTGTATTAGCTAATTTATCAATGTATATTAAACTTGTATTGTTTCCATGTATCACAGATTTTGCCATAGAGATTGCTTGCTTACTTTTTTCGTAAGCTTTTCTTGTCCAATTAGCTCTACGAGAACGTGATTTTGATTTAGAAGTACGTTTTTTAGGAACAGCCATAATTTTATTAATATGATATTGTTTGATGTGTTCTATAAGAAATTATTAACAGTATTGTACTACCTATGTGAGATATTTTTATAATATTTAATCTTTTTAATTTATATTATTAGAGAGATATCAATAATCTCTCTCTATTTGATAGTATTATGGATTATGTAGTATTAATTAAAAATTAAGACCCCATACTTCTTAATTGTTGTAAAGCAGCTCTACCGATATTGTATAAAGCCCAAGATCCAGCCGCTAACACAGGTATTAATACAATTAACAGTCTCATATCCATAATGTTTTTTCCTTTAAATAAGTAGTTATAGTTCAATTGTCTAATTGAAAGCATGTATATTTATATAATATAAAATAATATCATTGCATTGTATTATAATATCGGTATTTATTAATTTTAAAAATACAAATATACAGGAGTGTTATTAAAACTATATTATATATCTCTATAAGCTATATGATATGCAAGGCTTATTATTAATTATTGTTTTTTCTTTTATTTTATGTTATTAACTAGTATTTTATGTCAGATTTACCTTTTACCTTAGATCAATTAAGAATTTTACAAGCTATTATTAAAGAAGGTAGCTTTAAAAGGGCTGCTAATAGTTTATATGTTTCACAACCAGCTGTTAGTTTGCAAATTCAAAATTTAGAAAAACAATTAAATATTCCTATTTTTGAACGAAGTAGTAAGCGTGCTATACTTACTGATGCAGGAAGTTTACTCTTGCGTTATGGAGGAAGAATTTTAGCCTTATGTGAAGAAACTTGTCGGGCTCTAGAAGATCTACAAAATTTACAGGGAGGTACTTTAGTTATTGGTGCAAGTCAAACAACAGGTACTTATTTAATGCCACGTTTAATTGGATTATTTCGTCAACGTTATCCTCAAGTTACTGTACAGCTTCAAATTCATTCAACTCGCTTAATTTCTTGGAGCGTGGCTAATGGTCAAGTTGATGTTGCAGTTATTGGAGGAGAAATACCGGCTGAGTTGAAAGATGTTTTGCATGTTACGTCGTATGCAGAAGATGAGTTGGCATTAATTTTACCTACCACACATAAATTTTCACAAATGACTAATATTCAAAAAGAAGATTTATATCGTTTAAGATTTATTGCTTTAGATACTCAATCTACTATTAGGAAAGTTATTGATAAAGTTTTAAATGAGTATGATATCGATAGTAGTAGATTTGAAATTGAAATGGAGCTTAGTTCTATTGAAGCGATAAAAAATGCTGTACAGTCTGGATTGGGTGTTGCTTTTGTTTCAGTCTCTGCTATAGCTAAAGAATTAGAATTAGGTATATTACATTGGGCCAAAATAGAAAATGTAACTATTAAAAGAATGCTTTCTATTATTGTCAATCCTAATCGATATAAGTCTAAAGCTGCAGATACATTTAGTAAAGAAATTCTTACTCTATTTGTTAATCCGGCAAGAGATCAATTATTGATAGAACCATAACAAAAATTAAGATTTTATTAATATTAAGCAATGATTAACTCTATCCGAATATTTTTTTCTTTTAAAAATTAGATGTTATTTCCACTGGTGAATTAAATTGTCCAATTAAAACAAATCCTAGCCGTAATTTTATCCAATCAATAAATTTAGGATTTTGAGAAATAATTGCTGCTGTTGGCTTTATAAGTTGTCTTTTTATGCTAATCATTTCTTTTGTATTTTTTTTTAAAAATGATGGATCTTTAATTAGCCAAAAATCAATAGGTTTATTAATTATAGTATAATACTGCGTCCTTTCTCTTAAAATTTCTTCAACAGGTTCTTCTTGTAACAAAAAATCTTGGCTAGCTATTGCAAAATAATATGTAATCATAATCAAGTATATAGATTTACAAAGAAAGATATAAATAATATATAATTATATATTACAGTATAAACTTTTAGCAAATATTTATTTTAGCTACAAATATTATATATTTGCTATTTTTAATTTAATAGCTTACAGGGTCAATACTTATTGTCTGAATAATAATATTTCACCTATTAAATTATATACAATGATACGATATTGGCCTGAAAAGCCAGGCGTTGATCTCAATAAAGAAGTAGTAAGTTTGTTTAAATATATTTACTCTAAGCTTGATAACAATTTACATAATAATACTTCTTCTATTTTATCGATAGATATTATTAATTTTCAAGTTAAACGTGAGCTTCTTAGAGTGATTTTATATGAATTAGAAATTTTAGTTTTAGATATTATTGAATTAGATTTAACTGTTGAAGAACTAAAAATTTTAACTAAGAAAATTACAATTGATTTAATCAAAAAATCTATAGATAATTTTTATTTAATTATTCAATCAGACAGTTTGAATAATAATAATAATAATAATCTAGAAAAATTCTGTGATGGTAATTTATTTATTGATAAATTATTGATTTATTTAGTTTTTGGTAGTAAATCCTTTCTTCCTAATAATCATTTGTTTTTAGATATTAACGTACCTTTAAGATATGTTGAAATTTTATTAGATAATTTGATTATTCAAATTGCTAATATTGTTTTCTTTCATTGTATTTTTAACCAATTATCTTTATCGTCTCTATTGACATTTTTAGTGTCACATAAATTATGTAATAATACATACATTTCTATTAAGTCTCTTGCTACTTTTAGGAATAATTTAATATGGCAAGATTTAATCAATTATTATTTAATAAAGCCTAAAATTTTATATACTAATCGATATCAAATTTGGTTACTAACTCCTAACGGACTAACTTGTAAATATATTTATTCATGTAGAGAAAATGATTTCTCTCAATTGGATAATTTGCAGATGCTAGTAATTATCTTACTTGAATTACAAGATTTTTTATTCCCTAAAATCAATAACATATGTTTGAATTTGTGTAAAATATTGATTTATTTATGGGGGTATTTAGTAAGTCAATCATTTAAATTATTTTTAAGAAATATGTTTATTATTATTCGTAATAATAAAAATAATAATGTAAAAGACTGTTAAATACATTTACTATGGCTATATTTAATTTTATTAATATATTTATGACTATCAATATTTTAGATAAGCAGTTAAATCAACTAGATGAATCATCTCAAATACTTGATGATATGTCAATTGCTTTTCAGTTAACATTAGTACAAGAAATTTATAATCAAGGTTTAAATGGTCAACAAAAGCTTTTAAAAAAACTTATAGATCATTGTTCTGACTGTAAATATAGCATTACTTGCGTTGATGGATTTATTTTTGAACTTCTTTTAAAATCTAATGATATGACAATTATTCATGTATTAAATGAACATTATAGTCATGGCATTGTTTCTATGAAGTCAGCTTGTCAGATAGATTATTTGCCTTTGCAAAAATTATTAATAAACCAACAATTTCAAGAAGCTGATCAGGTTACTCAACTTAAATTATGTGAATTATCCCAGACTTTAGGTAACCATTCTCGGCAATGGTTATATTTTACTGATATATTTGAATTACCTGCTATTGATTTACATACAATTGATATGCTTTGGAATATTTATTCTAGAGGATTATTTGGTCTGTCAATGCAACGAAAGATTTGGTTATCAAGTAATTCAGATTGGGAGAAATTTTGGTCTAAAATAGGTTGGAAAGTAAATAATATTGCATGTCGTTATCCTAAAGAGTTTCAGTGGAATATTACAGCTCCTGCAGGTCATTTACCATTGTTAAATCAGTTACGAGGTGTTCAAGTTATGTCTGCCTTATTGTCACATTCTGTATGGACAGAAGCATTGAAAAATCATTAACTATATTGGACTGATTTTTATTATCAATGAAAATACTTCTTAGTTAATTGAATTATGCGTATAAAGTGTAAAAAGAGATGCTTAGAATCATGTGGTCCAGGACTAGATTCTGGATGGTACTGAACAGAAAAATGTGGATACTTACGATGACTAATACTAGCAATTGTTTGGTCATTATAATTTACTTGTCCTAAAAAAATTTTTTTATTAATTAATAAATCATTCGTAATAGCAAATCCATGATTTTGACTTGTAATTTCAATATTTGTATTTAATCCTACTGGATGATTCAAGCCTCTGTGCCCGAACTTTAGCTTAAATCTTTGCATACCTAAAGCTAGACTAAAAATTTGATGCCCCATACAAATCCCAAAAATGGGAATGTTGTATTTTAATAAACAGTGGATGGTTTTTTTTGCATATGGAATAGATTGAGGGTCTCCAGGTCCATTAGATAATAAAATCCCATCTGGTTTATATGCTAAAATTGTTGTATATTCAGTGTCGGCAGGTACTATTATTAGATTTTTTACGTAAAGAGATAGTTCACGTAAAATATTTAATTTAGTTCCAAAATCAATAATGAGAATTCTTAAATTTTTTTGATTAATTACAATGTTATTATATGTATTAATATAGTTATTTGACAAATTTTTGAATGTTAGCCATTGATATGGCTTATTTGTTGAAACTATTTTAACGCAATCCTGTATTTTGCTATGAAATGAAAGTTTTAGTTTATGATGTAAATGATTGGTATGTAAATTTTCGGTAGAAATACATCCATTCATTGTTCCACTGTTTCTTATATAGCGTGTTAATGCACGAGTATCAATGCCATAAATGTGAGCTATATTATACATTCGTAAATAGCTAATTAGAGATTGGTGACTTTTCCAATTACTTGGTTTATTTGAAAAATTTTTTACAATAATACCTTGCAAAAATGGTTTTATGGATTCATTATCTTGCTTATTTATGCCAGTATTTCCTAATTCTGGATAGGTAAAAGTGACTATTTGTCCCATATAGCTAGGATCGGTTATGATTTCTTGATATCCTGTCATGCCAGTATTAAATATTATTTCTCCTGTAGATGTCATAGATTCACTAAAAGACCATCCATGATATTTAGTACCATCTTCTAAAATTAGAATGGCGCGTTTTGGTTTTATTGTATTCATTTTTATTTGTTGATATATTAATAAAATATTTAAAATAGATAGTTCATTTTATTGAACTATCTATTTTTAATAGACACTAGAAATTTTATAAATAATTGATATGAGATTTACCAGCCTTGTTCAGCTTGATTTAATACGTAATTTGCTACATTAGTAATATCTTCATCCGTTAGTCGTCCACCAAATGCAGGCATAGCATTTTTTCCATTTGTTACTTGATTGCTAATAGCATCAACACTATTCATCTGGTTAATAGCTAAAATATCTTTTTTTAGTGTTTTTTCCGGCATAATAGCATTATTTCCACCAGAATGGCATGCTGAACAATTTGCACTAAAAATTTGCTCACCAGCTTTAATATCTGCTGCATAAGTAGTACTAGTTAAATTAATTACTATCGTTCCTAGTAATATTCCAAAAAGGGCAAGAATTTTATTCAATTTAATATCTCCGTTAATCTTTAAATATGAATTATTTAAGTTGTCTTTAATATCATTATTATATAATACATTCTATACATTTTTTGTATTTTTGCGATTTACCGAGCTATTAATTATTAATAGTAAATTTTTCCTCCACCCCATTTTTCTAGTACTACTTTTGGCTGAATTAAAATATGTCCTGCAATAGTTAATAAATCATCATCGGTTAAATTTCTCATTTTAGGAAAGATTTCAGCACTTTTAATACTTGGATGTAGCTCGGCAATTGATTCAGCTCCATCGTAGCTAGTTGGATTTTTCATATAATCTATTAAAGCTTCAATATTATCTCTACGAGGAGTAGCTAAGCTTAAACCTTCAGGATCTAAGCCAACATTCGGATTAGTTTTTGTGATTCCACCATTATGACATTGTGAGCATGTATTATTAAATAGGCGTTTTCCTCTTTTTGCTTGCTCTGGAGTAAGCACAATAGTTTTTCCTGAGCTATTCAATGGTACGGTTAAAGTATTTTGATCTAATTCTATCGCATAAGAATTATTGTAAAATAAAATGCACAGTAATACGCATGTTATACAGGGAAACCAATGGATTTTTTTGAGCATAATTATCCTCTATTATATGAAAATGTTATAGACTCTACGGTTTATTAATATAATTATTAAGAATCATAAATATATATTTATGATATGTATTGTAGTTGTACTTGCTATACAAATATCTTTAGTCAAATTTTCTTAATATTAGTTTTTTGAACAAGTATCTATTGATTTGTATAATGAAAAGATAAAATCTGTTTGAGTTTAGATGTTAATTCCGTTCTTGGAATAATTAAATCAATAAATCCATGTTCAAATAAATATTCTGAAGTTTGGAAATTATCAGGTAAATCTTCCTTGATTGTTTGTTCTATTACTCTTCTTCCAGCAAATGCAATAAGAGCATGTGGCTCGGCTATGATTAAATCCCCTAGCATTGCGAAGCTTGCTGTTACTCCACCTGTTGTAGGTGAAGTCAGTATAGGTATATATAAAAGGCCTGTACTGTAGTGCCTTTGTAATGCTGAGGATATTTTGGCCATTTGCATTAGACTTAATAATCCTTCTTGCATTCTAGCGCCTCCTGAAGCACATACAATAACAACAGGAATTTTTGTATTAGTAGCAACTTCAATCAATCGAGTTATTTTTTCTCCTACTACTGATCCCATACTTCCCCCCATGAATCGAAAATCCATAATACCAATTGCTACAGGAATATGTCCAATTTTACCCAGTCCTGTTTGAACAGCATCTTGTAAACCAGTTTTATTCTTCATGTCTTGTAAACGTTTACCGTATAGTTTTTGATCTACAAAGCCTAGTGGATCAGTTGATGTTAACTGATGATTGAGGGGAATCCATGTATTGAAATCCAAAATCTGTTCTATTCTTTCTTGACTTGAAGTAGGAAAATGATGTCCACATTGTGGACATACTTTTAGATTCCTATTTAATGCTTTATAATACATAAGCAATCCGCAATGATTACATTTAATCCATAATCCTTCGGGAATTTTAACGTTGGTTTTATTAAAATAAGTTTTTGTTTTTAGAGTTCTTTTCTCTAATAACCAATCAGATAAAGACATATTTAGGTAATGATTATAATAATATAATTGAAGTATTATTTACTTTAATATTATTTCCATAGTACAGAATAAATAGATTAAATATGAGTATATCTTTGGATTATAAATTTTCAGAATAATGTTATTTATATTCTATTCTCGAATCGTTTTATCTTTTTGGCTTACAAATAGTAATGCTGCTGTTATAGGTAATACAACAATTGTTGCACCCAAAATCAAGCTATTCAAAAAATTAGATAAAGATTCTGTCATATATTAGTTCCTTTTATTATTATTATTTATATCTATTATACATTAATTTATTAGGACTATTATCTTGTACGAAGTACGATGTTAATATTAATATCGCTATTTTTATAATATAATAATATTGTATAAGAGGAATATCATTTAATTATTTTTATCTTTATGTTAAGTATACCATTTTATAATTAAAGTTCCCCAGGTTAATCCAGCTCCAAATCCAGCAATTATAATAATATCATTATTTTTCAGATACCCTTTTTGATTTGCTTCATCTAATACAATTGGTATTGATGCGGCTGATGTGTTGCCATAACATTGTAAATTCGAAATCACTTTGTCAGAAGGAATACATAATTTTTCTGCTATGGTATCAAGGATTCTTTGATTTGCTTGGTGCAATATGAGCCAAGATATATCATCTATAGATAATTGCAATTGAATTAAACATTTTTTGATACTTTCTGGGACTTTAGAAACTGCAAATTTGTATACTTCTTTTCCATTCATTTTAATGTATGAATATTGGCCTTGCTTTATTCCTAATGTGTTATTGTGGTAGGATTGTACACTTTCTTGTTGGTAAGAGATGCATAGTTTATTAGCTTCAAGACCATTGGTATCTAGTTGAAAGCCTAGAATAAAATTTGTTTTACTTGCTTGTAATATAACTGCACCAGCTCCATCTCCAAATAAAATACATGTATTTCTATCTGACCAATCAACCCATTGGGATAAAATATCTGCACCAACAATAAGAATTTTTTTGTACGAACCAGTCTGTATAAATTGATTTGCTGTTATTAAACCAATTATAAAACCTGAGCAAGCAGCCGTAATATCAAAGGCTACTGCATTTGTTGCTCCTATTTTGGCTTGTAATTGACTTGCACTTCCAAATAAATCATTCTGGCTTGATGTTGCTAGAACAATTAAATCTAAAGTCTGCGGATTTATTTTTGCATTGTCCAGCGCTTTCTGGGATGCTTGATAAGCAAGATCTATTATGCATTGATCTTCTGATATTAATCTTCTTTCTTTTATTCCCGTCCTTGTATAAATCCATTCGTCGGATGTATCAACAACTTTACTAAGGTCATAATTACTTATGCACTTTTTTGGTAAGGCAGAGCCCGTAGCAATGATATGGGCCCCTTTCATCATAGATGATTCCATAATATTCCTAAAAGGAGTCAATTATATTATATGTATTTACTTTTGGTAAATTCTTATAATTAAAGGTGGTTTATTTGTCAATATTATACTATTTGAAAGATATCTCTACTTATTGTCGTAGATTTTAGATGTTTGTACCAGTTTATTGATTAATATAGATTTAATTTATCTATCTTTTTAAAAAAATAAACAGAAAACTCGGAAAATTTACTATCTGTAATAAAACTTTATTGCTGCTACTGTCTAGTTCTGACAAGTTTTTGCTATTACATTAATAAATTTCCGAGCTTATGTGGATTATACCATTATATAAAATACTATGCAACTTATTATATTTTTATTTTCCTAATGATTTTATGACATGCCGCTAATTATAAAATCAAAATAAGGAGCAACTACGGAAAAATCGTCTTCAGGTAATACTTCCAAAGAAGCTTGTTTTAAGTATTGTATTCCATCGACCATTCCTAAAATAGGTACTCCTAAAGAATTATACATTTCTCGCATGCCAATAACCCCAATACTTTCGATCGATGTTTTATCCCCAGCTACAATACCGTAGGTTATTAATCTTAAGTACCAGCCATAGTCTCTTAAGCATAAGGATCTTCTTCTAGCTCCTTCTGCGTTACCACCAGGTGCGATATATTCAGGGTGTTGCTTGAAAATAGATTTACTTGCTTTTTGTATAATTTCTTTTTCTTTATTTCTTATTATAGAAATAATTCGAATTCTGTTTTCACCAGTCTTTAGATAATTTTGAATAGCTTGTAGTTCACCTATAGTAGGGTACCTTAATTCATTATCTGAATCAATAATAATTTGACTAATTAAGCTCATAATATTTCATTGTGTAAAAGTTTATTGCTGATTGTATCAAAATATATGATTTTTTTTAAAAAAACAAACTTATGATATATTGTAATACGGCAAATTTACTAACTATTTATAAATAGAAATACAGTACGTCTGGGAAAAAACGATTTATTTCAATTATTAACCCGGCAGTAAATGTTACCCAAATAGCCGCTACTACAGGTATTGTTGATAAATATTTTAATAAATGATTATTCATTATTTTGTATTATTATTGTTATTATTATTTAACGAGGCGAGGTCGTAATATTATTATTGTTTTCTGTTAAGTTTCCGCTAGTAAATTCTTGCAAAGCCGCTAATGGCCACGTGAAACCTGATACAGAAAATTTTAATGCTAATGGAACATCAATGATAATTTCTTTTTCTGTTGGCTTTTTAGTTTTAGCTATAGCTTGTAAGTATCCTCGTCCGACCCATCCAATCCATCCCGCTATATATATAAATAAGATCCCCGGAAAAATAAAATCTCCAGCATGATTCCATCTACCATCTGTAATTAAATGTGGAAGACCATCTGAGCCACACAGTAAACCTGCTTGTCCATATTTATTAAATCTACTTTTTGTTTTTGCAATTTGTGTCTCTAGAGCTAATGCTGGAGGTGTTGATGGACTATATTTAGATAGTCGTGACTCCAATTTTTTTATACTTCCTTGAAGTCTTTTATTAAAGATTGCCGAATCTTTGCAAGGTACTAATCCTGCTATATCAGCTTTGACTTTATTTGGATAAAAAGAAAATAGTAGATATACTATACTGATTATGGATATAAATTTTTTCACAAAACAATTCCTATGTTAGAAAATTTTACTATAACAAACAATTATAAATTACTTATATATTTATATTTTATACTATAAAAGAATACTACTACCGTAAGTATTTATATATATTTATTGAAATCCCTATTTTGAATTTAAAAATATTTCTAATATAAGAAATAAGATTTATTCACAATATCTTTTTCGATTAATTATGGTAAATTAAATTCATCATTATATATAATTATATGTAATTTAATAAAAAAATTTTCAGAATGCAAGTTTATTAATTCTGCATTTTTATATAAAAAAATATGAATATTCGTAACATTGAAGATAAAGTTTTACTGATTAATCAATTAAATTATAGAGGTAATAAAATTAATATTTATTTGACGACTAATAAAAATATTAATTTATATGCTTTAGAAAAGTTGTGTGATTCTGTAGGTTGGGTACGTAGACCATTCAAGAAAGTAAAAATAGCCATTGAGCATAGCTTTTTGATTATTTCTTTATTTCATATAAAAGATAATAGTAATATTTTAATTGGTTTTGCACGTGCCACATCAGACCATGCTTTTAATGCTACTATCTGGGATGTTGTGGTTCATCCGGATTTTCAAGGAAAAGGTTTAGGTAAAATATTAATGGATCAGATAATTCAGCAACTGAAATATGCTGATATAACTACTATAACTCTTTTTGCTGATCCACAAGTTATTATGTTTTATAAAAATTTAGGATTTTTAGCAGACCCTGATGGTATTAAAGGAATGTTTTGGTATCCTCACTAGGAATGTGTAGTAGACTTAAATACATTTTTTTATTATAATGGACTTACAGATACGGGATATAGCGCAGTTTGGTAGCGCGCCTGCTTTGGGAGCAGGATGTCGCAGGTTCAAATCCTGCTATCCCGACTTATTATTCTTCTTAATAAGTTAGTAATATTAACTATTATGGCTAATAATATTCAGATGATAGGAATGTATAGTTGGTTTGACTGTAAATAAATCCTATCTCATTAAGGTACTCTATAATTATTTTCTCTGGTATCGTACTTTGTAATTCTAGTGCATTTTCTAAGTTATTTAGTGCTAGTGTCCATAGTTTTTGTTTAGTATATAAATTAGATAATGTCATATATTCTTTATAAGTATAATTAATATAAGAATTTTGTTTTTGAAAAATCTTGAAAGTGTATATATTATATATAAAATTTAAAGCTTGCAACGTGATAAGATATGCTATAGGTATAAGCATAATATATACAAGAATTAAATAGGTAACAGGAATAATATTGTTCATGTGTTTTACTAATATAAATTTAGTATCATGTGGTATACTTTTATTATAATAATTAATAATGAGTTGAGAGATTATATATGACAAAAAGAACATTAAGAGGAACTAATCGTAAACGTATTAAAACGTCTGGATTTCGAATACGTATGCAGACAAAAAGTGGTCAACGTATTATACAAGCAAGACGAAGAAAAAATAGAAAATATATTGTTCTTGCATAAGTTAAGATATATCAATAATTTTAGTATTTATGCTATATAATAATAATACTCTACAGTATTTAATTACTAATCATTAAAACCTTCTTTTTTAAAAGCACAAAATCTATCAAGAATATTAGACTTCTAGTAGCAAAATACTAGCATATTAGCATTTTAAATTAGAGACTAGATAGAGAGTATCATTATAATTATTGTATTTCTAATAAATTCTATTAGTATAAAACTATATAAAGATAATATATATTTATATAAGATATAAGAAAGTTTAGAACTAAGATTTTATATCTTTTACTTATGAAAATTAATAAGTTTGACTAAAAATAGAATTTTCAGAAGCTTGTAAATTAACAGTACGTCTCAATGGTCTAGTTACTAATTCTAATATATCTCTTGCATTTGTAAATCCATGTATCGAAGCAAAAGTAAATTCAACTGACCATTTTGTATTAATACCTCTAGCTTCTAGTGGATTAGCATGTGCCATACCAGTTATAACTAAATCAGGTTGTAAATCCCGAATTCTCTCTAACTGATTGTAATTATCAGGTTTTTCAACTATTTTAGGTATTCTTACCTTCATGTCTTCACATGTTTTTTGTAGTAAGATCAATTCTGCTCCTTGGTATCTTTTATCCATATATGGAATACCGATTTCGTGTACAATCATTCCGCAGCGAATTAAAAATCTAGCTAATGAAATTTCTAGTAAATTATCTCCCATGAAAAATACTGATTTTCCTTGAATTAGTTTAGTATAGTCTTGTAAATTATTCCATATTTCTTGCTCTCGTTCTTTTAATCCTAATGGAATTATATTAAATACGGAACAAATTTTTTCAATCCATGCCCGAGTTCCATCAGGTCCAATTGGAAAAGGTGCTCCAATTAATTTTGTTTTACGTCTTCTCATCAAAGTTGTTGCTGTTCGGCTTAAAAATGGATTGACGCCAATAACGTGGTAACCTTCTCGTATAACAGGTAGTTCGGTATATTTTGCTGATGGTAACCAACCAGATACAGTAATATTATATTTTAATAATTCTAGCGTTAATTGTTTAGTAACACTTTCTGGTAAAGATCCAAATATAATTAATGGTTGATGTGTATTATCTGTATTGAGTGAAAGATTTTTATGTGGACATCTTTGAGACATAGCTGCTAATACAGTATCTTCGCCTTGAGTAAAGGCATAATCTAAACCATTTGCTCGAGCTACTACTATGGGAATATCTATGTCGGCTTCTAATTTAGGCGCAATTCCTTCTAAGTCCATTTTTATTATTTCTGTTGTGCATGTCCCAATCCAAAAAATTACGCTTGGTTTTCTATCTTTTTTTATTTGTATGCATAAACGTCTTAACTCGTTATAGTCATTGAGCTGAGCAGAAATATCGCCTTCTTCTAATTCAGCCATAGCATAGCGTGGTTCTGCAAAAATCATAACACCCATTGCATTTTGTAAAAAATATCCACAAGTTTTTGTTCCAATTACTAAAAAAAAGCTATCTTCTATTTTTTGATAAAGCCATGCTACACAGCTAATGGGACAAAAAGTATGGTAATTTCCTGTTTCACATTCGAACGTAAAGCTTAAATCTGTGCTAAGTGTCATATTAATATTTTTTATAAGGTTATATATTCTAATGATTCTATTTTTTCAATCTTTTTGTTCTCAGATGTTTTAGGATTTAAATAGAAATCAGATAAAAGACTAAAAAGTTCTCGATCAGCAGATTCTTTTGGTATGATTCCTTCTGGTTTTGCAATTAATTGATCAGCAATATTTAAATAATAATCACATACATATGTCAGATTCTTATCTTTTTCTGTCATCTCAAATAAGGTTTTACCTTTGACTCTTGAAATTCTAATATCTTCTATGAGAGGCAATACTTCCAATATAGGCATCGGTACGGAATCAATATATTTATCTATTAGATCTCTTTTAGAAGTTCTATTACCGATTAAACCTGCTAATTTTAAAGAATGCGTTCGGGCTTTTTCTCTAACAGATGCAGCGATTCTATTAGCTGCAAATAAGGCATCAAAGCCATTATCTGTTACAATTAAACAATAATCAGCGTAATTTAATGGTGCTGCAAAACCACCGCATACAACATCTCCTAAAACATCAAATAATATGATATCATATTCATCAAAAGCATTTAATTCTTTTAATAATTTTACTGTTTCTCCCACTACATAGCCACCACATCCTGCTCCCGCAGGAGGGCCTCCAGCTTCTACGCAGTCAACGTCTCCATAGCCTTTATAAATAACATCTTCTGGCCAAACATCTTCGTAGTGGTAATCTTTTGATTGTAAAGTATCTATAATTGTAGGTATTAAGAAGCCTGTTAAAGTAAACGTACTATCATGTTTGGGATCACAGCCTATTTGTAGAACTTTTTTTCCTCTTTTTGCTAGAGCTACTGATATATTGCAACTAGTTGTTGATTTACCTATGCCACCTTTTCCATAAACTGCTAATTTCATGATATTTTCCTTTATTTTTATGTATGAATGTATTAAGTCAACTTATCTTATATGTAGCTACAAGTTGAGTTCTAGTTTTATAATTTTTATTTACTTTAGCGTTAAGGTGATTAATTTTCAGTTTAGAGAAAATAGTATCTTTTTATATAAAGTTTTGTGTATTATTATACTAGTAAAACCTAGAGTTAGAGTGTTTTAAGTGATATTGTTGATGTATGATAGCATTGATACTGAGCTACTTTCCCAAAAAGCTTCCTTTTCAGTATCATCGTCGCTGTAGCATTCAACAACCGAGTTCGGGATGGAGTCAGAGTGGAACTACTACGCTATGAGTATGAAAGCTTAAGTTAGTATTTTTGTTTAGATATTATTTTTTACAAATATAAGTCCTCAGTCTATTAGTATATTTTAGCTGAGTATATTACTGTACTTGCTCTTAATACTTATCAAACGGTTAATCTTGCCGTGACCTTAACCGTTTCAAGCGGTGAGAGTACTTATCTTGAGGTGGGTTTCCTACTTAGATGCTTTCAGCGGTTATCCTTTCCATACTTAGCTACCCAGCGTTTACTGTTGGCACAGTAACTGGTACACCAAAAGTATGTCTTTCCCTGTCTTCTCGTACTAAGGAGAGCTCCTCTCAATACTCTAACGCCTGCACCAGATATGGACCGAACTGTCTTATGACGTTCTGAACCCATCTCGCGTACCGCTTTTATGAGCGAACAGCCCTTTCACTCGGAACTGTCGGATCATTAAGGCCGACTTTCGTCTCTGCTTGACTTGTAGGTCTTGCAGTCAAGCTCCCTTATGCCTTTATACTCTACGACTGATTTCCGACCAGCCTGAGGGAACCTTTGCACGCCTCCGTTACTTTTTAGGAGGCGACCGCCCCAGTCAAACTGCCCACCTGAAACTGTTCCTTAGCCGGATAACGGCTTACAAAGTTAGAACTCTAGTTTTACCAGAGCGATATCTCACTTTTGGCTCAGAACAACCCGCAAGTTGATTATCATAGCCTCCCACTTATACTGCGCAAATAAAACCCAAGTTCAATTCCAAGATACAGTAAAGCTTTATAGGGTCTTTCTGTCCAGGTGCAGGTATTCCGCATCTTCACAGACAAGTCTATTTCGCTGAGTCTCTCTCCGAGACAGTACTTAAATCGTTACGCCTTTCGTGCGGGTCGGAACTTATCCGACAAGGAATTTCGCTACCTTAAGATGGTTATAGTTATGGCCTCTGTTCACCGGGGTTTCGGTTGCTAGCTTCATCGTAAGAATGACTAACTTCCTTAACCTTCCGTCACTGGGCAGGCGTCAGCCCCATACATTATCTTGCGATTTAGCGGAGACCTGTGTTTTTGATAAACAGTCGCTTGGGCCTGGTTATTACAACCCTACAAGGGTACCCCTTCTTCCGAAGTTACGGGGCTATTTTGCCGAGTTCCTTAGAGAGAGTTATCTCGCGCCCCTTAGTATACTCTGCTTACCTACCTGTCTTAGGGTACAGGTATTTACTGTTTAAGATATATCAAGCTTTTCTAGGAAGTATGACATCGATTATTTCAGTACTTTGGTACCTTGTATTCACTTCTTTGCTCCAAATGTTTTCTCCATTCGTCATAGCTTTGATAATTTGAACCGGTAAATAACATTTGGTTGATTTAGCCTTATTTGTCTCTTGTTATCAACAATAAATAGTACAGAAATATTAATTTATTGTCCATCAATTATGCTTTTCAGCCTCGCTTTAGGTCCTGACTCACCTTCCTTGGACGAACCTTCCAGAGGAACCCTTAGGTTTTCGGGGCATTGGATTCCCACCAATGTTTTCGCCACTTAAGCCGGCATTCTCACTTCTGCTTTGTTCATGTTCGTTTGCACTAACGCTTCAGTCTATAACAGAACGCTCCCTACCGATGTAAAACATCCTACAGCTTCGACAAAGTACTTAGTCTTATTCATTTTCGGCGCAGAATCACTTGATCAGTGAGCTATTACGGACTCTTTAAAGGATTGCTGCTTCTAAGCAAACTTCCTGGCTATTTATGCATTTCCACTTCCTTTACTACTGAGTAAATATTTAGGGGCCTTAGCTGGTGGTCTGGGCTGTTTCCCTTTTGACAATGAAGCTTATCCCCCACTGTCCCACTGGTTAACTGCACACTTAGTATTCAGAGTTTGCCTCGATTTGGTACCGTTTTCAAAGCCCGCACCGAAACAGTGCTTTATTTCTAAGTTTAAGCATTAACCGTTGCGCCTCAACGCATTTCGGTGAGAACCAGCTAGCTCCGAATTCGATTGGCATTTCACCTCTAATCACAGCTCATCCGCTAATTTTTCAACATGAGTCGGTTCTAACCTTCACTTATTATTACCTAAGCTTCACCCTGGCCATGACTAGATCATCTGGGTTCGGGTTTGTAAACAGTGACAAACGCTCTTATCAAGCTCGCTTTCACTCTGGCTTCAGGATTCTTTACCTTAACCTGCCACTGCATACAAGTCGCCGGCTCATTCTTCAATATGCACGCAGTCAGACGTTGAGTCGTCTTACTACTGCTTGTAAGTTTACGGTTTCATGTTCTATTTCACTCTCCTTCCGGAGTTCTTTTCACCTTTCCCTCACGGTACTGTTGTACTATCGATTATCCAGGAATATTTAGCCTTACGAGGTGGTCATCGCTGATTTACGCGAGATTTAACGTGTCCCATGCTACTCGGGATCAAGCATAAGTAACTTCAGTTTTTAACTATAGGATTATCACTTTCTATGATATAGAATTCCAACTATTTCGTTTAACTATAATTAGTCTTGTAACTGCTTTCCCACGACCCCATAAAACATGTTCTATGGTTTAGGCTGTTCCCATTTCGCTCGCCGCTACTTAGGGAATCGCTTTTGCTTTCTTTTCCTTTGGTTACTAAGATGTTTCAGTTCATCAAGTTTGCTTTTTCCTGTCTATATATTCAACAAGTAGTATATAAAGTTTAAAGTTTCCTTATTCGGGACCTTCCGGATCAAAGCTAGTTTCCAGCTCCCCGAAAAATTTCGCTGGTAACCACGCCCTTCATTGCTTTTGCATGCCAAGGTATCCGCCGTAAGCTCTAATTATCTTGAATTGTAAAAATGATTACACAAAAATACAATTGGTATTGTATCAAATATTCTGGAAGTAAGCGGGCTTGAATTGCTGGCATTTTCCTTGCAAAGCAGCACTTTACCAACTGAGCTAACAGCCCAACAAAAATGTTTAATCTATAAAGAAACAATCCAGGATATTTATTCCCTAAAAGGAGGTGATCCAGCCGCACCTTCCAGTACGGCTACCTTGTTACGACTTCACCCCAGTCACTAGCCCTGCCTTAGGCGCCCCCCTCCATAAGGTTAGGGTAACGACTTCGGGCGTGGCCAGCTTCCATGGTGTGACGGGCGGTGTGTACAAGGCCCGGGAACGGATTCACCGCCGTGTAGCTGACCGGCGATTACTAGCGATTCCATCTTCATGTAGGCGAGTTGCAGCCTACAATCTGAACTGAGGCTGTGTTTATGAGATTAGTTTGCCTGCATAGACTTGCAACCCTTTGCCACGACTATTGTAGTACGTGTGTAGCCTAGGGCATAAGGGGCATGCTGACTTGAAGTTATCTTTACCTTTTTCCGGTTTGTTACCGGCAGTTTCTCTAGAGTGCCCAACTTAATGAGATGGCAACTAAAAACAAAGGTTGCGCTCGTTGCAGGACTTAACCCAATATCTCACGATACGAGCTGACGACAGCCATGCACCACCTGTGTTCATGTTTTTGAAGGTACTTTTTTCTTTCAAAAAAATTCATGACATGTCAAGCCCTGGTAAGGTTCTTCGCGTTGTATCGAATTAAACCATATGATCCACCGCTTGTGCAGGCCCCCGTCAATTCCTTTGAGTTTCACTTTTGGGAGCATACTCCCTTAGTGGGATACTTAACGCGTTAGCTACGATACTTGCACGGATCGATACGCGTAACATCTAGTATTCATCGTTTACAGTTAGGACAACTGGGGGGATCTAATCCCATTTGTTTCCCTAGCTTTCGCCTTTAGTGTTCTTCCCAATATCTACGCATTTCACCGCTACACTGGGAATTCCCTCTACCCTTACCATACTCTAATCTAAGAGTTTCCACTGCTGGTTTAGGGTTAAGCCCTAAGATTTAACAGTGGGTTTTTTAAGCCACCTACAGATGCTTTACGTCCAGTGATTCCGGATAACGCTTGTATCCTCCGTATTACCGCGGCTGCTGGCACGGAGTTAGCCGATGCTTATTCTTTGGGTACTGTCATAACTTCTTCCCCAAGAAAAGAGGTTTACAATCCACAGGCATTTTTCGCTTACGCGGTATTGTTCCGTCAGGCTTGCGCCCATTACGGAAAATTCCCCACTGCTGCTTTCCGTAGAAGTCTGGGCCGTGTCTCAGTCTCGGTGTGGCTGATCGTCCTCTTAAACTAGCTATTGATCGTTGCCTTGGTGAGCTTTTATCTCACCAACTGGCTAATCAGGCGCGAGCTCATCCTCAGGTGAACAATATTTTTACTTTTCAGTTTATGGGGCATTAGCAATTGTTTCCAATTGTTATTCCTCTTCCAAGAGTAGATTTTCACGTGTTAATCACCCGTCCGCCACTAAGATAAAATCTTCGTTCGACTTGCATGTGTTAGGCATACCGCCAGCGTTCATCCTGAGCCAGGATCAAACTCT